TGGAAATACATGCCACTCAGCCAAAGAAAGATGATGGAGAGTTGGCCGAAATGGGCACTAAATATTTTGCGAGAGATCTCCTACAAATCACCAGTATGGCTATCGAAATCGTGAGCATCGGCATGTAGGTTCCAGATCCAAGTGGTAGTATCGGGCCCCTTAGCTATTGTTCTTGAGAAATGACCCGGCCTAGCCCATTCCTCGAAAGAAGTTTTTACGGGATCCTTATCTACCAAAATTTTTACTTCTGGTTCCGGCGAACGAATAATCATTGAGTCCTCCTCTTTCCGGACAACACATACAAAGAGACCTGCCAAGAGTCAAGTAATTAGTGAACCTATGAGAGACGCTTATAATTAGTTTCTTTCTCTTCTATCTCTCATCTATCTTTTTTTTAGTTATTCACTAGAGCAATTATGATCTGGATGTCGATCCGGGGCAAGTGTTCGGATCTATTATGACATATCCATGAGGCGCTCAACGGACCTTTTGAATCTTATAAACCCTTTTCGGGCTTTACTTACATCGGTGCAAAAACCGTTTTCTTGTGTTCGAAAAAGAAAGGAAAGACAGAACCATAGCCAAGCTAATCACACATCTCGTTTCTAAGAGGTAGCCGGCAAAAGGCTTTAAACAATGCTCCTTAACTAGAAAGATACCATTAAACTAGTAAACTAGCTGCCATTGCATTGAAAGAAAGCAGAGGACAATTCCTTAGTTTATATTGTTGTTAGTCTTCCCCCAACACTAAAGGCAGCTCGTGCCCTGAGGTAAGGGTGAGAATCAAATCATTCAATTCTCGGTACCAAACCAAGGTGCGTAGCGCTCCCTCTTTTTCTTTTTAATAGTAAACCCCTGGAGGAAAAAGCGGGACCAAGTACACTCGAACATGAAGAAAGGTCTTGCAGAGCGGAGCAAAGAGGGAGGAAAGAAGTATGGTGGAGGCATAGACTGAAACAGGAGGCTTTTCTCAACTTCACAAAAAAGGAATGACGGATAGCTGATGAAAGACAAGAGGAACGAAGGAGAAAAACGTCCCCTTCCGTCCCTCAGCGCTTTAAAGCAAGGCAACGAAGCGAAGATGGCTCTTGTGAAAAATCCCGGGAAGCTCTATTTGACTCAGCAAGTCATACAAGGCCCTAAAGCTCAGGCGGATTCGGAGGTCAAAAAGAGATTTTAATCTAACCTGGCTCCATCTAAAGTACCTTCTCCCTGTTCGCCGTAAGGCACGATAGTCAAACGAAAGGTTTCAATATGATAACAGGTGAGACCGTACCGCAATAAGATACGTATGGAGTTGGTGCACCTAGTTTGATGCCGGGGAATGCTAAACTTGGGTAAGCAGTCTAGTTATAGAAGGTGTAGTCTTTATTCTATATTCCGTTCTATATTCCGCTGTTAGTAAGGCTTCTTATCTAACTTTCTGCATCAAGAATATCGTAGATAGAGATAGTGAATTCATAAGAGAAGTTGAAGCCTCACTACAGTGACTCAGTAAAGAAGAAATCCGCGTCAATAAATATTATATATGAATATAACCTTCGTAGCGTACTCTTATGTTGCAGACGTTAATCTTCTTACCTTAACCCCACTCTCTTAAGAGAGTTTTTACGCTTGCTTCATAAGCTTTCAGTAAAGTAAGGAAGCCTCGAGTATCCTACTAAAGAAATAAGTAGGTAATGAGCTGAGACTGAAAACATGAATTTGATAACGGTTGACCCACAAAAACCAACTACCCGAGAGGGATTCATTCACAGATCGACCCGCATTCAACAAAGTCCTAGCTCTTGTGGAAGTCGTTTCGGCTCCATCTTTTAGCTTTCTTTGGCTAGACTTTTCGGGTATACTGAGTATAGCTTAGAGGAAAAGGGAAGGTAGGAGCGGTAGGAATGGATTAGGTAATTATGTTAAGAGAAAGATAGGAGCCGTTTGCAGACGAGTGATAGCAGTCCATTCCCCATAAGTCCATAAGAATGTGATCATAGGATGATGAAACCTTTAGATATTCCCGGGCTTTTAAAATAGGGGGGGGCATCCTTTAAGGGTTAAAGGATTTGCGAAAAGAGTCGATTTGATCACAGCTGAACAAGGCCTGGGTAACGGATTTCCCTCTCTCGAAAGACCCCGATGCTCATTCAACCCTGAAAGTACTGCACTGAAAAGGCTACCCTCCTCTCTTTGATTGAGATGCTTACCAACCAAGTACTATTTCTGTACATACTTCGGGGGAGAAGCACTAATCAAAGTCTATTTCACCTAGTTGAGCTTGAGTGTGGCGAGGTCTTGAGAAGAAGAAGCGGTCTTCTGCGTGCTAGCCTTTTTTATTTTTATTAAGCCGCCGACGGTCTCATTGGCCGTTGAAAACTGAGCTGGCAGGCGATCCAGTCCAAAACATAGTTATGCCTTGAGCTCTTCGGTAGTGTTCTCCGCGGGCCAATTATGCTTACGGGGATAGTCTATAAACTTGGCACCCTAAAACTATCTGGAAACCCAACTAGACTCGTTGAGAGTAAGGGTCGAAGGCCTCAGTCAATAACTGCTACTCTGACTGTTGACTGTTCACAACTAATAGGATAAGGTCTTTGTTAGCTATTAGCTTAATTGGCAACTGGGATGGGACACAAACGAAGGAGGTTTTAGAATGACTTCAATTTCTCAGCTTAACGACTACCTCTTCGAGGATGTTCGCATCGTCGCTTAACATTGACGGCCCCCAATCGGCTCTTGCATCGGCCTTCCCTTGCTTGACCGGGCATTGAGAAGGAAGGACGCCGTAGGGTGTGTTGTGTCTGGCCGAGACCTTATTTCTTTTTGGTATGCGCCGCTCCTAGAGCAAGGAGCGAGAGAAAGAACAGAACGTGGAAAATGATGGCAGCAGAGTTTTCGCGGTATTTCTTCGGCAGCCTGGTAGTTTCTTTGATCGCTTTTGGTCTTCTCGGTCTTCCTTTTCTATTTACTTCCAATAGTTCGAGCGAGCCAAAAAACGTGGAAACACGCGAAAGCATAAGGGACCCATTTGGTGATGTGGAACCATGGCAATTCGGATTTCAAGACTTGCAAAAGATTCGAGCATGCTGGCGACCTTCTCGCCTAAAACATTAGGTTAATCGTCGGGGAGGTACGGTAGGGATTCCCTCTATTGGGCGTTGGAAAGGTCCCCGGTATTCAACAGTTGATGAAGAGGGAGTGGAAATGCATCATACAAGATTGCTATCGTGAATCAAATGCATGTGCAGATTTTCTAGCTTCTTTTGGTTTCTCTTGTGACTTAGGTCTTGAAGAGCCTATCCTCCCCACCAAGATGGTTTATCTGAGCTTCTTCTTGCAGATGAACTAGGCACCACTTGGCCTAGGCTTGTTTCATTTTCTTTCATGTTAGTCTTGTTATTTTCCCCTATATAAAAAGATCGCTATTCATAAGGAAAAGAAGGGCTTGGTTTCACCGAGCGAATAGGAACCATAATGGGACTAGTTGCGGCGGGCTAGCAGATGAGCTAATCAGCGAGGAGAGAGCTGATGGATATATTATCAGGGAGAGGAGACCTCAGCGAGAAAGAAAGAATATTACACTCCAGAAATGAAGACCTTCGCTTCTGCGTTCACAGTCGACTCAACAAGAGCTATTGGGTCACTCCCTGCCATAAGCCATGCCCTTACAAAACTGCTACCACTCACGGCACACTTCCTATATTCCTGGGCTTACCCTTATAGTAATCCCGGTCTGGTAAGAAGGAAGTAGAAAGAGAGAAGAGCGGAGTCGCTCACTTGAGTAGAATGAAAAGCAAGTCAATCCCGATTAAAGTGCCAATCTAAAGACGAAGGAAGGAAAGCTAAAAGCAGCCTTTCCCTTTAATAATATCTAAGATATCACAGCTACTACTACCGAAAGATATGATATATCACCGTCTTCTTCATCAGTACCTGAAAGAGATTAGCTCACAGCTTCAATCTATTGATTGCATCTTCTATTTACTCAAGAATGTTCAAATTGAGGGTCAAAAGAAGGCACTTTCATTCATGGCCACAGATCCGCCGTAGTATAGGATAAAAAAAGGTATTATAAAATTATGGGATCGATGCAGTTTGCTTATATGATGATCGAAGGGAAAGCCTTTCATGCAATAGATCCTATCCAGCCAGCCCCTGCTTCTTTAAAGCCTGGTTTTCAAGCAAAGAGTCAATCGTCTGCATATCGAGCGTAGCAGATGTTTCTAGTCAAGTAACTCAACATTTTCAGATCAAAGTAAGAAGACATTCATGAGTAGGGTGATAGAGAGCTTCCTTGAGGAATTCTTTGAGCTTATCTATTCTATTTTTGATCATCAATGTTGTGTTGATTCAGTCCCTGATGGTTGATGTTATCTTCGCAACCTAAAAAGTCAAGCGAAAGGTTCCCATGACTATACCTTTTTCATAAGGGGCGATCTAGAACCGACTGATCGCTAACTGAGAGAGGATATAGATGGAAAACCTTACTTCGCAAATTCCTTACCTAAATCTCATTCCCAATATTAAACTTTCTATCTCACCTAGCGGAGAAAGTTCATTATGCGAATTTCACTCATAGAGATCATTCAAAATCTTAAACTTTCTATCTCCCCTAGTGGCAAAAGTCTTCATTTTTAACGATTTTGAATTCAATTTGTTACCGGAAATCACGTGGAGACCAAAAATCCCGGTTTTCTTAAAAGTTTCATATTTTTCATGCCCCGTTAGAGGGTATTTGACTTGTAAGCGAAAATCCCCGTCTTTCCTCAAGGTTTCAATTCATCCAAGTTCAAGGAAGAGACTTGAGAGGATAGCAAGCAACAGCAGAACCTCTAGCAAGAGAAAAACCAGACTCTAGCTAGCGAGATTCATAATAGTTTGTGAGATAAAGAAGTAGTTCGGAGCGTAGAGAGCGCTCTGTAGTTGCAGTTGGAGATGAAAGTATATACCCAATAAGCGCAGGTGAGCATTCTTACCTGGCCTATCATCAAATACCGAATCAAATCCCTAAGCAATCTCGAGCATACCGATCCCGGCCAAATAGCGAAGTTGGTTCAGCGAATAGCTCAGCGAATCCATCTGGACTATATAGCATCGAAATCTCATTAAATCAGTGAGTCAGTCCTCTTCTATTTGATTCAATGTTATCTATCAAAGGTTTCACTTAATGAAAGAAAGAACTGATTGATTCACATTCAAAGTTAGAAAGTCTTCGAAAGCTGCATCAACCTTCTCATCTTGAGAGCTAGAAGCGGCGGAATCCGAATCAACTACTTCCCTAACCGGTGAACTTGGAGTCGCATATAGCGGCGAAAGTTCATTATGCCCTTTTCAGTAATAAATCGAATGCGAAATCTGCAAAGTTGCATCTCATATAGCGGAAAAAGTACGGTTTTTTAACGATTTGGAATTCGATTTAGGAAAGGAAACCAACTCGATACCTATTTGAACGGGTTTTCTTAGGCCTCTGCTAGCGGTCTTGCTTGATGGATTGCTTGCTGGCTAGGGTGACCAACCTTCCATCCTTATCGATCGGGTTCCATGGTCAATGACCCCCTTTCTGTATAGATAGATAGACTTCTCATCAAAGCAAAAGAATGATTTACCGCTCATTCCTCTGTGCAAGATTTCCTATATCCTTTTCGTTTATGAATGATGAATGCTTCTACTGATGAAAGAGAAGCGGAAGAGACATAAAGAAGGAAAGAAAAAGAAATTATCATAGCTCGTTGGAAAGAAGGCTGAGATAAAAGAGATTCCCCTTGTATACCCTTTCGCCTTACCTACCACATTTGTCAACTCCTACGGAAACCTTAAGCGCCTTGCCTTAAAGGGATGGGGTCTTCCTACTACTTTATTCAGGCTTGGTCATGTATCGATGCTTTGGCGGAGGAACTGGGATTGGGTAAACATTCATTCCTAAATTCATCGTTAGAAAAGTAAGCTTTGACAGCTATATAAGATGCAACTTATCTATCATATTCCGCTAATGAATCAGATGCCATTTCCACCTTTCATGATGGATTGGATGATAGGCCTTCAAAGTCGATTAGTCGGCAAGAGGAAAAACCGTCCTTTTTTTGACCCCAGGACTAGAAGAAAGGAAATAGCTTGCGAGAAAGGACTAGGCTGGACTATAAGGCTAGACAGAAGGAGATAGAGATGCCCTCCCAGCGGACCAAGAGCCTGCTTCATCGCCGAAGTTTTTTAATGGAATCTCTTCTATGAAACCTAACTTGTCCGAAACCTTTTCTTTTGTTAAGAACTGGTCTACTCGCTCTCTAGCTGTGAAATTACAATCTCAACCAATGTTTAAAGGAAATGGTGTCTCGCATTCTAGTACTAGCCATTTTGCTAGCAGCTGAAGACGCGGAAGGGGGTTAAAAAACTTGTGTGATAGTCTTCCGATTTCTTACTTCGGGAATGATTAAATGATTCTGAGATGAGGAGTTAGCCTTTTATGCTAGCTGAACCTGAACTTGCTTTCGGTTCCGTTCTTGAAAGGAATCTCTTCCCTGATCTTGCCTTCCCTGTTGGTATAAACTTTCCTATCCCTGTCATCTGCTATCAATCGAAAATGATAGTGCTTTCTTTCAGTGCACGACGAGCGTAGGGAAATGTGCTTCCCGTTGCTACCCATATGGAGTTATCCTGAATAACATGCTTTTCCCCCAGGAGTCTAATCCTATGGAACTTCTTCTCGAGCAGATAGAGCAGATCAAGGGTAAGGTCTTGCCGGATAGAGAGATTCCCCTGAAGAAAGAATAAACAAAAAGACAGCGTATTCCAGCACAGCATTAAAGTAGTGAGTGAGTGTGGCCATAGAATGGAGAGATGGAAGAAGAGCTTTTAACCCTTTCACAGCTAGCTATCGTTAATTAGGCGCTCTCGGGTTCACTCCTCGAACCGGAAGCTCAATCATTAATTCCGGCCTTTAGTAATGCTATGGGGGGTTCCTCTGGGGCATCCCGTACTACCAAATAGGAAGGGAAAGAAAGGCTTATGCAACTCTAAATAAAGCTATCCCCATATCTCTTGCACCAGACCTTTCATCTTCCCTCGGTGGGTACACTAGAATATCCCTCAAAGCATTAGCCAACAACTCGCTTTCTAGCTAGTGACTCAAACTCCTCAGCATGCCCAAGCCCGAAGTCTAAGGCAAAAGTTTAAGCTTATGTGGAGGCCTACCTTTTACCTTACTAACGAAATTCGCAAACTAAGACTCCAGATTCCATCTCTGCTTGAGAAGGCGGCAAAAGCGCAAGCTAGAGGTCACCGAGATTCTCCGTGGGGTTTTCATTGGAAGGAATAGTTCCACGCACCCAGCCCAGAGGTATAAGATAGGGATCAATATGCAATGCAATCGAGACCCGCAAATGAACAACCACCTTAGCGGGTTATCACGAATTGACTTTTTCGCCCAGCCTCTTTCTCAAAGGGAGGAGAAGTGGAAGATTGGTATTTAGGTTTGGAAAGAGTCTGTAAGGGGTGCGGTAGAAAGCACCAATAATATATATAGAAAAATGGGTACTACCTATATTAAGAAATATATACCTGAAAAATCATTCTGTAATGACTATGTGACCATGAAGGGAGTAGTTGATTCGTTCCAATTCATTGGTTTAAATCCGAAATATATTAATATAAATATATATGACGGGATCGCCGTCTTGACAAACATGAATAGAAAGAGTTCTTTTGTTTTTAATGGGAAACAAGAAGAATTGTTTTTTTTTCCTCGAGCCTCGAAGGAAGATCTTTCTTTGACGAAAAGTTTTATATTTCTAATGGATTGGGCGGGCGTACCTTTACTGCAAGAATATGAATGACTTGCTATTCACTTGAGGTTTTTGGGTCATAATCATAAGATTATATAGGAGAGATGGCCGAGTGGTTCAAGGCGTAGCATTGGAACTGCTATGTAGGTTTTTGTTTACCAAGGCTCTGGCAAGACCTCTCTTTCCGTACCCCTATCTTAACCTAATCCCCAAAAAAGAAGACTTGAAGAGGGCGAAGGTCTCGTATCAACCCGAATCCTCTCTTTTCATCGAGATTGGTCTTCAGTCTTCCGAAAAAGGTCGAAAATTTTCGTATAGAAAGTCGATTCGACCGCGTTTGGATCTCAATTTGCCTGCTCCTGAGTCGGCAGAGGAGGGGGATCCGAACGACAAAAGGCGGGCGGTCTGATGGAGCTGATTAGATCCACAACCGATATGCGCCAACCCTAACCTGCTTCAAAGCATGCCAGCCAGTCAATCCTTAATCAAGGTCTTGGCCAATCTTTATAAAGTAACTTCATAAAGTAACTTCGAGCAATGCTAAAGCAAGGGAAGACATTGCATGCCCCGTAATGGAGTGCGGTGGGAGAATACCTCTATTTCATCTTTTTAAGTTGCAAGTCCAGTCAAGAGAATAAGGGATGGGAGTTCTCTCGTTAAAGTGCTTTCGCTTTCGATATAGGAAGCAAGCAAAGAAGAATAACAAGCATAGCAAAAGCAAAGACCAAAGCCAAATCATACAAGCAACTTTCCGTCTTTGAATAGTTCAAGTGTATCTCTTGTTGAAGCCTTAGAATCCAATGCATTCTCGCTTTCTCCTTTATCTAGTAATGGGTCTCACAGTTTCTAGCCTGATTGCCTAACCCGATTGTATGTCTACACAGGTTTTTTTACTCCCTTTTCCTTGTCTGGTCTAATGGTATGTCATTCGAGGGTGCTTGAAAACCGGATTAGCCTACCTAATTTTGCATTTCTGATGGATTGGGGATGAGGTATGGGGAATCTCTTGCTAGCCTTCATATTTGCTACAGGCTCTGAAAGACCTGCCCACCTTACCATTCAAGCTCTCGGGCAGTAGAGACCTAACCTTTCTTACAACTCGGGGACTAAGAATCCACCTTAGCAAACTCTAAAGCTAGAGCTGCCTCCCCTAATCGATGAATCTGCATTTGCAGTTTCTTTTGTTGTTGAAAGAAGGTATGGTTCAGAGTGAGTCTAAAGACCGCCAGCGATAGCTGATTCAATTGGACCAAGAGCGCATTCGTTCTTGCTGAAAGAAAGGACAATCATTCTAAGCCGATAGGCTAACAAACAGTCTTTAGAGCTGATAAAATGTAGCTAGGCTAAGAAGTTTTCTTCCAATAAGGGCGTTTATAGAGCCTGACGAATCAAAGTGGTATAAGGGCTCAGTATCCGGATAACTCCACAAATCGAAAAAAAGGAATGCTTAGGCACACAGGCTTTTATTCTAAACTCCGCCGTGCATTTATTTTCTTCGAAAACAAGACCCACGGTCCAGTAGGAACTTCTTGTTTTTATCATGGACTTTCCGATGACTAATCTGGTTGAGGTACGGGACAAAAGGCAATCTAACTTGCTAAACCAATGACCTAGACCGGGTATTTCTAAGCGAAAGGAAATTTCAAAGCTATTCAAAATACGGAAAACAAGTTAAGGAAGACCTATAAGCGATTTCCTTATATAAAACTAAGGTAAACCATCTATCTCAGATTATGATACCTCGAGAGAATTTAAAGAGGTTTTTTGTCTGAATAAACCTAGCCACCTATAGGCTCAGTATCCGTTCCTAGCCCGGACAAGCCCGATTGATCTGATCGCTTCCTCTAATGAGTTTTCTATATTATGGAATGGGGAAAAATTAGATTGAAACCTCAACGGGGGCTGAGGCATACCCGACGTGTCTTCCTCCATCCATCGGCGGAGGTAGGGTTTGATAGAACGCATCAAGAGTTGTTTTCGTTGTTCAAGCAGAGGAAGATAGAATTGACCATTTTATAGAGTGGACCGGTAGGATCATATGTACAGTTCGAGCGGTATGAATATCGATCGACTGGTGGCTACATTTCATTTAGCGAACAGGATTTCATGTGCAGGATGAGTTACTTGGGGGATAGAAGAATTTGAAGACAGAGTCCTAATGGGGATTTTCACTTCTAAAACAGCTTACTTGGCTCTTTTACAGAAGGAAGGCAAGAAAGAGAATGAGAAATGGGGTAGAATGTGGTCCCTGCCTATTCCCATGAGATGGCTAGTTTTTCTATGGTTGGTTAGCTCGAAAGCGAGTTTTTACTCTCGTCGAGGAAAGGAATAAAGGTGTGATTACCTGAGGTGGGGTTGACCTTCTTTCTGCGGTACAGAAGATGCCCCTAGCTAAATCCTCCAACTGAATGAGAGGCGGACATAACGAATAGACTAGGAGACTGCTCTACGGGATAAGAGATTGAACCACCTCAAGGCAATTGACCCTTCACGATAGGCGCATGGTCCAAGACCTCAAAGAAAAGGACCTCGCTTCATCACTACATACGAAATGAAAAGAACTAAAGCAAGAGCGTAAAGCAACTTGGCCGAGAGGATAAGGAACGAAGTAACCAAAGGTGCTGTGTCTTGCCTGCCTTCCAGTCTTTGCAGTCTTCGAAGCTGTCGATGCATTCCAACTGTCTGTTAGAGCGAGTGAATGATGCAAGTTTTTAAAAATAAATCCTAAAACCTCAAGTGCATTGCTAACCCTTCAAGAAAGGACTAACTCACCATTTGGAATGAGAGTAGAGTGCTTTATGTTATAGCTTTTCGGTAGCCTATCCTCCTAAAAGCTCTTCCCTTTCTTCATACCTTGGCTTACCAACCCTTTCTGCTTTCACTGCTGATTCTTTCACTACGAGATAAACAAACCAAGTAAAAGACTCAACCTCAGTCCAAAGCCCTTAACTTAAGGTTGATTAATAAGACTAGCTAGACGCTGCATTCCGTTAACCAATCGATCGGGTGCCATTAAATACAAATTCGAATTCGAAATCGTTAAAAATGAAGACTTTTCTCGCTATATGAGATAGAACTTACCATATTTTACAGGGTCTCGTAGAGTGAAAAAGTCATTGCGTACTTTCACCGCTATATGAGATAGATGCAAAGTTATCCCATCCCGCTTTTTCGAGCTTGCGGTATGGTACTAGTTAGTTCCCCCGCTGGCCTACATGAAGTGCGGTGCGAATGGAATACCTCTATTTCATCTTGCTTTTGAGTTGGATAACACTCCTCCTGCCCCGAAAGCAGATGCATAAAAGGGGTACAAGTCAACTAGCCCCATAGGTTACTCAAGGGAGGAAAACAAGGCTTTCTCTTGCCGAAGTTTATGGTTCAAAAGGAAAGGTATGAAAATAGGCATTGGATGGACGAGGAAATACCTGTTCGAGAAGCTGAATCAACATAGAAATAGCTGACTCCTTCATCCGGGAAGTTGATAGCAAAGGGCTAGGTAGTAAACCTAAACAAACCAGAGCCAGATAAAGGTCATAGCCTTGCTTCGGGAATAGTAGCAGGAGTTTCTCAAGCGGATGAACTGGCTAAGGAAGAGCCCAAACCCCAAGGACTAGTAGAAACCATAAACAATAACAACAAAAGGCTTTCGACGCTTTCCCTCAGTGGAGTTGCCGATCCCGAGCCCGACCTCTAGCTCATTAGCTGCCTTAGCTGCCAGAACCTCTGAACCAATCGTTCTAAAACCAATACCTATGACTCTATAAAAAACCTAGGCCAGGTAATCATAAACCAACTCTGCTTGAAGAATCTAGAAGCGAAGCGGCTAGTGAATAGGCTAAATCTCTTCTTTCTTTCCCAGCAGCCGGGTATGTCTGATAAAATCCTGTCTATCCCAAGAAGTCAACAAAGGTTAGAAGATAAGCAAATTTTGCCCCGTGAGAAAGATGGATGCTACACTGTCAAAGGTGGTTATCATACAGCAAAGGCCCAAATCCAACAGCTCAACATATAATATCCCTTCCTCTTCTCATCAAATCGCTACGACCTCATTTCGAAGTACCATTGTAGCGCACATTGAATATAGTACCAAGAAGACATAGGGTTGGCCAGCGAAGGCCTTTATTTAGTACCAGATATACGTATTTTGAATTCTTTTCATGGCAGTTTAAAGACACGAGAGATAAGGAAAACTTAAAAGCTTCTAAAACCAGAGTAGGAATTCGATCAATCGCTATCAATGCCAGGAGGCTGATCAAGATTCATGGTTTTGTGAAGTTAGAGGGTGATAGAAAGTTTTCGACAAAGTCCCCTTATGAGGTCCAATTCCAGGCAAATACGACCTCCAATTTACAATGGCGCAAGATCTGGTCACTCCCTGGTCCGAATAAAATAAAATTATTTGTGTGGCGAGTCTTACAGGAGTCTATTCCTACTGCTCTTTTTCTTTGCCATCATCATATTTTGAGCTACTCCAGTTGCTTTATTTTCTTTCCTTTCTTGCTAATCATTTTTATGATAAGTGCTCTGTGTTGCAACGGGGGGCTTCAAAGCCAATTGTTGTTCGTCGTGCTTTTCGTGACTTGATAGGACCATCCTTCAATTGCTGTTCTGATTTTTCCTAAGATCTAAGGTCACCTTATTGAGTGCTCTTCCATTGGCTTCTTGCCAAAGAGTCATTCTATAGAAAGATAGAATTCAAGTTCATATCTATTATAGAGAGAGCCCCTTTTACTGACACGTCCCCTTATTTAAGTGAATGGCTAAAAGCAGTTGGGATCCCTTTCCTAAATGTCGGACCAAACTAGGGATTCTTAGCTAGACCTTTAGGTCGATTCCATGGCTTCAACGCGTAGCTACACTGGGTATCCTTAGCACTTTTGACTGTTCGCTAGAGGAATAGAGAATTGCATCTTATCCCTATTTTCTTAAGTGAATAGCTCTGTCAGCTGGTTTTCTTCTAATTTAGAAGAAGGGGCGTAGCTACAGACGTAAAGATTGCTCCTTCTTGGGTTACCTTCGCTCTGCTCGTCTCGGACCAACAAAGATGGGCTAGGCTAGACCTTATAGGACGAAGGAGTAAAAGAAAGAATATCGTAGATAAATGGGATACGATCATCATAAGTCTCAGCTATACCAAAGATATCAGTTCAGAAGCGATAGGAGGACTGCCTGAAGGAGTAAGGCGAATAGTCCCGCTCTTTTATTGCCATAACGGATCTAAATCTAATTCCGAGGTGAGACTTATCGGCACTCCCCAAAGAGGGAACGTCTACCACCGTGTTCAATCTTTTCCAAGGCACCAAATCTCTTACTTAATTCATGATTCCGAGTATCCTGCTGCTCTTTCCCTTTTGGAGCTGTATTCTTCCGAAACTTGCGCTGAACAAGCATCCATGGCCCATAATTAATTATCGGTCGAGACCTTAGTTACCATGTTGGAACCTTCTCCTTGACCGGATGAAGGGGCGGCATTATCCTGCTCCTGCTACAGCTACTAAATCTACTGCAATTCCTACTCTTGAATGAGAATCTGTTGTTAGATTAGCTATAAGAATTGGACTCTATTATCAGACGTGGAAGAAGGGAATGAAGTATTGGATCATGAGTCAATAGAGGTATCAGAATGAATGGTTTTTCTTGAGTTTTTGCTTTCTTGAAACCCGTAGAAAGCAAATAAAGAGATATTTGGATTTGTGATAGGTTTTCAGATAGGGTTGCCCTTTCCTGATTGATGAAAGAGTCAGCTATCTGAAAGTCTATTTATTAACGGAAATGTATGTGTATAGCCCTTGTTTACGGTCTTTCATCAATTGAGTCGATTGAGAATAGAGAATCAATGAATCGATAAGATAGAGCGATAGGGAATTCAAGGTATTTCTCTTCAACTGTATTATCCATTACTATTGGTATGTCGAGACCTAACCAATCTCCAACTGAATGAAAGAAATAATCGTTAGAAAAGACTGATCCTTAGCTTAGTCTTTCATTCCCCGCTTTCTGTCCCTTTGCGGATTAATGGCTCACGACCGAGCTCATGCCTATATGTAAGAGGCGTCGAAGATAGATCGCTATTGCTGACACGCGCAAATGTGGTCTATATTGACGTCGTCTTAGCTCCACTTCAACAATCTAGGGCTTATTGATTTGCTATCTTTTTTCTAGTGATGATCAAACCAGCCAGACTTACCCTCTACCCCTTTACAACGGAACCTAGGCCTTCGTTCTCAAATCCAACTCTATTATTCAGCCTAGGCTTGGATTGGACAGTCGGCGGATAGGAAGACGCATCAACTATCGAATCTTATCCCTTTTTCCGGATGGAAGGTCTAGCTGGATCTATCTCCATAGCTACAAGACGAAAACGCAGGGTGGCTTTGGCGAATAGAAGTAGGCCGTTCCTATATTGGGTTACGGGAAGAGGAGGATACCAATGATACTGACGTCGATGTCCAGGGAAGGGAGGATTTTCGTTCTCGGTAAATGATTCTTTTGGTTTCCATTCTCTCTAGCGCGAGTGGAGTGGAAGGGATATTGGGACTCTCCTATCTCTAGAGCTAATAGGTACTCGCCTTCTGTTTCTGCTGCTAGGCCTTTCTCTCGAGTAAGTAAAGTAAATGGTCTTCTAGTGCAGCTAGCATATGAGCTAGTAGGGTAAGGTAAGTAATGCTAATGCCTGGCTCTTCAACCGGTAAAGATAAATAAGATAATCCGCTATCCAGGCTTCCAGTACCGGACAAGACAAGCAATTTAGTTGGTTGAGAGAGTACCTAAAACCCCTAAAATAGGAATTCGAATAGAAAGAGTTGAAAACGTCAAAGGTATCAGCTGTACTATCGGCTCAGCGCCTTACTAACATTCGTCGTGGGGATCAATATTTGTATCTTCTCTTTGGGGGGATAGTTTCTCTTACCTTAGGCGGATTCATACCTCGCTTTAAGTCGCTTTTCATTTAAAGCGCTACATTCGGTATCCGGGTGGTGGACAAAAGCATAGCTTTGGCCCTCGTTACTGGAATCGTCTTCTAGTTTGCTCGGAGGGAAAGAAGTATCGCATTAGGATTTCATAGAATAATTGCTGAAATAGCTTATTATAGGTATCTCATAGATAGACAACCAGTTAGATTACAAAGGAGACTTTCCACCCTTACCCCTCGGCTCAGCGTCAACTGGGATCGAAGAAAGCTTGCCATTCCTTTCTACAGCATTTCTAGGTCTTAGCCTTCATAGCTCCCCAGCGTTAACTAGTCGTAGATCTTTCGTTGGGATGGTCTTTCGAGCAGCTCAATAGGCATTCAGCTTACGGGATGGGACTCCTCATTGGGGCTTTCTTCAAAAGGGCTACTATAAGCCCATAAGGAAAAGACAGTCTCGCTACTGGACGGGGTTTTTGGGGTGCAAGCCAATTTCCTTTCTCAATAGATGAAATAAATCTTGGACAAATCCAAAGCCTGTGCGCTCATCTACTATTGAGACTAGCAAGAACAAAGAAAGTAATAAGTCTCTTCATTGAAGAAATGGACCAAAAAAGATTCCGCTTTCAATTCAAAAAAAGAAAAAAGACTTGGAGAGTAGTACTGCGAAAAGAGAGATTGCTCGTCCTGTTTCGCCGGTTGGGTTGGTCCAACCAAGAAAGACATGACAAAAAATTGTTTAGATACCAATATACGCTACCAATGCCAGATAGCTGCCAAGAAAGACAAGCCAGAACAATATGGGCTCAGGCCACACCTTCCTAACGCAAAATACATTGACTTATTTCATTGAGATTTGTCAACATGGTAATTCGGTGAATGATGGCTCTGCTCAGCAGGATACTGCGTTTCCTCGTTCTCAATGATAGTGATCTCTTGGAATTGTCGGGGAACAGGAAAGACTATCACACTCGAGCTGAAAACAATTTATGAATTACCCAATCCGGTGTTTGCAAGTTCTCCATCTTCCTTGCTTCTGGTTGGGTTGTCTATTGGTCGGTCTATTGATAGACTAGACAAGGGATTAGCTCGTAACTCATTAGCTGGCTGGCTTGAGGGCAATAGATAGAGTTTCTCAAGAACTAGAAGTAGAAGCCTTTTTCTTCATCAGTGAAAAGTACAACCTGCTGCGATCAGTATAGTTTCGATATCAGCTACCATGAATGGTAGAAGGTTCTAGTTCTGCAACAGGAATTCCTAATTTCGTAGAGTGATCGCATAACCAGCGAATGGAGTCAGATGCGAAAGTTGGGTAGTAAGCGAGTTAAGCCTTTGAGACAGAGGAATAGGCTAGACAGGAAGGGAAGAACGATGGAAAGCAAAACATTCTGAGACTAAAGACCTCACGCACGAACCTGAGCTGGTTGATCAAGTAAGGCAATTAAGAAGCTTAACTCTGCAGGGTTAGTGGAATCAACAAGAATACCTCATCCTAAATCCGTAATCACAGTATCAACAACAGAAGGGTCAAATAGACGTTTGAAACTCAATCTCGAATTCGCCGAGTAGACACCTTTCGAGAGTTGCTTCCCCTTACGTCTCATCTACCGGGCTATGCTTCCTTCTTACCTGGACGGCAAGCCTCTGATAACATTCTTCTTGCGCAAGAGTTGATTCATACGAATTCGTTTTCTCAAGAGTGAATTATATTCGTGTAGATGAGTAGGGATTGAATGTTCGTTCATCTGGGAATTTAGAGTAGATATTCGTATCGATTCTTTACTTTCCTGGGATTGACTCATGGGTGAAAAAGAGTCAAGCAATCCCCTCTCTACCTTTAGCTCATATGCTAGCTGAACCAAAAGAATCATTTCCCGAGATTGAAAAGGAACCCGAAGCAAGAAATTAAATAGGAAAGTTAGCTTTTCATAAGCGATATGCCTATTGATTGGGTAGAAAGCAATCTCTTTCACTTGCATGAATCATAAGAGCTCTACTGCCTAGTCTGAAGAGCTTGTTTGAGGGGCTGTTCTTCCTCTTCCATCACCTTTTGGTCTATCCTTTTAAAAAAACAATTCTATGCCCCAAGTTCCTTACAGGAATCGGCTATTTATTTATTTGATGGGGGAATATTCAGATAAAGCTGTTTAAACACGCTTTTAGGGTCTTTGCTTTTGTTTGGTCTTTCATCTGCTTTCTAGCGTTACTCTCTCTTCGCTCAACTTGAGAAAGAAGCGCAAGAGAATAGCTCAGTGGAAAGAAAAGGGAAGAAAGCACCTTAACCAACTCGCTTACTAGCTGCTAACTCCGAATCTAAGAATCTTCTAAGTTAAATTGGTGAGTTAGCCCTTTCTTTCTGAACCTTTCCTATTATCAGGATCTCACGTTAATATCATTACGTAGAGTCGCAAGCTCAATAAATATCGTAGTTCGTGACACCACACTTATAATCTTAGCCCATGAAGACTGTATCCCAACCCAAGATATGTAGCAGGATTACTTGTAAGTAGTGAATCGAATGCAAGTTCATCTCGTATAGATTCTTTTTCTTATTCTATTTCTAGTCGAGGTATTCAACTCAGAGAAAAAGAAGTCATCCTGGGCGAAGAGGAAAGGAAACCGCAAAAGGAGAAGGAAAAGGCTGCAACCTCGCCTTACATCAGAGAGACAACCAATCCGCTAGCAGAAACCCGATCGTACAAAGGGGTTCTTTCTTCCTCAGTTCCCATCATACAATACTACTTTTATGCATCCAACTCTCTAGCTCTCTCTAGAGGGTGAACTCCTCCATCACCTTTTCTTTTGCCTATCAACTTGACGAGTCAGAAGAGCTTTTCTAGCCCTTGAGAAAAACAGTTGAGTTGTTCTAGCTTTCGAGAAAGGGAAAGGCTAAGATAACAAGTGCCATTATAGCAGCAGAACCTGCATACTTACCGCTCGCGTCGACTTATTCGTCTAAAGAAAAGGAAGAGATTCGGGTAGGCAGCCCTCTTTCTATAGCTTTATTTAGAGTTGGCTAAGGCTTTCCCCTAATACTCTTTCCTATTCCTAATACGGTATCGACTAAAGAAAGTAGTTAGTCCGGATGCTTATTGAGTTGGATGCTGGCTAATACAGTTCTTGGCTGGTATACTAGCTCTATCTTCTCATCGGGAGAGTTGCTCAAGGAATAGATAGCTGATAGAATGCGATGGTGATATGGCTTCGTAAGCTAGAGAGTGGGATAAGGTTCTTGCTTCCGGGGCCTATTCCACTAATAAATGGAATTCCAAATCGTGAACTTAACGTTTTCCCGTATGGTTGCTTTTCAAAGAGCTAACTCTAAACCGCAACCCTAAAGCCAGCAAATCAGTGAATCGAGCTAAACAGTGAGTGGGCTATTGCGATAGGGAAGAAACCCCCTTCTTGCCCAAGAAAGAAAGAACCTTCCAGCTAACTCTGGGCGCTGCTACAGTACCCGCATTGCTACAGTGCCCTGTGCCTGCTGTTCCAGCCACACATGGGCTAGGCCTTGGACACCACGAGCCCAACTTCACCCAATGCTCGTGCCAAGGCTTACAATCATCTCTAAGACATGTCCCGAGGTATTCCCAACCCTCTCCACATACGGCGCACGTCCGGAACCCTGGTTGACTTGTAGGAAACACGGGGTTAGAATTCTAGCTCTGGAAGAGCATGACTCACTGACTCGGCTCTGCCTGTTGTTGTTGTTGATTTCTCACTATACTCTAAATTGCATAAAAGAAAAGAAGAGATTCATCGCCAATCGGCTCTGTCGACGCCAGTGGATCAATGCTTCTAGGAAAAAAGACTTGGATTACTACCTACTCTAGCCCGTACACCAGAGGGTATTTTTTAATAGAAGACCGCTTCGATCAAAGATTCAGTCCGTCCAATGGATCATATCCGAAGTTACTGAACACATACCCGCGAGTTGCCATGAGTTAGGATACGGAGTTGTTGGAAGAGAAAGTCTTGTTGTTGATTCTCGAATTGGACAAGACAAGGATTCAGGGAGTGGACTATTATAACACGAGCGATAAGCAAGACAGGCTATCGTGTGACTTTCATTGACCAGTGATGATCGAACTTAGCTTTTTTCCTTTGCTAAGCGCCTACATAACCTTCCTTCCAGACCAAGAAAAGAAGGTATCAGATCCTCATGTAGTTCTCGGCCCCTTTTTAAATTTCTCAGTTCCTAGCTAGAAAAGGCCCATAAAGAAAGACCAAAAAGTACATCTGAGTCCGTCCCAGTCCCTTTCCCGGCGCCGCTCCCCCCTTTCCTCCCCTTTTTAAATTCCTATTTTTTTAATTTATTATACATATAATAAAAAAGGAAAGAAAAAAGAAGCAAAGAAAATGCGTATTATATTAGGGGTAGAAAGTATAATAGGTAATCATAGGTATACGTGGTGTCCACAAAAATGGAAGGGTCCACAGGATCCGCAGTTAATATGTCTTTGGGAATAGGCGAAAAAGTCAGCGTGGTGCCTTTATGGCCAACGCTGACTTTAGAACAAAAAAGGTTTTGTCGCGCATTATAAAAAAGGATTTTGTGAAGTGTTTGTTGGTGGACGCGGAACGACCGGTCCACCGTGTACAGAACAAGACTCATATATATAATGATAAAGGCAAATATGCTCTTAAAAAATCCTATATGTGAGTCTATAAAAACAATAATTCTTTCTATTGATTCTCGCATTTTTTTAATTTTTAAGATTTTTTCAAATATTTTCTCTAAAAAAAAGAAATTCGAGTCGGGAAATGGAAAAAAAATGTAATGTTGAGCCGATACTCTCAAAATACGAATAAGATCAGAAATGCCATCATTAATGCAAAGAGGGCAATTGCTTCGGTTAGAGCAAAGCCTAAAATTGCATATCCGAATAATTGTTTTGCTAGGGATGGATTTCTTGCCACGGAATGTATTAATGAACTAAATACATTTCCGATTCCTACTGCTGCGCCCGCCAAAGCAATTGTAGCTGCTCCTGCACCAATTGATTTAGCTCCTTCTAGCATTTATTAAATTATTTATAATTGAATTTCTCACGCTTTAAGATTTTCTTTTTTCATTTTATTTTATATAAAAAAAACCAGAAATTAGACCCTTATTTTTCTTCTCTTATGATTTTTTTCTAAAACAGGGCACCATAATAGCTTTCACCGTTGAGAAATGTCCTTAGGCCGAGGGAGGGGGCCATTAATGGCACGAACGAGAAGAATCCGAATCCAGTTCTCACCCCTGAAAAGCATTACACCAGGGTAGGAAGTCAGTGCGAGTGGGTCTAAGCCAATTACTTTTTCACAGAGAGGGTTACGAGGATCAATGAGTCAGAGCTGCGTAGAGCGAGGAAAAGATAGGTTTTGGTCTATCGTTCGGGTTACTCCCCGAGCAACCCTAATCTAGCTTTAATAAGATAAGTAAAGTAACAAGGGAATGAGTAACAAGTACACGTAGTGTAAAGAACTCCACCTTCCCCTTAGCTATTGTTTGAAGTGTTGCAATCTAGAATCCTTCCACTTTGAGGTGTAGCTAGGTACTGATGATTGTTTTGGATCACCATTTTTGTATGTTGTTATTGTCGCATTGCCTTCCTTTCATCGAGTAAAGAAAATCGTATCCGCCTATCCCTAGAAGTCTTCGCAAGCGCGAGTATGGTTCCCCACCCAGGTCTAAGTTCCATTTCCCTAGTCTTTTACTAAGTCCCTCCGGACCGAGAAGTAGAAGAAGAAGGGAGGTAAGATAGAGGGCTTTGCCTAATTCCCGTAGTAGCCTTTTTTAGTGAGGTGCAATACTTTCGATTAGCTTTCGAAGCCTGTCTATGTCCATCCCCTTTTTTAGTCGGGAGGAGACTTGTGTGAAGTAAAACAAGACCTAATGGTCCTAGCCTTATTCCACCAGGGTCAATTTCTCAACTTCTAAGTTGGCAGCGCCTTCCAGGTTGGAGACCACGTCATCCCCTGGTAAAAGGGAATGGTGGTAATCCAAGGCATATATCTCAAGAGTCAAGTCTTCAAGGGACAAAAGATAGATCCCACTTGAGAGAGCCTCAGGATCATCCCAAAGACGGATCATATCATCAAAAGTACCCTTAGTTACCTTCTTGGCTAGTTTAATACAGGAAGAGAACGAAAGGTCAATCTGAACCGCCCGACCGTCTTTCTTCTATATCATTCTTCTACCGTCTTTCTTCTATATCATTCTTCTATGGTATGGAAAGACGATCCGAGGATAGCCGGACCTAGTGAGGGAGACCGGTACAGGCAAGAAGTCTGGAGCTTTTTTATCGCCTCCATACGCCGTCATTAGACAAGACGCACACTGCTTCAGATACAAAGCGAGAAATAGCCACTCCCACCTTTTGCCTAAAGTTCTGACTTGTCTGGGGTAGACTGCGAGACAAGTCTCTTTGGTTAGACCATCAGTAGCTATTAGCAGAATCTTTTTCAAGAATCTTACTAAGAACCGAGAATCCTCTCAAATTCTCTGCCACCTGATAAGTGAGCCCTTCAATAATGACCGGTACAGAGACCTCAGCTTTCAGAGCTTGCACCGGGCAAAGCAGCCAAGCAGCAAGGCCCACCAGCAAGAGGATGGCCAGTGAATAAAGAAATGAATTTTCTTGAAGTATCAGAGCGGAGCAGTAGCATCGGAGCTAGCTTGGCAAGAGATGAGCTCGAGCTTCTTTCTTCTTCTCGAGTGAAGTAGCTTACTATTGCTCTGCGCGCTAAGGCCTAGAAGACTATGCTTAGTGCGCGCTAATGCCATCAGTTGTTGGGGGATGGCTTAGAAGATAAGATAACGTATTGAGTACAACATTATTTTCACTCCCCCTTCCAGCTACTAGCTACTGAGCTAAGCCATCGAGGACTTGTTAGTCAGTCCTATAGGGCTGGATCCGCAGTTCTGGAGATGACTTTGGCTCGTAAACTGTGCGGGGGTAGGACGAAACAAGAAGTGCGTGCCGAACTCACGAGGGACTGCCTAAGACCTTTCCTCCCTTACTGAAGGAAGGCTGGTTTTCCTTGCTCTTGAGCAAAGAGTGTAGGATACTGGTGCCTTGACTCTAATGCTAATGCTTGCTTGACGGGGACTCCCAAGCCAAGAGATGGAATGAAAGGAGCTGGCTGACAACTAGCATTTTCTCGCCAAAAAGTAAGACGCATTGGATTAAAGAAAAGGGCGGGCCTAATCGCTGTAACTAGGACTGCAATAGGCTCGCAGGAATTACAACTCGCGAGAAGGCAAACAGCAGGACTGGCACTACAACTAAACTGGCTGTATGAGTTTACCTTAGGACTAGAAAGAAATGAAAAACTTCTAACCCGCTATCAAATCAATAGCTTTAGGTATTCAAGTAATATATGATAAAGACCTCTTTCCCTAGCTTGCCCGTCAGCCTACTTTCAAACTTGTCTGCTCGCTAACTGCTAGTTCTTAACTAAACAGCCCTATACATGCCATATACAATACAAGTTAGATACACGCCTTATGCAAGCCATATCCTGTCTGCAAACTTATTTCAAGGAAAGAAGTAAGGGGACTATATAAGAAGCCGAGAAATCACTACTTTCAAGCCTGACAAGTACTCCTATCTTTACACGGGTATTGGCTCGCAAAAAAGGAGAAGCAATTTAACTAGCTGGAAAATCATTCTCGTTAGTCTTCCCAGGAAAAGAGTTCTGACTAGGTGGAGTTCGGCTTTCAACATGCTATTTAGCTACATGCTTAACACATGTTATTGAAAGTCGAGATGACATTTGAGCCAAGAAAAATGACATAGCCAGTGGTTGCCTTCTTTCCCTGTGTATGAGAGTTTAAAGTAGTCAGTCTGATCCTTCTCTAGTGGATTAATCACACTGTTCAATTGATCGGACTATATCAGCATATGGGAATCGGCTAGTGAATGGATTTCACTCATAGAAAGAGATCGGTAGTTGGATGTGATGACAAGGAATAACCAAAGGAAGAAGGATGAATCCCACTTTGTGGCCCATTCCTTTCTTTTTTGGTTTGTTGGTCCAATTACAGATATCGAAACAGAGACTGGAAGCAGCAACCGGAGAGAAAACTCCATAGTGGGAAATCCCGTGATTGTTGCCTATCCGTATGGGATATCATAGGCATCCCTTGGTTCGGCACGGTTTCACTCAGTATGGTACGCTACGGTCAGGTTCGCTCGGTGTAGGTATCACCTTGATGTGCGTAGCTATTGCCTTGATCCCTTGGTCTGCTCGGGTCATTCCATTGATACGCTCATCGGGCTCGTCGTTAGGAAGAGGTGGAGCTGCTACCCCGAAAATGGTCGAGTCGGAATCCTCTGCGCCTATAGTCCTCCCTTTATTGAAGTCGGATCAAGTGATAGAAGAAGCCTTTGCCTCTTCGCACAACAACTCATGGAGCAGGGGAAAGGAAGACTTTGACTGCTAGGGTAGCTAGGCCTACCACTAATAGATCCAATTCGGAGGGAGTGAACGCCATCTAATCCGAATGGGAAGTTTGAAGCTATCGATTCTTTCTCATGTACGGCTAAGCCTTGCAGGTAATTTCAGTCGGACCCCGAGTGATGGTAAAGCGCAGTCAGCCGAAACCCATGACAGAGTCTTGAGGTGTCCAACGTTCGGCCAGGCATAATTATTCGTGCCCACTAATCGGTTTACTCGCCCGCCACCGACCAAAAGAATTCCCGTCTCTCCCCTTTTTTCATCTACTAGCTGAGATCGGTATCACGCATTCCATCCTTCCGGCTAGCCAACCCCTTCTCGACTCGTAGTTCCTATCCCCGGCTAGGAATATTGATCCAAAGCTAGAGTACGGTACGAAGCCCTTCCTCCATGAAAGGATCCTCTTCTATGGGGTTTCCCCAAGGTGTAAAAAGTCTTATCTAGTTAGCTCCTAAGATCTCGATCCACGGCTTAGTAATCCGCAGACACTGAATGAATACGAAGCCAAATCCGCTGAATCAGGAGAATCCAGGTAGATGAGTTGGTATATAACTAAAGCAGTCTCTTCCACTCACCCCTACTTCTGAGTTCTAGTTCTTAGCAGCACAAGCGGGAGCCAGGGGTAAGGCCTTCAGGCCGCTGATGTAACTCCCAGGGAATGTCTTTCTACTAACTAAGAAGAATCTCCTTATAGAACCACACTAAACAAACTATCTATAACCTCAGGGGCTATAATAAGAGTAGTTAGTTTTTTCATTAAACAGGCATGATAGTCTTCACTCACAGAAAAGTAGTGCGGAGAACTAGTAAGAATTGTGCCTATCATCCAATTCGTGCCGCATGGCGGGATTACTCTACTTCTACTCTATAAATGGGGGCTCAAAAAATGTCTTCTTCATCAAATGAAAACCAAAGAAGTAATAGCACGTATGGCTACTATTGCAGATGCAGTAAGGCTCGCTTTAGTTGTAAACGAAATACAGCACGTAGAAAACGAACTGCGCCAACGCCGGAGAACCTTAACAGCCCTTTTTGGAGACACTGGCTCCCGGCGAACGCGAACCCTGCCGTCGTGGAAAACCACATCCATGCGACGGACCAGAGAACAAGGTTCCTCGAGAGTAGACTTATAATGCTGTCTCATTGTGCGTGCTGTCACCCGAGGTCACCGCAGAGGCTAGAAGGCTCCGTCGACTCTTTTGAGTTTTAGAAGGTTTCAATTATGAAATTCAATAAGTGTCTGTAGACGTTTGTTTTCATGTCTGGTGTTCTTTGTCTTTTTTTATTTATAGTGGGGATCTCCTACGGTGCTTACTGGAGATAGACTCCTATCTATGCTAACTATCTTTGTTTGGTTTTATTTGTTATGTTTGCATGTATGGTATGGGAAAAGCCCTAGTGTAAAATGTTTACTACTTAATGCTATGTTAATTAATTAAGACTAATTCCCAGAATTACTACAAGCACTTTTAGAAAAAAGGTGGGTTAACTAAAGAAAGAAATTCAAAATCCTCTTTAAGTTGATTGACTAGTAGTTCCTCTCGCTTCGCTCGAGTGACCTATGGTTACTCATACACTATGACTATACTATCTTTTTAATCCTTACGTTCTTTTAAGGGTCTTATTATTAATGCGTAGGGAAGTCCGTCCGAAAGAGTTGAAAGTCATTCCAGAGGTCCTCTCTGAGGGGACAAAGGACTTTCTTTAAAATCCTAAGACGTTGGGTCTACGATTGGTTATATTTTTTGAAGTGGTATGCTGCTCGCAGCCCGGATCCCACCATAGAATCCTTCTTTCTTCGAAGATCCTACAGTGACATACGACTGGAAAGCTTAACATAGCGATCCATAACTCATAAAATTTTCTCGCTTGTGGTACGAAGTCACTCGAGCGAAGCGAGAGGTCAAGCGGGAGGTTGGTCTTGGTGTACATAGCCTGAAGTCTCTCTACTACGAACTTGGTTGATTGAGCCAAGGTTTTCCTACACCAGTCAGTCGGCACTGAGAACTGAACCTACGGAGTGAGTAAGGTATATGAACTGCCATAGCCCCATAGCATAGGGGTGATGGAGTGCGTCTTCTACGATCTGTCGGTTAGCTGGTGTTACTTTTAGGACTCTCTCGCAGGTCAACCATACCCGGTCTCAAGATTGAAAGGCTTAAGGACTGTCTAATCACATACACTATTTTACACAATGTATTGACGAGAAAGAATATGGTATATACGCATAATCCAAGCTAGACTTGGTCTGACTTTTATAGCAAGAAAAAATAGAATAGAGTAGTACAATTCATTGAAGCTATTAACCTATAGCTTAGCTATAGTGACTACGTACCAGCCCATCGTACAAGTGAGTAGCTCATACATAGGTACGAAGTTACTCGAGTGAAAATGAGAAGTCTTACTTACATCACGATCTTTTTTTCTTCCTCATTCTGATTTTGGTTTTCGTATCACGGATCTTGGTTCGCGCTTAATGCCGTAGGGGCGTGGCACAAAGGTTCTTTTCAGTGGTTGTCAAAGGCCGATTCTCTTATAGTTTCCGGTTGGTTGTAGATGGGCTTTTCGCGTACCAATTAGCATCTCGCCTGGCTGCTTTTGCTGCAACATCCCTTTGACGTTTTACCGTCTTTTTAGCTTACTTTGTTTGCCTTTCTCACTCACTAATAAGTAAAAATCCAGCTTCTTTATTTCATTGAAAGATGCATCGCAGTTAAATCCTTCTTCAGGAAAGTTCATAGATTCTGGTTGATATAGTTCCCCTTCAACAAACAGCTAAAAAGCAGATGGTCTCACCGGGACGGCAGAAGTGGCTGATCTACTCACCACTATGCGAGGTAGGATCGGCGTGGAAGGAGCAACTGGAATAGATTCTGTGGCAGAATCAATCCTAGGCCTAACTGAACGAGCAGCTTGGGCTGCCTCATGAACCACTCTGGGTTCTTCCTCTTCAGAATCTTCATCATCATCAGGGATCGAAGATCTTTTAACTACAAAAATGAAAGTAAGTGGTTAGACCAAGAAAGGCTAAATCATCTAGATGAAAAGGAGCAAATAATACCTATTGGCTAACGACTCAAAGCCTTACTTATGCTCCTGTTCCCCCTTCTGAGCAAGCAATAGGGTCTACGAGCTACAGGTATTTCATCATCTCGAGGGAGTGGCCCATACTACTTAATGGCGCACGAACGGGAATATAAAGGAGATGAGAGAGGGCTCGAATAATCGCATAAGTCTCGGCCAAAAGAGCATCCGACACATGCTTTACTCGACCTGCACAAGTACCAAGTGGAAGTCCCAAAGAGTTTCTCGCAATAATCCCGTAACCCCCCATGCTGCCATTATCGTGGAAAGCCCCATCAAAATTAATCTTCACCAACGGTTCCATCGGTGGCTGCCACTTAGGTTGAACACGAGGCTGTTGTATTCCAGTAATAGCTTGGCACCTCCCAAATTCCTTAGAATAGGAAAAAGCAAACGAGGCAGTTTCAAAGGGCCGAATAATTTGATCCTCAAAGACAGCACAGTTTCTGCCTCCCCAAATCGCCCAGGCAGTAACCAAACTAACTCGAAGCCAGTCTGGATTTTTGTCAAGATTAGCCTCCTCTCGCGCCGGATCTTCATCGTGCGGTATTGAATCATCATGAAGAAAGAGTTCCCAAACATGAGACCATACCTCTGCTGCAAAAGAACATTGCTTGACAGCATGAAGACATCTTTCTACTTCTTCCTTACACCGAGGACAAGTTCGATCAACATCCATTCCCCTCGCATGGGGGTTGTCCATAACAGCCAATGACTCGTGAAAGAGGCGCCATGTGAAGATTCTTACTTTCGGCGGAACATCAGCTCTCCAGATTTAACGTAGACACGCTTTGTTATCAGCCCAATCATCCAACATAAATGATGCTTCATCAGTGTGCAGTTTTTGAAGGAATCGATAATCACTTCGAATAGTATACTGTCCATTGTTATCAAAGTGCCAAACTACAAGATCCCGTGGCAATCTAGAGCTTAAAGGTACTTGCAAAATAGCTTCTGCTTTCTTCCTTCAATAGCCTGAAAGAGGCGATTCAATAACTGCTGGGACGGTACGCCGGAGGAGACAGAAGGAGTACTATCTGTACTAGACATCCGCACTTGGCTACCAGGTAGGCAGCAGCTTAATGGTGGATGCACAAATTGAAGAGGTCTAAACGAGCCTTTATTCGATTGATCGTCTTCCTCTGATAGTCTTCCTCTCTCCTGCTCTCAAGTGCTATTCCGTGGACAATCTATACAAACGATTGATAGCAGAGGGGAAGGGCGTAAATCAGCATACCATCTCTTCACCGTCAAATAGTGCCCGAAAACTATCCACGGACCGTCCTCAAGAGCAAAGAGGAGATCATCTACACCTGCAAACTTCACAAGATAGAAATTAGACCCCAGGTCAATCAACTCATATTCACTCTTCGGTGCCCACATCCGCCTAATCTTCTCATCCAAGGTTCTGTAGCCTATTGCTCTCCCCAAAAGCTTGACAATAAGGCAATTGTGCCATAGCCTTGAAAGGCTAACCTTGAGTTTCGGAGAAACCGTCACGGAAGGCCACTTATCCACCGTCGAAACCGTGATTAAGCCCTCATTCTTCTTTATCGGACCAAACTCATCTTCCTCCTCATAGGCATTCATTCAGCCCTTGATTCCCCACGACCATATCCCTAAATGATGGTTTAGGGTTAACTGAGTCACCAGCCACAGATTCCACAACCGCAGGTTACCCATCAACAGAGTCACCAACCACGGTTTCCTCAACATCATCAGCTCTGATCTCAAGGGGAGACTACTGTTTTTCTTTAGGACTTGAATCCTAAGTTCCCTAAGCTAGACCAGTGAGCTATTACGCTCTCTAGGGAGGCGCTTCCAAGCCCCAAGTTCTTCTTTGGCAAGCAGACCAGCAACGAAAGCAAGCTTTCCCTATTCACGGCTCAGCTAACTCATCAGCTGAGCAAAGTAGCGACGAACAGCCCGAATGAAGATGAACCGATAGGGAGGATGACGAGGTTCTTATTGCCGATAGGCTTCTCCTCTAACGAGCTTACTTAATATCCGTTACGCGGCAAACAAGCTTTAGCGCTGACTTTCTATCCGCTACGCAGCGAATAGGGCCCGATAATTTACTTATTCAATTGATCAGGGATTCCCTTTTTGTTCAGTAAATTAGGTCAAGTCAATAACCCTTCCCCTAGCACCGTTCAATCTACAGGCGACTTTAGTCCGTGAGCCTACAGGCGAATAGTCCGGGAGTTAAGCGAAGAGGCGGAGCGCTGATAATAAGGCGAACAGGCGATACCGGCTGTAAGGCTCGCAGAGGCCGGCCCAACACAATAGCTGAGTCAACAAGAGCACAACGTTCGACTTGCATGTGAAAAGCAGCTAGCCTTCCTTCTTTTCCAGGATCAAACTCTTCTCGTGAGGAATAAGCGGGGTAAGGTGAGGCACCTAAAACAACAAAGTCACGAAAACCTTCTCTATTGGCAACCACGTCTTTCTCTTTGGGCAAAGGAAAAAAAGAAGGTGATGCTGCGAGTGAAAAAACCTGTGTAGCTACGACCCATAAGCGGACTGAACGAAGGAGCGTAGCTACTTCTTCTACTACGTCAATTCCTTTGAACGACGACTCAATTTATTAGCGAGTTGGGTTAGGTGCACAGGCGAAGCGTGTCTCTATGGAGTAGCTTTGCTCTAAAAGAGCTAAAGGGTCTTCGAACTACATGTACCCTTATTAGTATCTATTCATATCTTCTATTCATATATAAGGATTACTGGCAAGAGAGCGAATCGAAGAGTATGAAAGGAGGTGAGCCGATAGTCAAAAAGGAAAGGTAGAGCTGTTATGCCCGGGGTTTAAAACAAAGCCCGATCCCATTCCGACCTCGACTAGTCCTGTCGTCTTGCGATCGCTCAGCGCCTTCTCCCAACCCCTGCTTAGAAGGAATGCCGTAAGGCGAAAGATGCGTAACGAGGTTTGATTTCAAATCCACAGAGAAGAGAGAGTAATATCCAGGGAACAAGTTGGAAGAGAAAGTCTTGTTGTTGATTCTCGAATTGGCCTATAGGTCTTGATCTTATTCAGCCGAAGCAAAAGAATATCGTCAGAGAGGTGATGAAGCAAGTTCAATAGCCCGTATGAATAAGGCAGCTCAATCTGCATTGAGGCTTTCGTAAGGTAGGCAGCAGGATTATCGTTCGTATAGCAAGTGTTCAGTAAGCATATGTATCATAAGTAGCCTTCATCTATCGGCTGGACTCTCCCATGGGCATCTTCCAATGGTGATTTTACGGGGACGTAGTGAAGTATGATATAGAATCAGGCTTAGGTCTTTCACCGACATCGCACATGATAGGTTTCTTCGAAATCTCATATTCAAGCTTCTTTCGCTTCGTTAGCTTTACATACTTCGTCTTATTCACTGCGTTCGCATGTTCAATGCCACTTTCTTTATCGGTCGATTAAGTGATTTATCTTTAGGTGATGGAACCTATGCCAATTCATAAGACAGCTCTGTCCTCCCTGCGGTCAACTACTACGCTCTTTCTTGTGACTCAAAAGAAGAACAACACTTAACTTGACCCAGGGTTTCAAAAGAATTCATCTTCTTCGTTCCATTATGGACCCACTCAGCTCATTAGCAAATAACTTAGATAAGAATCCTCAAGATAAGGGGATTCAGTCTTCCTCACCCGAGAGAAAAAGCAGATGAATAATAGCAAGTCAAGGAAAGAGCAAAAGCACGACAATCGCCCCTACTCGGAAAATAAATTTCACTGCTACTGGAATATGCTGTTTTTAAGATCAGCTTTAGAGATAGAGCGAGTAAAGTAATCCAACTCGACTACCTCTGCTTCCCCTTCGCTAGCAATCGTTAATGAGTCGCTCGCTCTCTCCCCTAGATTAGATAGCTCAATCAGGGTGAATTACCTTTTCTAAATCAAAAGTCAATCGAATGGAGTTGAATCCGCTTCTCTTCCTATGAAAAAGCGCTTCCCTGGTCGGCTAAACGAGAAAAGCATCATCAATGGCATCACGTGCAACCCAGCTTCCCTTCTTCCGCATATCGGTGAGGAAAAGCAGAGCCTATATTATTGCTTTTTTCTTGGGCATGAGGTCTTTATGGATTCATTCCTTGTTGGATCTCGAAAGCTGATCTTAGGGACAGAAATATCTCATTTGCATGGTCGAGTCCAAGCAAGAAAGAACCCGTAGCTAATTCATCTTTCTCTTTTTAAAGGGAAAACACTTCCTGTTCTTTCCCAGAGGCAGACTTGTCGAACTCTTAGGCGGAGAGCCGAGAAGGAAGGAACTCTAAGGTGAGCTTAGTAGCATAGTTTAGAAGTAGGGCCCAATAAGGGGCGGAATGAACTCTCTTCTCTTGAGAATCCAAGGATGGGATTATCTTTTTCGTTCATGTCGCATCTTCCAGGCTTTGAGGCTTTAGGCTAAAGAGGTGAGCTGCCTAGCATCGAAGTGGGGAGCTCCTATGAGCTCATCCGGAACCGCACTAGTTTAGGCGCTCGAAGTAGCCAATATAATGTGGGCGAAGGTAATTTGAAATTAGAATTCTCAGAGGGACATTCGATTTCATCGCAAGCAAGTAGCTAGACCTCCCGCCCTCACTCTGACAGCCCATTTCCCAGCGTGGACAGAGGGAGGCTACGGGTCGAGTAAGGAGATTGGATTAGACAGCTGATCAGGCCATTACTTACGGAAAATAGTTAGCCAAACTAATGCCCTAAGGTCCAAGTCCATACTCTAGAGCTCCGCTGCGAAGACATAGCTCCGATCTTTAAGTACTACATCGACGACGCCCTCTTCCCTTTCGGGAGAGTCGCAAAGCACCGCCTAGCTCCCCTAGCCAAGACTTTCATACTTAGCTGCTTTCGAAGTTCAGTGAAGGAAGTATGGTTCATTTCAATGATATGAATAGAGTTTGTCACCTACTTCGTTCTACCTTCCTGAGGGATTAGAATTACATTTACTAAGTAAGAGTTATTGTGAGGGCCTTTTATTATTTATTATTATACGGAAGCAAAGCCAGATAAGGGGGTCGTCCCTTGTATAGGCTAGTCATACTCTTCCCGGCATGTAGCTTTCTTAAGCAAAAAATGGAGGGACCTAATCGTCTGTCTGCTTTTCATTGGATGGATAGATGCCAAGCACAACTGTAACGAACGGCAGAACAAGAGCCAGGGGCCTGACTCATACTGGTCCACTCCGCCATGGATCGCAGCGATCAGTTGCTTATTCACGGACATCGGGTTCCCGCATGCCTCCCTTCTTCTCTTCCCCGGCTGATACATCTTGTCTTGGCGCACTATTTCCTCTACGAGGTGTTGTCATTAAAGTTGCAATTGAACTGAGTATAGTTAGCGGCGATCTTTAATAACGCTACGAAGGAACTTTAGAAAGAAGAGCTAATAGTCGTAAAGAAGCTGAGTCGTACAAATGAGATAATGTAGGCTACGCTTAGAAGTGGCGTAAACGAACGTTGTCACTCTTTTCGCAGCAAAGTAAGTGAGCGCATCAACAAAGAAGATCTTTTTCATTCTCGAATGGCGCTCGGGAAAGGATATGACATATCAGGCCGAAGAGGGAATACGGGCCTTTCTTGGTCTCGTCACATCCCCAAAAGTACTTGCATTGGGCTAGTTGCAACTTCTCGATTCGATTCTCTTAGTGGATCGGGGCACCCCACCTACTCTTGTCACTCCCAGCTAGCTTCTCTTCTCTCTATTCGACATGGCTTTCTATATTCATTCAGGTTGATCTAGCAGGGGCTAACTCCCTCCGTCGGAGCACGAGATGGTCAGTTATGAGCCCCGATCAGATGAGAGGACTCTCTTTATATAAGGACGAGCGCTTCTTCCAGCTAAAGAACGAGTATGGAAAGGTCAGTGTATCAGCTCAGCTTAAGATGAATCACTTTTTTTACTTTCTCATAGCAACTCTATTTGCACTAAGAACTTCTAATCATAGGCTGCTGATATTTTATCTTTCGTCGAGCCCCGAGCTTGTGGTCCCCCTTTGATCTGACGAGAGACCCTCTCTCTAACCCTTCATCCTGAACTTCGAAAAGAGCTTCATTCTTCCCAGAAGCCGCCTTGATTCGTCCCCGATTGAAGAAGGGAGGTTGAATTATTCAATCGCTCAACGAGAATCAATCTATCCTTTTTCGTGGATTAGAGTTTCCAGCTTAGTCCGAAGGAGCCATCTTCCCTCTGTCCGACGTCCAAATATCACCGCCGTCAAAGCCTATCTGAACATCCTATTTCGCTTGGATCTTTATGTGAAGGGCCACTCGCACCTACCTCAATCCCTAATCAAGAGTTAAGGCAGGAGAAGTAAGCCAACAGGTCTGGAGCAGGAGCAGGACCTGAGAGTATAGGAAAGCTCCAGGGCATAGGTATGGGAGACTAGCTATCGGAAGGAAAGGACTACTAGACAACTAGCTCAAGGTTTCATAAAAGTTAGTTTGTTTTTCCAACCCAATGGAGAGCAGCTCCTTTACTTATTCATCGGCTTGCTAGCTAGAAGAAGGACTCGAACTCTGCTCCCTGATTGCGAACTGATTCGGAAGATGGATGGACACTTGACTTAAAGCCGGCAAAGGATGCCAATCCAAGATGCGTAGCTAAGAAGGACACGAAGAAGATGATAATAGCGGCGAACAAGCGTCGTCAATAGGGGAACTTTAGCACTTGACTTTATTTCCGATATATCCGAAATGCGGCTAACAAGCTTTTGCAATAGGTTTAGAGATAGGCGTAGCTGACAAATTATTCGTCCTCGATCCCGTTATCACCCTATCGCTGGACTGGATCCTTCACCTTCCTCGTTCGGCATCTGCTGTTGTCGATTGGCGGCTTTAGAGCTCACTTGGTAACCTGTACCAATAATGGTGGCATGGCAATAAGGCTAGAGAGATGTTATTTGTGAGGTAGATAGTCTATTTTCTGCCAGTAAGTAGGAGACCTAATTTCCACGAATGCAGATAGGATCGAGAAAGCGGGGACCAATAAGTAAAGCGCCTCTCTTGTAGTTGAATATCGGAAGCGGATTTAGTAGAAAAATTACCATCATTGGTTAACTTCCAAATGACTATATCACTTCCCTCACAAGAAGGATCAACCCATACGGCAGCAATTAAATGAATTAGAGTGTCAGGTATCCCTCAATTAATCAAAACGCCACTTACCAGCATGTTCACAGTTGCTAGCCACTGAAAAATTCCTCCTCAGATCTTTCTTGGATAGCATAATCAATTAAAGGTCCGCAAGGCAACCAATCATCGATCCAAAATTTCGTTATGATCCCATTTCTGACATGTTTCCCAATTCCTTGCAATAAGACATCACGTCCCTGCTGTGCTTCCCAAAGCAAAGCTTCACGCTCTACTGGTCGCCTTCTCTTGACAGACAGACCCTGTATCGTGCCATTCGCCTGTCCGGCTCACCTAGAAATACCCTTTGAGCCCTAAACGTACTGCCTACCGGTGAAGCGGAATTAGGGACTGTTCACCGCTGCATCGCTACTCAGTGGCACCTTCGTAGAGTTTGGTGAACCGAAACCCATTGACGTGATTTGATATTTCAATTTCAGAAGTTGAATAGAGGAAACTCACACCGTAAAACCGGACCGCCTTCAATAAATTCAATTAAATTAATCAAGTCAGTCTCGTTTAGATTCTAGCTGACCAACTCGGAGATATTAAGTAGGGATGGTCGATCAGGGAAATCAGCATGACGGGTATAAGATGGCATTTTTGATTTCTATACTGATCTGTACACAGCCGAGTCGGGACCTAATCCTCGATGACGCAGTTGCTTTCTTTTCATTTGTCTTAATGGTACATTCGTATTCTAGTCGGCAGGGCTCGACAAGGCGATGCGTAGCCCGTTCCAACATTTGTTGTGTTGGCATCCTAACTGAACTTGTTCCTTTGGATATTAGGAGGTGTCAACAGGATCGAGTTGAAGGTTGGACCTCATTGAACCATACTGTAATAATGAAATTGAATAAAAGATACTACTTCGTCAAAATCCAATCCATGCTACTGATAAGGAAGGATTCCTTATGTGCGTAGCTTAGAAGAGGGGGTTTGAAAGAACCGAGATGAATCTAATTCGCTAAGATTCTTCCTATAGGCGATGAGTCCAATGAAGAAAGACTAGGGTAGGAAGAGCTTATATAAGAAGAGGATAGATAGAAAGAATTCAAAAACTATATCTACTAATACATTACAAAACGATATTCTATTCTTTGTCCAATCATAATTTAAGGTGATTACCTGATCTATGAATAGATAGAAAAAGAATCGGAATTGATCGATATATTTCTCGAAACAAACGAAAAGGAGCTGAGCCGTTTAATGTTTTAACAGTCTTTAGAGCTGAGCAAAGTAGCTGCGAAGCGAACATATTAGCTAGCCCTTCTCCGCTATCCTATTATTCCGCAAGTAGCATAGCGACGATCGGGAAAGGGACTGGTGCACTTGTTCCGCGTCCCCTATGGTTATATACTATAAAATCAATCCTGAAGGGTTAGCCGCGGGTCGAGTTAGAACTTGGCTCCGCAAGAGCGTTTTCCGAATAGGGGAACCGATTTGCTAAGCCGTCCATTCGAGGCCTTTCTTTATGGGTTTGCACCCGACCCACACTCCGGCACACAAAGCCCTCACTCTCGAGCAAAGCAGCTACAGTCACAGTAAGACATTAATAAAGACTAGCTGCCGATGATATATTAGATGAGATGTCAGTTCCTTTCCTCTTGCCTTCTATTCTGTGTGAAAAAACCTCATTGCCCCATTGGTTGGATTAGATCCCCCCTCTTTACAATAGGATTCTTGTCACCTCTCGCAAGACTAGTTGCAGAACCCTTCTGTAGCAAATTTGAGGCCCTCCTCTGAACATAGAAATTCAAATACCTTTACAAGTTCCCTAATCTATGCCACGGTTTACAATTCTTTGCATATCTTTTCATTTAGATTGTTGATTAGCCAGTACAAAGTTGATCCAGATAGCATATATAGGCTCTACATTCGATTGTAAGATTGCTTATTGTCCGTATCTTTTCCTTTTTTCTCTCTGTCTCTCTTAACTAGCCATAGGCTATCCTAAGAACGATCCCTATAATAAGGAAAATAAGGAGTACCCTCACTCACAAAGGACTCGATAAGAGTCTATTCGTTCACATCCGATTCGATGGAATCAAAGATTCCTCTTCTATTGTTCTTAGACGGATCTCTCACTCTTTCTTAACTTGAGGACTTCATCTTTAAAGATCCGATCTTGTCTTCACTCAACACCGATTCCTAGGAATGACCGGAATGCTTGGTACCCTCACAGGTGGTTAGGTATAGAATACCTAGGGGCGCGAGACAACTCTCTCTAAGTAACTCGGCAAAATAGCCCTCTAACCTCTGGGGAAGGGGTGCCTCCTATGGAACCTCTCAAGCTCGTCAATACATAGCTATCAGGCGTAAGCACTTTCTATGCTAGTTAGCTTGAACTTGCCTTCCTTTTATACCGACCACTTTCATGGAAGAATGAAGCTCCTTCGTTCGTGGCGTGCGAGCTGTACGTGCTTGGTTTGCATTGTGAGTAAAGCCTTTCCTTTCTCCCCTGCTAGCTATCTGATTAGGCCCATTTTCTGCCTACTTTACTGGCCCTACCCCCTACTTGAATTGAATGAAAGCACTACGCCAAGTCCTTATTCCTTACTCGGGGAAAGGACTGTCATTGAAGTTAGCTCGCCCATGTAGCTTATACTCTGAATACACCTTCCCGCTCACCACCTTTCTTTATCTCGAAAGTGTGAAAGTCATTAGGAAGGCTTAGCAACCTACACATAAGGTGCTTAAACTTTTTCCCAAGGTTCAGAAAGTAGGCAGCTTCTTGTTCTATTTGCTCACCCTACTTTACTCAATCGGACTTACTCTTGTTGAAGAAAGCCACTTCGTCTTGCTCAAATCAGCGAATTGCTATCCGATTTCCATACTTTCTTTATTTACTTAAATTAAATAAATTACACACTGAAATAAAGGTACTTCGAAAACGGGCAGTGAACTTCTTTGACCCATACGAGATTTCGAAATTGACATCACCAAAAGAGTCCTTCGTAGAAGGAGATAGAATATAAGCCACTTGTCAGGCTAACAGAATGTTAGGATTCAGTTTCATACCAGCGCAACAATAGCCATTAAGCATATCGAAAGAAGATATGTCCAACTTGAGCGCCTCAATAAGCCTTTATCTTCTTAGTCTCATTGGACTCCAAGTGAGGTTCAGGTTCTCATCATATGAAGATTGGTACGTGAGTACGAAGGTTGGGAATAATCTGATCGAAAAGAATAATGAACGAAAAGAGGTCTAAATAAATAAATACATAGAAAGATCCCGCTGGATAGTCGCTGCCAGTCTTATTGATTAGCAGCCAGCCCGCCAGTGTGCTTGATTAGAAGTGCTAACTAGCAGCTCCTCTTTATCATGAGAGCGCATAAAGACAAAGCTTAAAAAACCTAAAATCATATGACTTCCGACGGTCCTTCTTTTGACTAGGATTAGGCCATGTAATAACCTAGCTCGTCAATTGCCAGAATAAAAACTCCAACTTTCGCTCACTTTCTCTACTACCACCCTTCATCGGAGAGGCCCCTTTTACCAGGATGTTCGTTGAACACCTAATTGGGTAAGTTCCCTTTGAGTAGACTCCCCCGGATACTTCGATCTATTCCATTTTGAGGTGCTGGCAAGGCTGGTCCTAGATCAGTCTGGTCTTACCAATTGAAAATGCTAGATCACACTTCTCGAAATAGAGCTCTTTGCCCGGTCTAAGCAGGATTCTCACAGACACTTTGACTTGAACTCTTCACCGCTGATCGTGGATCAAAAATGACAAGTGACTACAAGTGAAGAAGGGCACAAGCTCGTACATCAGTATCCAGAGCTATTGAATACCTCAGCTCTTAGCTCGATGGAGCCAGGTTCTGAAAGATAAGAGGTGGTATAGTAGGCCCTTTAGGTGTGCGTTGACCATTCTCGCATCGTGTAATGTCATATGTCTGATATAGGTAAATCTAAGCTTTACATTGATCTTTGGCAGAGCCTTGAGTGTCAAAACCAAGCGGTGCTTCTTTTTCCCTATTGATTGAATTCTCGGTAATTGAATTTGATTTTCCAAGTTGCCATCTTCATCCGCTTGCACTTGCGCTAATAATATTTCAGAGAAAGCCCAAGTTCGACCTAGAAATGAAAAGGAAGGATTGTACTTTTGTTTTCTCAATGATCATTTGAAAGTATTTCTATTTCTGTTAATAGAAAGGCAATGTGAACATTGGGGGAGTTGAGTTAACCCTTGCTGAGATGTAGCTCCGAAATGTGATGCGTCGATGTAGCGTCTTGATTTTTTGAATCATGAAAGCGGAATCCTAAGAGGGCTCTTGATGGGTATGGCTCACGACCGAATAAAGAGGGGCAGCGTCGAGCTAAGCAAGCCTATTCGCTAAAGAGTTAAAGGAGGGCGGGCGGTAGGGCGAAAGCTTAAACCAAGAAATAATGCCTATCGACTGGTGCAGAGATTGAAGAATTGCGGAGATAGACTAAAAAAAAAGATGGAGTAAAGAGGCTGTCTCAAATAATAAAGAACTGATTGAGCATTTGATGAGGAAGATTGGGAACATCCAGAAATCTGGTAATATGGAATCCACTAACGAGGAGTTGAAGGAACTTAATGCCACAGAAATTGTGCTCATTCCTAAATGTAAAGCTCCAGAAAGAGTTCAGCAGTTTAGACCTATAAGCCTATGCAACTTTAGTTAGAAAGTGATTTCGTGCGGTGTTGGTGAATAGATTGAGACCTTACTTGGGAGGCTTAATTACAGAGAATCAGAGTCCATTTGTAGGTGGGAGACAGATCCATGATAATATTATAGTTGCACAAGAAGCCCTCCACCAAATGAATGAAGTTTTTAAATAAAGGAAAGAAGTGTGACATGGCCCAACAAATTGACATGAATAAGGCGTATGTCAAAGATAGAATAGTCAACAAGCTTCAAGGCTGGAAGAATCAGTTACTGTCATATGGTGGAAGAGAGATCCTTATCAAGGCAGTTGCATAAGAACGCAACCATTGCTAAAACCGGGATTTTAGTAGGTTGCGGCATCCCTTGGGCATCCCAACTTATACTATGGCCTGTTTTAGTCTATCAAAGATTTTGTGCAGAGAGATAAATTCAGCCATAGCTAATTTCTGGTGGGGACAAAAGGAGAATGAAGGAAGGATCCATTGGAAGAAATGGGACACTCTCGCAAAGGCCAAAGATGAAGGAGGTATGGGATTTAAGGAGTTGAAGATCTTTAATAAAGCACTTCTTGCAAAACAGTATTGCAGGATGGTTCAGAATTCTGATCAGCTGTGGGCTCAATTTCTTACAAGGACTTTATTTCCCAAAGTGCAATGCCCTCGAAGCCAAAAAAGGGGGTAGGCCCTCTTGGGGATGGAGTAGCCTTCTTGAAGAACAACAGCTTATGGCACGATAATGCTCTCTGTCAAATTCGAGATGGAAAAAAGGTTTTTATTTGGGAAGATAAATGGGTGCCTAATTTTGGAAAAGGGAGAATTCAACCTGACTATGAGGGTGGAACATACCTTCCAGAAAAAGTTAGTGATTGGATTGATGAAGAAAGAAATGAATGGAAGGTAGAGGAAATGGAGAAATGGGTGGCCAGAGATAGAATTGAAGCCATTCAAAAAATGGAACTGGGCGAGCAGAGGAAAGAAGACAGATTAGTATGGCCAAAAGAAACTATACAGCTAAGTTTCGGTATAGAATCCTTAAGGATCAATATGATTCAGAGCAGAATAGAGGGCCATCAACTTAAAGATCAGGGAAGCAAATGCAGATTCTTCGATTAGGAGTCCAACTCCTAGAAAACTGAGTGGCAATTCCGATTAGGGCGGAAGCCATATGACAAGGTGTGGAATTGACCCTATCAGAAATGTAATAGGAAAACTAAGAGTCGGACTAACAGATCAATCGGATTTGTGTGATGGGACGAAAGCGATCCTTTATATTTAGTTCAAGTTGTTGTTGTTCTTCCGATTTTGGAATAGAATACCGTTTCATCTTCATCGGTTTGAAAACAGTATTCACTCGCTGGAATGACATAATAGAAGAAAGGGAGTCCCGCCGCTCTTGGAAGACCTTATCCAGTTCCCAAATCCGTGGCGAAGAACTGATATAGATAGTCTATTGGCCTCTCGCACTGCAGAATTTGATTTACCTCTTCGGAGCGAAATAGAGAAGAATCCTATGTTGAAGAAGGCTATTACCGCTCCGTGGGCTTCTAAGGCATCTTACTTCGTTGCCTTGCATCAAAGCCTCTCGGATCATGTTATACGCAATATAAGTATTGAATGAATGTGGGTGTACTTTTCTCTTAGGCGAAGAGGAAACTATGAAGATGTCGAACGAGTAAGGTGTAGCTAAGAAGGACAGGCAGTGGGCGAACCGTAAGGCAAAGAGTATGATTAGGCGACTTTACTGGGCTGGGATTAATAGGATGATCAACGATAAGGCCATTTACAAGCCCTATTGAGAACGGGTAGCGGATCCCATCATGGATATATATTGCCCTGAAGATGGCGAGGAGTCTGACGAGGTTACTTTCAGGCGCACAATAGAATAGGCTCTGCAAGATCTGTTGACTCAGAGTACTCAACCTTTCTCCGGTCCGTCTTGGGATCCCTGCCTGAGTTAATTGTGCTCGTTGGTCAAGTCTTTAATGAAATAATCCATTAATCTAGTCTAGTAAGGGCCGAGCCGACAGGAGAACAATCAAAAGCGGGAATTGCTTTTCTGAAGGGATATGCCGAAAGGGTTTAAAGGGATCCGTCTTTTGATAGTACATTCCTGAAAATAAAGAGAGTGCTGGCCTTTAGCGAACTGTACGTTGGATAGCCGTCCGGGGTTGATGGAGAAGCTGCTCCTTCTTTCCTTTCTCTTAAGCTCGATGGGAATTGAGGCTCTTCTGTGAAGCACCGCCAACTATAGGTGATAAAGCTTATCTTGTTGCGGTCCAAAAGGTAAGAGGCTCAGAGTCTTGTAGAAAAACCAAAAGTAGTAATGCTATATTGAAATACCTCTTTGCCAGGGGCCAGCAAAAGAGCTCCTGCTCCAGCACCATCTTTGGTAGAGGACCCATCGACATACAGTCTCCATCTGGGTGTCGACCTCACTATCTTCGTTGAAGGCAGGAGATTCCGTCTTTGAGTTTCCAACATCGCCTTTTATGCCATCGCCTTCTCCACTGAGAGTTTGGCCGCCATTCCCCAGTTCTCTTGTATCGCCCTCTAGTACATCGCCTTCTTGGATAGTATCTGGTGCAGCCGTACATCGCCTGAAGGGGCGAATAGATTAGGTTCAAACTCAATCTTCAACGGCGGAGCTGATGATTTAGATTCCGCCACGAAATCCGCTAGGACTGGGGCATATTCATCTGATGCCATTTATTCTGTTGTTCCGCTAGCGAATTGAAACCTGGCTAAAAGGAAATGGGATTCTCGCACTCGTGCAGCTAGAAAAAAAGGTGAGCTAACGATCCATTGACTGGTACGGGCAGGGAGTGAGGAGTGGGAAAGGCCGATTCTCTTGCCATTAACCGTGCGGGTGCTGTTAAAGCTGGTGAAAGCAGGGGATTTATACTTGAAAACCGCTTCTCGACCATAGCCATAGAAGGAATGGTTGGATCAAATAGTTTAGTTAGAGGTGGAGGAGACCTTCTCGTATGATGAGGATTGCCCCTTAACAGGAAAGAGACAAAACCCTTCGGATTACTCACGTGAAAAAGCAGTCTTTCACCAGCTTGAGATGCTATTCCCCATACCGCCAAATAAGCATGTGATTCTATTAAGCGCCTTTGCCTCTAGAATTGTTTTTTATCTTTCCGTGGGGATCAATATTTGTCTCTTCTCTTTGGGGATGATGGAAGAGATTGTACCACTCCTGAGACAGCTAATAAGCATATTAAGGGATTGAGCTTCTACTCCTTCAGTTAAAGCCAAGTAGTTCTGCTAAGCTCAAGTAAAGGTCGGAATGTCAGCTAGACCAAAGATTACACCATCCCTAAAATCTGGTTACCTAGCAGCAGTTAAATACCCAATCAAATACTTAAATGTGGAAAGTGAGAATATCTATATCGCTAGCTAGGTCTCAATGAGCATCACCTAGAAACTTGTCCGATGAAGTATGGCACACGAGCGAATCAGCGGGAGCAGGAATAATCCTGATTTCCATCCACATTAAGAGTTTCAGTTGGATCTCATTCCAAATCGTCAAATATAGCTGGAAAAGTTACTCAAGAAGAAATAGGATTTCACTAGCTGTAATGAACCCGCGATTAGGAAGTTGAGTAAGCTCACCTCCTCCGTTCCATACTAGGCTTTTATCTAAGCCTGTTGAATCTAAATCAGTCAATCTCTCAGTTATGGTTCCACGGTTTCCTTCTTAATTTGATGATTAAGAATTCGAGTAGGCGAGATGCTAATTGGAGAAGTAAGCGAAAAGCCCATCTACAACCACCCTAACCTCAAAAGAGTACGACTCAATTCCTTAATATGCTTTGGGAATGGGAACAACTCCTTCAAAAGCAAATGAAAAAGCTCCCTACTCAAGTCAGCGGTTGATGTTGTTAGTAGTCCGGTAGGGAAGTTCATAAGATCTCGGTCGGGAAGTAAACTCCAGATAGACGAAGCTCTCTTAGCGCTTTCCATGGGTCAATAATAAATCAATAGACGGTTCATGAAAGTTTCTAGAATCTACGGCTTCTAGAGCGGCGAGAGTGGGATAAGGTTTTTCTTCCGAGTAGTGCTATTCCATCTGGATTTTCTTAGGTTGGGCTACTTTCTCAAGCAGCCAGTTCAAGAAAGCAGTCACGCCAGCTATAAGAAAGTCAAGCTTGAAAGGCTGCCCTCACCTCCATCTGAAAACGAAATCATCAACTTCGGGAACCTCAACCGCAGCAAAGGAAACAGAAAATGAAAAAGCGGATATCCCAAGGTTGCAGACAAGTTAGTTGGAAAGGTTACGAGTCCTATTGCGTAAATCGCAGCTGATTTATTTGGAGGTCGAACTCTCAGGTTTACTTGTCCTTCTGGGCTACTTCAGGAATGCAAGTCCGGAATCCTAAAGAAGAGAGAGACCAGTCGCCCTTAAACAACCCCGAGGAATAGGCAGCTCGTTAGCTAGTTCGCCTAGAGGTGAAAGCTTCATTCGTCCTGCTCTATTCTAACCTACGCGGATAGAAAGTTTCAAAGCTAGGTCTTAACGAGCCTTTCTTTTATGCATCCGCTTGAGTAACGGGTTGGCATGTTCTTCTATCTCCTTTCCTTGCATAAGCAATTAGAGGGTAAGCTAAAAGCCCATACAAAGATTTATGAAATAGAATCAATTCATCGAAACGAATAATTCAAATCAGAGGAACATACGCTAACTCTATCAATCGAATCAATTGATGAAAGACCGTAAAAATGGCATAAAAGTAAATTCCGGTAAAAAAAAGAATTCGAAATCGTTAATCTTGGATGAGTTCTTCTATTTCTCTTCAGGAACATCATCCGACTTAGCGGTAAACTAAAAGAAGGACCCCGTAGTAAGTTCAATAGAGCCTTAAACCCCAAGGAAATCAATAGCTTATTCTATCACCCTCGGGTAAGAATCGGTAGCTGTGGAATAGTCTCCAGGAGATGAGACGTAAGGGAGGATGGATGTAGCTGCTATTGCTATTTCGATAGGCTCACAAGCTGATTCCATTCCAAGGGGTCTTTATAGGTTACTTGTATTGGTATACGTCGTATAGCAGAGCAGGCGAACTGGGTATTTAGTAGTGATGAGAAATGCCGTTTCCCAGATGGGAGAGTTAAAAAGCCCAGGTCCTGATGGGTTTTATGGTCTGTTCTTTCAAAGATCATGGTTAATAGGATGAAAGGTATTATGGGTAGTATAATCACTGAGAATCAAAGTGCTTTTGTTGAGGGAGGACAGATAGATGTGGTGGATCAGGAGGTTTTCCATCATTTGAAGCTTAAGAAGTCTGGAAAAGAGTGTGATGTTGCTGTCAAGGTGGATATGAGCAAAACTTACGATAGGGTGGAATGGGACCCATGCTCTCCTTTTTTAAATTGGTTTTTGTCATAAATGGTGTGACTGGATTTTTGAGTGTGTGAGTACTCTTTCTTATTCTTTGGTTAAAAATGGTAAGTCCAGTAGAAGAATTATTCCTTCATGAGGTCTTAGGCAAGGTCTCAAAGAACCATATCTTTTTTTCTTAAAGCTGATCCTGAGAATTGCAAAAGATTCCTTTGAGATTTAGCAGGAATATTCTGAAGCATCGGGTCAAAGAATCAATCTTGATAAATCCAGTCTGTCTCATTTTCAGTGCTAACACTCCGAAGGAACTCAGGAATTAAATTGGTGCTGTCTTGCAGATCAGAGAAGCCCATAATCCTGGTGTCTACCTCGGGTTTCATTCTACTTGGGGCAAGACTGGAGTGCTTCACTATATTGTTGAGAGAGTCGAGGCAAAACTGAATGTATGGAAACATAAATTGCTCTCATTGGAAGGAAAAGAGGGCTTGATAAAAGCAGTGTCTACCTATATCCCTGCCTATATCATGACCTGCTTTATCTTTCCCAAGAAGGTGTGTTCTGCCATTAATTCTTTGATTGCTAATTTCTGGTGGGGACAGCAAGGAGGGGAAAGAAAGGTTGATTGGAGGTCGTTGGCAACGTGTTGAATATGAAAGTCTCCGTATGCTTTGTTTTCACTGCGGTAAATTTGGACATGATGTTGAAGCTTGTCCGTTGAAACAACCAGTCTCTACTAGCGTTCCTCCTCCTGATGAGCCTTCACATATTCCTCCTAAAACAACCGATACCAGAGAGCATGAGAATGAGATGTTTGGCCCTTGGATGGTTGCTAAAAAACCTCAAAGGAGGAATTTTAAGGGCCCCAAAAATCCTGCTGCTACTAAAGCAGCTGCTCCTTCGGGACCTGCTGAGGAGCCAACAAATGGTGCAATGCAAACTCGGGTTCCAGATTTACTGTACTGGCTGATGAGGAGACTGCTAATGATTCTGATGAAGTAGTTCCTTCTCATGCTTCTCCACCTCCAGCTAGTGTTGCTAAGAGTGCAGGGCAATCACGTGCTAATGATCGAGCTACACTTAAGTCAAGCCTACAGGCTACTGCTGCTTTAGCCAATAAAACCAGTTCTAAAAAACACTCTAAAAATACTTCTCTTTCGTCCACTTCCCAGGTTCCTACTGCGCCTAAAATAGCTTCCACCGAGCATTCCTCTGGTGTTTTAGCTAGTTCCTCCTCCCCTCACCTAAATTCTCCCGCCGTTGCTTCCACCTCAGAACCAGTTGAATTTGTTCCTGACTCTCCCCAAACTACATCCCATCCTATCACCAACCTCCCTCATGGTAGTGACGTCATTGGTATTGGAATTTATGGGGCAGCCAGAGAAAAAGAAGACTTTATGTGTGATGATGGTTCTTCTCATGACGATGAATTATCAGATGATATTCTTATGGATGCTACTGACCCTGCCATGCAGGGTTGAGTTTGTTTTGTCTCTAAACATTTTGAGCTGGAACGTGAGAGGGCACGAAGTGACTCGACTAAAAGGAGAGGATCTTTAGAGGTGAGCCGTAAGGCGAAGGGCATGATAGGGTGAGGCGATAGGCGAATTGTCTTTAGAGTCAGCTGCTCTGTTAGCTGTTCTATGAACCAAAGATGACGGTCATACTAGAAGAAATCCTTGATTGAACAATCAATCCGCATTCAATTCATTAAATTACTAAAGCAAGGGAAGAAAGCCCCAGAGGAATACCCAGAAAGAGAAGAGGAGGAATTGTTTTAAGTTTCACTTCCTATTTATTGGTTATAGGTGATTACCCGAACCTTGAGCTTAGCGGAACCTCTCGCTCTTTGCTAGAAAAGAAGGATAGACTAGTAAACAAGGGGAATTCTTAGCTTTCTTCCATTTCTTCTATCTGCCCATATCAATTCCTAAAGCCTATCATCAAAACAATCATCAATTCAATTAGATGGCAAACTAGCTGCCAGAACTGGGCCGGGCAAAGGGGATTTATACTTGAAAACCGCTTCTCTACCATAGAACCCTGTTCATTCAATAAGTGGAATGCATTAGCTGTCCGACTCCATCAAAGCACTTTGAAGAGAGAAAAAAGTACCTTGGCGAGCATAAATTGCTTCTTAAATTTAAGAGCGTAAAGCATGTGCCCATCGAAATAGGTCTTCGCTAAAATTGCTTTTATAACTCCCCTCTAGGGTAATCGCTATTGGCGGGGAAGACTATATTATTTATACCTCGATCCATCAATCCATCAATCACTATAAATACCCGACAAAAGGGAGAGTAGCTAATATCTTATATAAGCATTTCACTCATTTGAATAGTAAGATCAATATGCAGACGCTGCAAAAGCAAATGACTTCGCTTCCTCAATCAGACAAAAAAACAAGGAAAGAGTAAATCCTATATCCATTCCTGAAAGAAAGACCCAGAGGAAACCTCAACCATAAACTCAAAGGGATATCCAATTTAATCAATACCTAGCAGCAGCATTCTTCCCTTTTTCTTTCTTTCGCTCCCCCTACTTATACCGGTTCGAGTCCTTCTCAAGTGAATAGAATCGAAGGTAGGGAAGCAACCAATAGATTCAGTTTCATGTGCTTTTGCTTTCCTTGCTATAGAGCGGGTTAATGTCCGGTTTGGTGCTTTGTTAGAATTATCAGCTTGAGTCAATAGCTTCAGAGTCAATTGATTCATATCCGTTCGTTCGCCTTTCCGTTCTTGGTCTCATCGTGGATTCAACCTTTTTTGTATATAACCTAGTGTTTATTCCTTACATAACCATACAACCAAATTATTAAAGAAAGAAATCAGCTCCTAATCTAATTAGGTCCCCCAAGGCGAGCGAAGTGACGTTTTTCTTTCTCTCTTTTTCTCTTGAATATGATGAGGTCAGAAAAGAATTTATAATTTCTAGAACCGGATGCATAACAAGAAAAGAAAGAATAGTAGTGGTGCCCCCGTGCAAACAATGAGCTCTTGTAAAGGTGGGCCTTGATACGGGTATTGAACATCCTGATTTACTTGTAGATTGAGCGCATCGGTCATAAATGGAATCCCTCTCTAAGACTGGCTTGTAGCCTACTGAATTTCTTTATTCCCCCTGTGCTAGGTGTCTCTGATGAAAAGAGTCTGTCGGGGGCAACCCTCGGGTGAGATGTGAGAGTCGATTTGATCACAAGCGGATACGAGAACAGTTGATTCCATCGGGTGCTACTCCTACCGAGCAAGCAGCCGAAAGTAGCATCCGACACAGAAGCAAAGAACCTTGACGGAACCAAGCCCTCATGTGCAGCTTCTTATGTTAAAATTCATTCTAAAACAGCTGATTCTACGGCAACTACTTAAGTACCACCAAAGGCTGCGGTTGGTTTTGGGGGCTGATCACTACAAGCTATCAACCACATCAGAAGTCAAGTCTGTCTTTTTGGCTGCAAGCAAGACCTTTCAAAGCCAAATCTCTTTCCATGCGGTAGAGCTGAACCCCGTTGCGAAGAGAATGAAACAATTCCCCTACCCCTAGGACGTAAACTAGCTAAGCAAGTCATTCGACGCACTAACGGATGTACACAGAAGTTATGGGTGATCATTCCATCGGTGCTGAGAAAGAGCTGAACCGATAGGCGGCTAAGAAGATTGGTCTCAGCTAGGAAGGCGAACCGAACAGCATGTTCTACTCTGTGCTTACCATCATTCGATTCCTTTTCCTCGTTCGGCATCTTCGGAAGGTAGCTTCCTTCGTAGCGTATCTGGATCCTTAGTAGGAGTGGAGTCGGGCTATTCGCGTAGCGGAGTTCCCCGATTGATAGCCAAGGTCTCGAAGAGCCAGTCGACGAAGATGCTGTTGCTACACCTGTGTAAGAAACCTATCTTTTCAGTAGTGTAGCGCGTAGGGTCTAGGATGGGGATAACGCGGTGAATAGTATTAGGGAATAGAGAATAGTCTTTATGGTATGGAGAAGAGTCGTTTTGTTCGTCAAGTGAGTAGGTGAGTTCACTATGGGATATGTGTTCCTTATTCTTTCTATGATTTTACTTTCATACTTCTCCTCCTTTCGTCATCACAACCCAATTCATAGACTTTGTCTATGCCACATAATCCCCATTTAGCCCATTGTAGCGTGTGTAAACGAACGTTTGGGGCTTCTCACGATGAATCCAAGGCCTCGCAATCTAACTTGATATCTGAGATCGATGAGCAACCCGACTCTCTTTCTTTCCCAGCAGCCTTTCATTCTTCTATTGTTATTATTATTAGTAGATGAGTTAACAGAGGAAGCTACTTTCTGTCCTCTAGGTGCGCGGATCCCTGCATGCCCGCTGGAATGGAGCTTGGCCCTTTCTCGGCCTTTATATAAGCAGTGGAATCCTCTGCATGACGAAGTCACTTCTACATCTTAGAATGTCGGAAGAAAGACAGAAATATAGGTGAATTAACAGTTCCCAATAAAGATAGATTTTGTGAATCTACAGACAGATATGGTTTTTGAACTGAGCTTTTTCCCACTCCAGCCAAAGTTAGGTAAAGAGGTTTCTTTGGCTTATGCACTGAAAAGTCCCCCTTAGGGGAAGCCCAAAGCTAGCTATTTCTTCCTTGCTCGACTTCCTTTCCTTCAAGCAGCAATGAGAGCAAAAGAATCCAAAGTCACACAAACTCTATCTCGTTTCGGGATGGAAAGCTACTCTTCTTACTTATTTAACTTATTTAAGCGCTACGCACCTAAGCTAACTCTTTCTTGCTAAAGAGTTCCTTTTTTTCTTCTCTCTTTATGCTCGAAATCGTCCTCATTCGACATCTAATGCCATAGGCATACCACTTCTTTAGCTCATTCTTCTCTTGATTCATGCCCACCCTCTTCTTTGCGTGGATTAACTGTAACAAGAAGAGCGGATAAGGCGAAAATCCTAAGAAAAGACCGCTTCTTCCTATTCTACATATGAGAATCTTGAAAGAAGACGGCTCCACTTGAAACTAGTCGAATTCTAACTTCTATCGTTCATGAACCAATCGTAACCTAGGAGCAGAAGGACGATGGCTTATTAAGCTTATAAAGACAAGTCTGGCTTCCTTCTTTCCTCTTCAAGGGGGCTCTTTAAACGCTTGACAAACGAACTGGATAGAAAGCATTTCCCGGAAAGCAGACTAGCTCCTAACTCTGACTATACTAGTAGAGTAGGGTAAGATAGGGTCCCCCAAGCAAGCCCTATCGGGTATATTCGGGAACACTATCTTAAGCAAGACAGACTCTCCGCCCTTTAGTCAGGCAGTAAGGGTCTCCCCCTACCTTTTGGAGTACGGGATGAGACCCTATCGGCCCTCCCTTGGGCGGTGGGAATGGAGCACCGACTAAATGTTACCGTAGGCTTTCTTAGCGTGGGATGTTTTCCACTAGTCCTGGCTAACTTGAAACCTACCTAACTCTTGTCTTCTCTTGCCTAATCCCTATAACAAGCAACGAAATCAACTAAAACAGCCAAAAATGCTAGTACTATTCTCAAGTCATCAGAAAGTATTAGGTTCTGCAAGACCTTTACTCGCCTACTCTTCTATTCGCGTTCGAGTGACCCTAGATTCATACGGTCACTCTTCTCTCTAGGTGCCAGAAGGTTAGGGCCCGGGAGTTTGTTTTTAGCAGGGTTCGCTATCGCTCTGCAAGGTCTGCTACCAGACTAGCTCAAGAAAGCAAGTCAGCATTACGGAAATTATCATAGGTGATCATAGAAACATCAGTTAAGGCTTTCAGACCGTAAGCATTCGGTTCCGGTTCTCTTGTTTGTCTCTTTGGGAAGGGTCTAGTAGGCACAAGAAGTGCAGTAATTCCAGAGGGTCTTAACCCAGTTAGACAGTTATGCTGAAACTACTGTTTTATTGTCTTCCTTGTCAAGAGATAGCTTCGGGTTAAGGGGTTAGTCGAATCAGCTACCTTGCCCGGCCGCACTGACAGTATTCAATTACTTGTTGGGACCGATGCCAAAGAAAGCAGTCATGTTATAGTTAGCGCGGACATACGGGTAAGAGGTCTAGCTTTAGTCTTTTAAGATGGATTAGGCTTACTACCCGTTATAGAAGAGATCGCGTATCCCATAAAGAGGAAATCGAGTCGGATAGTGGAGCTGGTCTAACGGGTTTTAGGCGCCCCCTTTCAGCACCGAACTGACTATAGCAAGCTCTGACTGATGACAAGACGGCTATGATTACAGGTGCTCATGTCCTTATGCTAGGGAGATAGTAGCCTGTGGAGAACGTCCCTTAAACAATCTAAAGCGCTAGTAAAGGTCTTGCAGAACCTACTCCTTGCTTCAGAGGAGTTGCTTTGTCTATTGGTCCTCTTCTGGGCTTTATCTTTTCTTTCCTCATCTTGGTTGAAACCGGAAGTAGACCCCGAAGTTAACCCTTTAAGTGCGAAATCTGCTGCTATTGTACTGCCTGCTTTCAAGGCTTTTAGTGATGCATCTAGACGTAAGGAATAAGTCCCTTAGTGAGTTCCGTCCTACATGAATTGAAGTTCATCATCGGGAGATAGCCCTACCTTACCCGACCTTTAGCACATATAGATTCTCAAACCCCGGGGTTGAAAAAGGAGCTTTCTCAGAGCGAGTGAGTGATCCCCTATTTTATGGTATAACATCCATCCATTTCCACTAAAAAAGGCAATTCCAAATACTCCACTTCAGAAAAGGAAGCAGGAAAAGCAAGCAAAACCAACCTCAGGAAATGCGGATTCTGATTAGCGAGAGGAACTGCCATCAAAGGCAACCTTTAAAGTGAACAAGCAGCTTTATTCCCCAAGGAAGATAAAGCAGATGCATAAAAGGAAGTTGCTTGAGACAAGGACGAGTACGCAGAAGGAGAAGGAAAAGGCTAACTAGAGACAGGAGCATTCCCTATACCTATAATATAATCCGCAAAGAGATAAATCAGTAGGTCGGGGAAGGAAGAGCTCTAGCTGCATGCCCCTTTTAACCCAATCGATCGGGTCTACTTTTTTCTTAGGCTGATAGATAGGGATTATTTCTTTCCTATAGGCGCTTTGCCCTTCTTTCCTTTGTAAAAAAGGCATTGTCAATCGGACTTACTCTAATAAACCCCAAGGCAGAAAAAGGATATAACTCTTATGACTCCTTCATCGGGCAAGTTGGCTTCGGGTTCGGATCGGAGTTTCGGTTAACAACTTCTTGGTAAGCTTTTGAGTTTTCAAGGGGATCAAATTGATGTTTTTGATCGGGAATAATCTAGCAGTACTATTCGACCTTCTCACCGGAACAAGGAAGCCAAGTCCTTAGCTCTCAAGCCAGGAAAGGAAGTGAATAAATCGATAGTTCCTCAGCAGATAAGGATTCCCCAGGCGAACCAGGATGAGATTAAGCAACTTTGGCCTTAGGATTGGTTTTAGAGTGGAATAAGGTTCTTGCTTCCGGGTTAGAGGAGGAAGTTGCGGATTAGGTTGATTCTTTTCTTGCTGATGGAATAGTAGCAGGTACCTTGCACGTGAGCCAGTCAAGTGGGATAGGCAAGTGGGACATTCATATCAACCCGAGGCGAATAAAGTCAACTTGCCTATATGCCTTAGCCCTCTGGCGTCAAAGACTCAGTCACTCGATCAAGGAGTGAAGCGAATGCCAGCTATTCCTTACAGTAAATTGAAAGAAGCGCCAAAAAAGAGGGGTAAAAGGCAACTTTAACGATTGAGAATTCATTATAGGTTATATTTCTTTTTCCCTTCAAACCTTGCTTATAAGAGTACGAATTAGGTTCATATCCGAATAAGCTAGGAAGTATGTGAAGGCTCTGGAAGGTATCACCGTATAGGCGAACATAGGCAAATATGCCCGGATCTCCGATTCAAAGGTGCACAGCCAGAAAGACTGGTATCTCCAATTATAGCCCCTCCTTGTTTTGAAGGTTTCTAACCTTGCCCCGTAAGTAGTCGAAATGGGAAAATCGGGATAGCAAGTCACGATTATGCTGTAAAAAGCGGGGTTCTCCCGAAATGCTGGAAAGAATCCTGTTCGTGACAAGGGGCTCTCTCTCTTAAAGAGATTCCTTAATCCTGAATAAAATAGGCGAAGATGCTTTATCACTGACTTTCTATCCGCGTAAGGCGATCTAAACTCGTAAAGGAGTCACCTTAGTGAATCTGTTCTTCATATATTTCAATTAATATAAGATGGGAGATCGTAGAGATTGGCTTACTCCGACTCGACTGTCAAGCAAAGATCTAAAGAGGCTTGTGACATATTCAGTGACTTTAGTTTTCGAATGAAATATCGGAAATGGTTTCGATCAGCCTGTCTAAAGACTCTTCCTTTTTCAAGCAAGAAAGACCCGCCAAAGCAAAGAGTGAGCGACCTTTAGAAGCAAACCTCGTCGTTGCATCAATCTTCAGTACCAAACCGTAAGTATTCTACATAGCAAGGAGCATCCGATCATCATACATAATACCGAACTGGTATACCTGTAAACCTAAGCCAAAGCGCAGTTGAATCTTATAGTAGCATCCAAGGGCCATAATTCTCGTTTGCAGTCTTGGTTGCCATAGTTGGTTGAACCACCTCGGTCTCACCCTTATCGGCCTCACCACCACCGGCGTCATTTCCAGGTTGAGAAGGTACAGAGGGCTGTGATTCGCAGGTGCTGTTAAAGCTGTTGTTGGTCTTATTGCTTGCTGTCTTATTGGTTTTGGATTATGGATGAGGAATGGTTCTTATCTTATTAGTTAAATAATTCAAATCTTCTTCTCCATTCCCCTTCTGGTCTTTCATCACGCCAATAGCTGGATCAGAACTATTAGCAATTTCCATCATATCTTCTTCCCTGGTAGAATGCCCATTAGTAAGCAACTCTCGTGAACTATTCTCCTTCATCTTATTATCTCTAGGTCTAACTGACTTGGTCTGTTCCATACAGGTCCCCTTTGAATTCAAAGCCTGTTTACCAGGGAAGAGCCAAAGAAGTCACTCCGACTCTCCGCCGGGGCAAAGATTCTCTAGAAGGAAGAAGCATAAGAGCAGTCACGCAATACGTGCAAGGTCGATTCCACCCCATTCCCACACAAAATACATGAGGCCGAGGCACACATACCTCTTCGATGTCGCAACTCATTTGTTAGGAGCCGATCCGAAGAATGAGAAGACTGAATCTGTTGCCAATCCATGTCTTCGTTAACATCCCCCACAGCTGGTTTAGAGACAGACGGAACAATGGCCAAAACCTTCTGATCCATCTTGGACACTCCCAAACCACTGAAAAATCCCCAACGATCATTAAATGATTTTGGGCCTTCCTATGCCCACCCAAAAACACTACTTCCTCCCACTACCAACGTACCGGGCCGCTCATAAGGAGCAGCTCTCACACTAGGCCCAAGTGAGGAGCTATGACCTGAGTCTATTTTTCCACTTCCCTTATTCGAATTAGCCTTCTTCCCGCGTTTGGGAAATGCTTTTTTAGGGACTTCCGGTGAAAGCGGTAGATGTAGCCTTAGGACGGACGATGGGGATAGCGAATAGTCTTACACCCCTTACTTACCCTCTTGAGAACCTTTCACCCAATCAAAGAACCACTCGGCTCGAAAAGAATAAATAACTAAGAGAGCTGTTAGGCGAATGCTACTCCCGCTTTTTAGCTGTTGAAGGCGAACTAGCGATTCTAGAATTATAGGCACCCGAGCGAGCTATGGCACCCCATCGATAGGGAATTGGTACTGCTGCTGTCTCTATTCTTATAGATTGCGGGAATGCTCCTCTTGCGGGAGGGAATAAAGCAATCGATTTTTGAAACTTGTGAATTAGGAAGACTGACTCCACTACCTTTATCTGACTCTGGGAAAGACCCGGAAGCAACAACTTCATCTGCTGCTTGAGGCAACCAATTCAGGTGAACCGATAAGCTTCTCATCTTTAGAGTTTCACTTCCTTTAAACTCCATTCCTTGCCTTTTCGCTTGTTCTAGGGGAACTATTGATTCTAGGATTATAGGTATAGGTACTCCTCCTGTCTTCCCTTCCATTTCCGACGAGCTAAGACCCAAACCGGGTTGTTGGAGATGGGTTTTCCGCTTTATCGATGAGAAAGAGAGAATGTCTGAAGTCGTTCTGCAAAAGCTGAACAAAATCGATCAGTGGTAGGAGGTGTATAAAGATGACATCCTACGCCAAAAAGCCATTGTTTTACCCATTCTTATCGAGCAGGAACCTCAACCGTAGCATCATAACAGCAAGCAAAAGCGATCACATTTCTAGGTCTTCCCCAGGGAAAGAGTGAAGGGGACTAGACCCTACTCGAAAAGCGTGATTAGAACGATGAATCTGATTCGCAAATTCCAAGGGAACAGGTAGGTATGTCGGGTACGAATCCAACCAATGCTTCAATTCCCAAGCCTTCATAGTCTAAAGATGAATCCATTAAATCTGATTTAAGTATTGGATTTGGAGTACAAGTAAGTAAGCCCCTTATTCTTATGAGAGAGCTGGGAAATCAATACCTTTCCCCATTTCAGACCTAAAATCTCATTCCCAATCCCTTCGCTTGACCTACTACCAACCCGCCCGTATAGCTCTGCATAAGATAAAGTGCGGACTAGATTTACCACCTAATTTAATTAAGGTTATGGCATAGTGACGAGTCTAGTGAAGACTTAAGAGAATGTCCGATCCAATGTCCAATAGGACGAGGTTGCGAATAGGAAGTTTGGTGACTTCATATAATAAGGTAGGTAGGCGAATAAGCGCTTGAAGAGAGGATCCCCGGGAAAGAAGAGCGAAAGCTAGGAGTTATGGGCGCTCCAGAAAGCACATTGAAAAGAAGTAGCTTAATCGAAGTTAAATAAATCGATTATTAGGAGAGTCGTATTGCTAAGAAGAAAGTTGAATCAAAAGGAGAACGCAGAAGAAGAGGCCCGTAGGCCATCCCTTAAGAGATAGGCGAGGAATCAGGTATAAGCCAACAAATGGTTTCCCACTCCAGGTAACCCTCCTATTTACGAGTTCGGAAAGCAAATTAAGATTCATCGATTCGGCTTGTTGAGTCAATAGTTGCTGATGAACTCGCCTCTGAGAATTGGAAACCTTGTGGTATGTCTTTCGAACAGATGACATGCTCGTCAGCCAGCATATGAATGAGATAAAGGTAGAGCAGGTACTGCAGCGACTCCTAACTAACAGAGAAAGGTAACTCGCCATAAACCTCCGAAAACGAGTAAAGTAAAGGAAAAGCACTTCTTCCCCATAACCGTATCCAGTAAAATAACTTTAGACTTTAGGGCTTAAAGAAGGGGCTAGTTGTCTTGTCTAGTAGTCCTTTACGGTAGAGTATCCCGCTCTTAACCTTTTCTGTGAAATGTATCCGCGATTAATAAAAGGAAGTCCAGGAAAAGGAAGAGAACAGTCCCTATAGAAGTAGCTCAATAGACTATACCAGAAGGAGATTTCTAGTAATACGAATAGGGAGGCGAATAGGATAGAAAGCCCACCGAATGAGAGAAGGAAATTGAATTCAAAATGTACAAAGTTGCGTTTTCCCGTCCTTTTTTGATGACGGTCATACTATGGCATAGGTCTTGTCAGAGCCTGAGAAACTCCAGAGCTTTCTACACTTCCATATCAGCCAGCAGCAAGTAGAGAAGAGTTCACCCCATTTCCATTTTACCACTCTACCTACATTCCAGTAAACCAGGTTGAGTTGCATCCATTGGCTCAAATCCCCCCTTGGAAAAGCCTGGAAGTCTGTTCTCGTGGAAGAAAGTTACTACAAATTGCTTTGGCTGCTGGGCAGTCTCGCAGTAGGTGACATAGGGATTCCCTCCTACCTTGGCATCTTCCACAGGACTTATCCACTGACAAGTGTCTTACTCTTTTGATTAGTCATGACTCTGCCCTTGAGTGCTGTCCACATGAATCTTTTAACTCAGGGTCCAACTTGAAGTTTCCAGAGCTTCGCATACACAGGGTTGGGGGCCTCTTCAGACTTAGTTATCAGTTCAAAAGCGGATTTGGTGGAAAACATTCCACTAGGGGAAGCAAGCAAAATTGGGGAAGTGCACTCTAACTGTTCATGGTTTTCGATCGAAAGCCAATTCACGTATTGCAGTCTTTATCCAATCCCCCATCGGGGAACACTCAATACCTATTAAAGTAGTCCTTTCTTTCCTAATCTGCTTTCTTCAGGTATGTATAAATGGCAGAAGATGAATTAGCAAGGAAATCTTCTGCTGCAACTGCTGGAATGGGAACAGCTCGACTAAGCTAAGAAGGAGAGGGCAGAAGGTAACTCAACTGAAAGGGATTGTGAACAAGACCTGGTATGAGTAGTTTCCCACCTCAACAAGAAGCAGGAAGCTAATTTAGTCCTTTACGGTTGGGGTTTCCTATGGCGTTGGTTAAGTACTTGATTTCATAGCTATAGTCTTTCCTGAATGAACTTGCATTCGATTCACTACTTACTATACGATAATTAATAGAATCAATTCATCGAAACGAATAAGAAAAACGAAAGAGATTCCTATAGTGCTGCGAATCCCCTTACCTAAAATTCAGAGTGGATTGGACAAAGTCTATGAGTTAGTTGGGTATCGGTATAGAAGGCTCAGTAGTCGTTCCTAGCCCAGACAACTATCAAGATCGGAGTCTACCGCGCCCAAGAGTCTGGTGATGATTTCTTTTCTTTGTGTTAGGCTTTCGTGCTGTTGTCGTGCTCACCTTTCCGGATTCCGTTCTCGTCCTATCTCCCCGTTCCGTCGATTGTCTTTCTTTCTCTCTTTATTGGGGAAGCCCTACTTTCGGCTGGTAGCTGTGGTGTAAACGGGGTTCGAGAATATGTAAGAGGCTTTTCCACCTTGAACCTTTCTTAAAAAAGTGTTTTCCCCAATCTTTTAAGGCTGGAAATCCGTAAGGCACGAAGGGGCTAAGCTAATAAGGCGGGGGTAAAAGCTATGAAGTATGTTCAAGTATGGAGAGTCTTGGATTGGCTTAGAGATCAGGGTAGGCGGAAACAGGGCAAGACGAGCAAGAGTAAGGAAGGGCTGTGGGAGTTGGGTTCCTACTAGCGACCCAACTCCGGATGGAAAGACATATTGAGAATGAAGTTGAAAGCCCCCAGATGGTGATAGATCCCGCTACCGTAATGGTTGTCGGCTCTGGTAGACGACGGGTATTCTCATGAGTGCTGGCTTCTCTTTCGAGTTTCTTATTCGTCTTGATTATTGTATATGATAATACCTATTGTTGGAAGACGGCTTGGATCGCCTATCGGCCCAGCTCTCCCGTTAGTAGGGTTTGATATATCCGCATTGGTAACATTCGTCTCCGCTGATCCCGTTGGCCCGTCTGGCCCCCTTCCCCCGTCTCGCTTATGTCTCTGAACTCATGGGAATACTACTCTTAAGGGGCTTCCTTATTCTTATCAGATGATGAGATTTCGGAGTTAGCTGCAGAGTCAATAGCTTCAGAGTTGCATAAGCCTTGACCTTCCTATTTGGTAGTACGGGATGGGATGCCCCAGCTGACTACACTCGAGCTGAAAACAATTTCGGAAGGCGAAGAAGGCCTCCCTCCGGGAGGGCCCGAGCCATCAATGAGTCATGCTCTCGTGATTTCTTATTTCTTTGATTGGGGATTTAACTGCTGCTAGGTATTGATCTTCTCTAACAATGGAATAATCCTTATTGTCTCTCCTTAAGGAATTGGTAATCCCGGTATCAGAAGTAGATAGAAACCGTAAGCTAAATCCTCTCAAGCCGATGCTACTCCTTCGAGTCTAGCCCTTTTCTCATCCTTCCTTGGTTGGCTTTGAGCTTTGTCCCCGCCTTCTATTTCAGCTGAGATGAATGAACAACTTCTTACAGAGTTTACTACCCGATGAGATCATCTTAGGCAGATATTAGTCAGGTTGCCGGCTCTACTACCCCTAAGGTACAAATTCTTAGGTGAGCTGACAAGCTAAAACAGTATGAAAGAGATGAGCAAAGTTGCATAGCTTATAACATACCGAATTCTGCTGAAACGTAAGGCTAAGAAGCAAGTAGAAAGACCGACCCCGAGTCTATTTCTTTCCTTCTCAAGTTGATGGAAGAGGAATCACCGGAAATCGGGAACTTGGAGTTTTACCGGTTGCATCTATCTCATTGAATGTGAATATCCGAACGGAAATTCGAGATTGAGTTACTCACTTTAAGTTTTCCCGTAAAAATAGGCATCGAGTTAGTTTCCGGTAACAAATTGAATTAGAAATCTGATAAGTTGAGAAAACCCGGGATTTTAGGTCTCCACGTGATTTCCGGTAACAAATTGAATTAAAAATCGTTAAAAATGAAGACTTTTCTCGCTATATGAGATAGAACTTACCATATTTTACAGGGTCTCGTAGAGTGAAATTCGCATAATGAGCTTTTCCATATATATGAGACTCCAAAAATAACATTTTACATGATCTCTCCGAGTGAAATACCGATAGTGTCATTTCGCCCCTTCCCCGTTCTTTACTGAGTCTTGGGTTTGCTAGATATGGATTAGGGGCTAACATATCCTTATTTGAGGGTTGAATTTCTTTTTCTTTGTGGAATATTGTTGATATCTCCCAAAAGCACATGAAACTGCCTCATTGGATGAGTGAGTTAATTGACATACTTTCGATATCAGCTTTTATATAGTGCGCGCGGTAGCACGAGATTACTGCCTTGTTTGCCTTAGGATTGGCTGCTCTTACGCTCTATTCTGGGTATAGAAGAAAGAGTTCTAAACTACGGCTCCGGTCTTCAAACGCTTCATGAGGCTTTTCTTGACGAGTAGACCTGAGTTACCTATTGGGACCAGTATATGCTTGTCAGCTCCTTAGATCGGTACTCTTGCTAGTAAAGATAGGCGACCCGGGCGAACTGTCGGCAGGTGGACTTGCTCGTGATCACAAAGTACTATGGCAGTTTGGTTTTGTGAGGAAATTGGGATGGGGTTCTGTCATCAAAGCTGAGATTTGGGCTATTTTATTAGGCTTACAATGTGCATGGGACAGAGGTTAGCGAAGTAGGTGGTGGAATCAGATTCACTACTTGCTGTGAAGAAGATTCTTGGGGATGTGCAAGGCCAAGATCCATTGATGAGCAAACGCGATATCCTCTTTCTGTTACGTCTTACCATGGTAGTGAGGTGGTAGAACTTCGTCTTTCTTTCCCCGTAACATATCCAATCATGCCTAGACTTTTGGAGCCACAAAAGTTCTTCCTGATATAAAAAAACATTCTGCAATTCATCAGACAACTGTCTCTCTATTATCAAAGCTTGGGGAAGAGCCAAAGTGTGCAGAAGATTCCACCGATTGCAGCTGTTTTAGGAGCTTCCTTTTTCTGGCAAAAATGTTCCCAAAGACTTTCTCCCGGGGATCGGTCCCAGTAGAGCGGTACCATACGAGTGATCTATACGAGGCGATCCCAACATGCATCATACCCGCGGTACTACAGTGGACTACAGCTGAATCTTCCTCTGTTATAAAGAAGGAGGAAAGGGAATCCATTGAGGAGTTCGGACATCAATCCGCTGCGGCAAAGAAGCTGAAGCCTTATCTATCTAATAGTATACGAGATTTCTGCTACGCAACGAAGGTATAGATAGTTAAACAGTACTACTACAAGCTTCTATTTACTCCAGCTTTTTCATTTCGAGCAGCGAAGTGTCTTTTAGAAATACCGGAAGTTGCTTTCTCAACAGATACTTATGAGACTCAAAACAGACTACAAAGAACAGAAAATAGAATAAGCTAACGGACTACTGAGGGACGAAAAAAGAGAAGTTGTCAAGTTGGATTAAGCTGTAGAAATTCCCCACTTACTAACTTCATAGTTAGATCGCTGATATATCAGACCTCACCCGCGGAACTAGAAAAGCTAGTTCTTCTCCTTCGCTTTACAGTGATACGGTATTCTGGCAACAAATCGGCTCACTAACGTCCTCTTATCCTATTTTCCTATCAAAAAAGGTAACTGGGAATGCTAGCACTTTCTCATTCGCTTCTCGGCAAACAGTATTTAGTTAGAACTTTATCAGGAGATAGCAAACAACACCATACGCTACATCTCCGAACCTGCCATCAGTCCCTACAATCCTAAACCCGTTATGCTGATTTCGCTTCCTTAGCGGAGAAACTTAAACCTCCTATCCTTCGGCAACGGAAAGCTTAGAACAACAACTAAACTAATAGAGGTATAGTATAGCTTAGCTCAACAAGAGAATATCGTTCAAAAAATCAATCCTGAAGGTTCAGAGCTTCAAACGTAAGTAGAACAGTACGCTAGGATCCGTCATCGCGCCTATACGCTGCTAAGAAGGAATCACCGATTCAATACTGAGTTCAGTTCAATACTAATGTGCAGAAAGAATGACTTACAAGGATGGACTTGCAGTTAGAATTACTTACAGAATTTATTCAACACGGAAATAAATAATTGGAGAACCCAATTTTCACACCCTCCAAATCACCATTTTCAATTGCATCTGTGACATTCCTTGAATATCATCTCGGATGAAAGCCAATCAGCAGCTCTGGGGAATCTCTCTCTATGACTTCTTGCTGGGATAAGACAGAAAGGCATGATAAGAAAAAGAATCTTCCACTTATGATACTCGGAAGAATCGACCTTTGCTACCTCTCGCGGATTTCCCTCTCTTTCTTTCGTCTGGGTCCGTAAGGAGATGAGACGTAAGTCGAAAGGGCTGTTAGAAGCCAAATCTCCTACTTCCCCAACCGGTAACCTGTACGCTAAGGGCAAGTAAGCATATGATGTATTTATTCAAATCTGAAGTGAAGGTAAGGGATGATAGAGTGTGTGTTTAAAGAAGAGATTCCCAAAAGATTCATTTGTTGGGATTAGTGACTCAAATCCCTAAACTAAATCCGCTTGAGTAACCCATGGGGAATAAATACTAGGAATCTAAATCAAATACCTCATGCTCATGCCAATCATCATACTCATGATCCGGACAAGAACGAAGAAGAACAACCAACCAACTAATCAAAAAACCGGAAGCAATAACCTTATCCCTAGAGAAGGGGAAAGCTATGCCCGCAGCTACTCCATCAAAGGAAACTCAAAAGAGATTTCTAAGAGCCTTTGTTTTGTATAGTATAGGTTACGCTCTTGCTAATGCCTTCGTATTCGCTATATCTTCTTCTGCGTCCTCCGGTAATTCATCTGATTTCATTTCAGTTGGAGATGAAAGCGGTGGACCAGATTCAATAGAAAGGAGAGGAGCTGGAGATATTCTCGCGCAGGTTAAATACTATACGCCCTTTAGTTTGATTGCTGGCTTGTATCTCTCAAACAAAGTTGAAAACTAAGAGGTTGGCGATATCTACGAGGGAAATTTGCAAAGTAAGCATCTATATTGGACTCCAACTCGCTAGCTATTGAAGTCTTCCTTTCCTTTCGCCAAGGAATTGGTTATGATTAGAATTGGTTTTGAAAGGATAGATCAAAAGGTGATGCTCGTTGAGACCTTATTGTACTACTAAAGCTTAAACGGTCAGAGCCAATAAAATTCAATTTCATCTGCTGCATCCCGTGAATCAGCCATCGGACACATAAAACGTGAGATAGAAGTAGGATCCCGATGCGATTAACTAAGCTCGGGAAAGCTCGCTTTGTTTATTTCCTAGGCAAAAGCGAAAAGTGAGATTGATTTTCGTCATCCGCGACGGGTCTCCTTCCTGACCTTGACTATGGGGGGTTCCTCCTAGGGGCTTTCTTTCAGGAATGGATTTAACTCTTCTGCTTCTGCCCCTACTTCTTTCTCTCTTATATCTTATAGTAATACCCAGATCAGATCGTTCTCTCGGGTAGGACTCTCGAGCTAAAGGTACTAGCTGCCATCGGTCGGTCCTAGGCTTGAGATGATATGAAAGGGATGGTGGAAGGCGAGCTAACAACAAGAAGGCTAGACTAACTAGAGTCTTTCTTTCCTTCTGGAACTAGTCGTCATAAAGAAATAGGTTCTGCAAGACCTGTACAGATCCAGAAACTATCCCCAACCTCTGAATAAACCTGAGTGAGGACTTTATCTCGGGCTTTCGGTTGAAGGGGTGGTACTATCTCCTCCATCTGCTTTCCTAGCTCTGTATTCGGCTTTGACTCCAGCCGTTGCCATCACCTACAATCGTAAACCCGAGTAGGAAAAAGATACCCCGCTCCCCCTTTGTAAATTCACTCGAGAGAACTGCTCCTCCCCTGGCTATACTACTGGGGATAACTACTATCAGAGATAAATCAGTAGAGGCAGAAGGAAAGACTAAGGATCAGTCTATTGAAGGGTCTAGCCCAGGCATCTCAGCCTAAACTTCGAGATCGGTAAATCCACCTTCCTTGGAGGGAAAGCGCTCCAGTAACGGATTCTTCTGAACCTCTGAACTCTCTGAATAGATAGCTACCAGAAATAACTCTCTACCTTCTATCGAAGCGAAAAGGGCTTGCTGTTCAATCAATACCGGTAGCTAATATGCTAGCTGAACGGAGAATCAATCCCGCATTCCGTTAGGGCCAATAACCTCCTGAACTGAACCAACTTTGAATTTATATCCGAATCGAAGGCAGCTCAACCGGTTCGGGCATGAAATGAAGATGATGATATTAGCCTTGATTCAATAGCTATCGAGGAGTTAGCTCAACGACTGGCTGATGAGCAATCGGTGGAGCAAAAGGGCGCTTCGAAGAAAGATTCTGGAGAGTTTCCTTTTTCAGTATCAGACTGAGATTACTTTGGCGTAGGTACTGGAAGACGGATGCCTTATCACCCCTTCGCCAGCGGAAGCCCCTACTCCACCCACCATAGGAAAGTAAGTTCAAGGAAGATACCTGTCCTCAAGCCTTCAAAGATCGGATTCATTCGTTCACTGCTAAACAAGAGTTCCGAGTCTCCTATTCAAATCTAGACCTGAGAGCTCAACCAGATTAAAGGTCTGGTGGACCAGTTGCTAAGAAAAAGGTATAACCATAAATACTATCCGAAAGGGCTATCGAGTTGGTTTATATTCCTGCTCAAGGTGATGCTTGAGATTCCTTATTAGGAGTAAGCAGATTCACTTCTCTTCCCCGGTTGTGAAGGGCCAGGGATTTGTTTTATCGGGGCTAGCCACTCTAAAAGAACGTTTCCACCCTTACCCCTCGGGGGAGACAGCTAACCGACCTTACTATTCTTTAACAGAAGGGGGCGGGACAGAAGAGCGCATAGGAAGAAGGCTTAAGAGCATGTACATCTATATCATCTGCTGGACTAGCTGCAGTACCAATTGATAGATAAGAAGAGAAAGGCTTATTAAATCAGCTAGCTAGAAAACCCGATTCTCCCAACTTGCTTGAACTGCTGATGCCCTTTCCTTGTGCTCTTTTCCTGGCTTTTCATCGGTTTAAGAAGCCGTGACAGCATAGTAGTTCACCGCCGCTTAGGGAGTTGATTTGGTTTAAGCCACTTCGGAATACCCCATAGCTTACCCCTACTCATCAACCTATTCGGATTTATTTTTTGGTTAAAACCGAATCATAAAACAGACTAAGTTATACTGAAACCACGAGGCTCTGCAAGACCTCTAGCATCCGCATCCAAAGCTCCAAGAACAGCTTCTGGTGGAGATCTAAACACTTCGAACTCATCCTCCAAGTCACACCCCAACTTAGACATAACATCAGCACAAAAATTGCCCTCCCGAAGTATATGTTGGCAAGTACAAGACCACTCACGAGCTAGAAGATCCTTAACATCAGATATTAAGGCTCCTAGTGGATGCAAAGAAGTATCATTTGACTGTATAAGATCTAACATAGTCAAAGCATCCATCTCACAAATCACCATTCTATAACCTTCATCCCAAGCCAAAATAAGCCCCAACCGTAAAGCATGGAGCTCCGCAGCAAGGTTTGAAGTCATGCCCAAATGAGCCGCATAACCGACAAGCCATTTACCAGTTGAATCTCTGATCACCCCTCCAGCACCAGCTATCCCAGGATTGCCTCGCGATGCCCCATCTGTGTTTAATTTGACTACCTGTTCCGGCGGAGCGGACCAATGTATCATCTTAACACCCTTGGAAACACTAGCAGGCTTATACCAAGCCTCCAAAATTTCCTTAACCGTGACATTTATATTCCTCAGCAGTTCTTGATCAGAAACACAAATCTCATCTGGTTGAAACACAACATTGCACCGTTTAGTCCAAATACGCCATGCCGCAGTGGCAAAGATAACAACCCGCTGACTATCACGCTGTCTCATATCCAAATTATTTGCCAACCAATTCGTAAGGTTCAGGCCAAAAAACTCATCCCATAAATTACTTGGGATCAATTGCTTCCAAATTTCCATTGCCCTCCCACAATCACGCAGTGCATGCAAAACATCCTCCACTGGAGAGTTACAAACGGTGCATCTCGCATCAATACCAACTCCCCAAGAGGCTCGCAAAGCATTTGTCACCAGTCTGCCACGCCAAGCAAGCCATAAGAAGTAAATCCAACGTGCCGGCAACGGTAATTTCCACAGCCATTTCAAATCATGATTACCATAATTACCGAAATCCTGCAGAAAAAAATCATATGCTGACCCAGTAGAAAATTTTCCATTGGAACACAAGCCCCAAATGTAAGAATCAAACATAGAAGATACACGTGGAATCGGATATCCCATGATTTTCAGCGCAACCTCCAAAGGCACCTGCGCAAAAATTAGCTCTAAATTCCAAGCACCATTTAAAATAAAATCACTTACTCGGACATTGGCATCTACATATTCTGGAATAAGCTCCATGTAGTCAACCAATGGCTTCTCAAGCCATGCATCATACCAAAAACTCGTGGAAGAACCATCTCCAATCCTTTTAACCAGCCCCCGTGACAATTCCTTCAAAGCAGCCACCATGCCCTTCCATGAATGAGACCAGGCAGCCCGAAATGGTACTTGCGAATTTTTTGCAAATTCTATAACATCTCCATCAACCCCATACTTGGCTTTAAGTACTTGAACCCATAAACTATGCGGTTCAGAGAGAAAACGCCATGCCGTTTTCTGCATCAACACATTATTATGTAGCTCCATACGGCGTAAGCCAAGACCACCCATCCTCTTGGGAACACAAACATCCTCCCAACTCACTAAATGCAACGCCCTTTTATTCTCAGATCCTCCCCACAAGAATCTCCTATTAAGACAATCCAGCTGATTACACACATTTTTGGGAAGCTGGGAGGTGAGCATAGTATATGTGGGAATAGCTGATGTTACTGAAGCAACCAAAGTAGTTCTGCCTGCAAGATTCAAACACTTTGTCTTCCACCCACTAAGCCGGGAACTGACTTTATCAATCAATTCTCTAGAAGTGCTTTTAACGACACGGCCATGTATTAAGGGCACACCAAGGTACTTGCCAAAATCTTTTGTTAAACTAGTACCCAAGCATTGAGAGACCAGCCTGGTATTATTTGCAAGGGCATGAGGCGAGACAAACATGTTAGATTTCTCAAGGCTCACCTTCGCTCCAGATGAAAAGCAGAACTTCTCCATAACGGCTTTAATCACATTTGCCTGAGCCAAATTAGCCCTTCCAAACAGAAATAAGTCATCTGCAAAGAAAAGATGGGAAACACTTGGTCCATTTCTCCCCATAGAAATCGGTTTCCACTCCCCAGAAGAGACTGCTTCAGATATCAGATGCCCCAACCGTTCCATACATAACACAAATAGATAGGGAGAAAGCGGGTCTCCTTGGCGAAGTCCTCGCCCCGGACTAAAGAACTCTGATTGTTCACCATTCCACAGAACAGACATTAAAGAGCTTTCAACGCAAAACATAATTAGTGTAATCCAGGAGTCAGGAAAGCCAAAAACCTGTAAAGTTTCTTTCAGGAAATCCCAACGAACCCGATCATAAGCTTTCTCCATATCAATCTTGATTGCCATTAATCCATGTTTACTCCGAGTTTTCTTAATAGAATGAATCATCTCTTGAGCAATTAGAATATTATCCGCAGCCTGACGCTTCGGAATAAAACTAGACTGGAAAGGAGTTACCAATTTATCCAAAAAAGGCCGCAACCGATTCACCAACACCTTAGTGATCAATTTATATGCGACTGTACATAAACTGATTGGCCGAAATTGCTTGGAATATTCAGGATTCGTCACTTTTGGGATAAGAACCAAGAGAGTTCTATTTAGCTGCGGGTTAAAAGTACCAGAAGCAAAGGCTTGTTGAACAAGATCAATCAAGGAATCACCAACAGTATCCCAACATTCCTGGTAAAAACCCGCTTGAAAACCATCCACCCCAGGTGCCTTCCATGGTTTCATTTGAAAAAGGGCCATATGAACCTCATGAGGAGCTATTTCTTTACTAAGTAAACTTCTATCATCATCCGTTAAGCTAGGAAAACAAGAAGTAACTAATGGATTTCTTTGATAATTATCCAAGCTATACAAATTCTTAAAGAAATCCGTAACAAGATTTCGGACTTGGGAAGGATCCGAAACCCACTCACCACTATCATCCCGAAGCATTGTAATTCTATTCCTCCTACGCCGACAGATTGTTGAGAGATGGAAGAAACGGGTGTTCCTCTCTCCATGCTGAATCCACTGAACTCGGGATTTTTGAGCCCAATAAATCTCTTCCTGTTTAAGAAGATGATTATATTCACTGATCAAAAAAACCTCTAACAATTCTAGTTGGTGGGAACGAGAATTTGCTAATGACCGCTGCACTCCTCCAATCCGAGCTCGAAGCTCCTTTTTCCTCTCAAATAAATTCCCAAAAGTCTCCTTATTCCAATCCTTTAAAAGTTCAGCCATCTTATCCAATTTTTGATCAAAATCCCCATGAAGATGACTCCACGATTGCCTGATCATAGCGTGGAAATCTGTAGCTGTTAACCACATCGCTTGAAAGCGGAAAGGGCGATTAGCACTAGATAAATGAATATTAGGCTCACAGTACAAGATAACTGGACAATGATCGGAATGTAGCCGAGGTAAATGACGAACCTCCGCTTCAGGAAAAAGAAGACGCCAATCAGCATTAGATACGACACGATCAAGCCTTTCTTGTATCTTGCGAACACCCTGCCTTTTATTACACCATGTAAACGAAGGACCTTTGAAACCAAGATCAATTAATCCGCAAGAGGTGAGCATATTATTGAAGGCGTTACACCTCCCTATAGCAGGCAGATTACCTCCAAATTTTTCTGAACTATTTAACACATCATTAAAATCACCAACTACCACCCAAGGAAGCTGGACACTAGAAGCAAATTCCTCCAAGGATTTCCACAAATTCCTTCGAATTTCAAGAACAGGACTCGCATAAATTGCAGATAATAAAAAATCAGGCGCATTAGCTCGTTTAACAACAGCGTGTACAACCTGAGGCGATGAGAAAATTACTTCCAAATCTATACATCTATTATCCCAACAAATCCAAATACCACCAGCATAACCAACCGGATCAGCAATATGGAAATTCGAGAACATTAATCTTCTAGCAATCCTTCTTGCACGATTACCAGAAATTCTAGGCTCAACAATAACAAAACATGTTGGTTGATGAACACGTATCAAATCCTTAGCATGCCGCAAAAAGGATTTACCACCTGCCCCTCTACTGTTCCATAGGATTAGACTCATAAGAAAGAGGAGAAAAATTGTTTTCCAAGACCATATTGTCTCGACTATTAGCCTGGCCATCAAAGCCTTCATCATCTTGTGTTTCTGCTACCACGGTTTGAACCTCTTCATCAGGTGGATTCCGAATTCTAATATCTGACCCATTTACGTTATTGAAAAAATCTGGTTCCTCCTCCATATCATCTTGACTCCCCACAGCACCATTCTTCGACACCCATGCCGTTTTCTGAGTATTTCTCAAATTTCTACTTTCTGTATGCTTTGAAATAGGTCTCTGTATGGCTGACTTGGGGACTTGAGTTTTATAACTCGTAACAGGCCTATTTTGAGCCGAACTTGAAGAGGCATGTACTTGGGCCGTCTGCTCCAATTGGGCTGCCTCATTTTCCTTATTCTTCTTTTTTTTCTCACGGGTAACAAAAGTGGCACCAATGCCACTAGCCCAAGCCTTAACTGCTTCCACCCTTTCTTCCTCCTCTAAATTTTGGTCAACGTTGTCACCCAAATCAGTTGGCGACAAGGCCGCAAATCTAGAGCCATGATTACGCCTATCATCAGGATGAGCATCTCCACGATTTTGGGGATTTGTTCTAGCGGTTCTCCTGCTTTTCCGAGATTCAGCAATCATCCATGTAATAACATAACCTGCATACACATTATTCTCCTTTTGCTGCACCCTTTCTCCATCAGCCGCCATTGCCGGTTCCACCGCATGCTGTTGCTTCTCTCCCTCTTCTTCAGCGGGAAAATAAGGACAAGCAGCCTTATGACCTTGCCTCCCACACTTGAAGCAGATCATTGGTAATCCCTCATACTCTACCTGTAGCCATCTGTCTTCAAAATAAACTTTTGGAACAAGAGGCTCATTGAAAAAAACCTCCACACTGACTCTGGCAAACTTTCCCCTCTCTGCATTCTTAGTTTTGACATCGGCCCTTACTGCTTTGCCAACGGCATTCCCCAACGCCATCAAGATTCTAGGATGGTAATACTCGATAGGCAAGCCTGGAAAACGAACCCACACATTCGTAGCATCTATAGTAGCAGCACTGGGGTTAAAATCCGGCGTCCAAAAACGCATGGTCAAATAATGGCCGAAAATGACCCAAGGTCCTTCTTCCAGTGCAAAATTCAGATCTTCACTTGCGGCAAATTTCACCAAAAAATAACCCATGCCGAGATCAACCAGACTGATTTCACCCTTTGGATTCCATAACTTATGGATTTTCTCCTCAAGTACTCTGAAGGAGATAGATCTCCCTAATAATTTCACAATGAGACACCTTTCCCACTGTCGTCGAATGTGTGTTTTGAACCTCTCCGAAAGAGAAATCCTCGGCCATCCTCCATAGGTGGAGACATGAATCAGACCCTCATCTGACTCCAGCGAACCTAATTCATCAAAATTCCTGCTATTTCCCACCGTAACCTCCTTGAAAGACAAACGAGGATGGGGTTGATCATCATTAGTCTCTCTCGCCTTGACCTTCTTAGTACTCCGAGCCAAATTGTCTTCCTCCTCTCCAGAGCGTTCTCTGCTTCCAGATTCCATTCTCCCCTCCCTTACTACCTATTCGGATTTCTCAATGGCTAGACAACAAGGATAGACAGGGGAATTAGTTCTTTTGCTTGCTTCTTCGCCTACTTAGTGAACCAGGAGCGTCTTCCTGTTTGAGGATTGGTTTTTGGAATTGGGTTATCTCAAGAGCGAGTAGCAACTATTTCACATATTGAGCTGGAACGTTCGAACTGGAAGAGTCCAATGGATGGAATAGGCGGATAAGGGATTGCTAGCTGCACGAGTGTGAGAATCCCATTTCCTTTACTTAGGCCTAGCCGGTGTTTTCAAGTTGAAGTAAACCCCTTCTTTTTCAGATAGAGATTCTCTAGTTTTGGTGGTTGGATAGGGAAAAGGCTATTTGACTGGCATACGAGCAATCGGTGGAGCCAAAGGACGCTTCGAAGTCTTTTCTCACGACAATTATTTATGCAAGTCCGAAGTTGGAGATTTCCCCCATTGTTCGAAACATAGCCTCTATGAAGTTTTCTTTTGACAGGTGCAGAGTTAGTTAGATGGATTAATAGACTGAGAAATGCAGCAGCAGATTGGGCTCCCAAGCAATCGAAAAGGAGAATGTGACCTGAGAATTGGGTTTGGTCTAGCTTTCGAGTGGGCTAAAAGAATATACCTCATGCTCGAACCCTTTAACTCGTCTCTTTATTTGTTCTCACTGGGTATTCCTATGGGGCTGTACTCGAAATCAACTACTTACCAATAAAATGAATTGAATCTGGTTCACCAATCTTCAACTGGAACGTATTTCGAGGGTTTAGCTTTGACTTTGATTCCACCGCCTAATGTGAATCAATTTCCTCTTCCACCAACCGAGCAGATTCCTTGCAATCTCGGTGACCGATCCGCCCACATTGATAGCAAATCAATGGCAATCCTTCGTACTCCACCTTTATCCATCGACCATCAACATCCACTTTAGGTACCAGTGGCTTATTCAAATCAATTATGCGAAATTCGCTGTCCTGCTATTGATGTCGCATATCCGCTTTATAGCGCGGACCGGGAATGAGAACTTAGATCTCTAAAACTCTGCTTCCAACCCGGAGGCTCTGACAAGACCTGACCGCGAGGAAGGCCCTAGACGAGTGATTGGTCGAACATTGGAAAATGAAATACATCCCCGTATTCTTTATTAAAACTTCTTCTTATCTTATTTTTGACCACTATTAGCACAGCTTCGAAAATCGTTATCTTTTATTCGCCTATACCTATATGTGACAAATAAATAAAAAAGAAGATTGAAAACTCGATCGAAGGGAAGGAAACAATTCAGAGACGAAGATAAGGCTTGGCGGCTTGCGAGGAAAGACTAGCTAACAAGGGAACGAACAAGAGCTCCTACTCGCGTTCCTGCTCCAGCTCCCATATCAGAAGCTACATATGCTTTGACAAGACGCTCTCTATTCTCTACTGCTTTATTATTCTTACTGCTACTCTTAGTCCTCCCATTAACTACAGCCAAGACTCCGCCTCTATCTCCTATGCCCCGTTCTTTTGTCATTTTGAATCGTTGATTGCTTGTGGTGATTGCGGTTCCTTTGTTTGTGTTATACCGGTTTCCTTTCCTTTCCTTTCCTTCAGGTGTGCTGGCAGGCAAGGAAGGACGAGGACTGGAGAAAAACCCGAAAGTACAACAAGGATTAAAGAACGTCTTAAAGCTCGCCTCTTTTCTTTCTTAAAAAAAAGTGGACTACACAAAAAGAGGCTCAACCATAAGCCCAGCTCTAATGGTGGGTGGGGGGGAATGTTGAAAACAATCTTATTGGAAGCGGCTTTCGAGTGAGGGCAATCGTCATAGTCAGCCAGCGAGCAATCCCAAGAAAGCCAGCTACCTAGCCTTTCTTATTTCCATCGCTAGCTTAAACTGAGAAATAATAATAGGCTCCGCAAGACCTTCTCGCGGGGTGGCGTGCTTCCGTCTGAGACTCTAGCCTGCTTGTTGGATGGATGGTGCCTCTTCGCTGTCCTAAGGAAAAAGGCGGATCCATCTTTTTAATACGATATTCCCTCTCCCCGAGAGTCAGGAGCTACCTTTAAAGTTGCATAATAGGTCTTGCTTCCTAAAATGGAGTTTGCTGTCACTATGCTTTCGTGATTCCGTATGGTATGTACTTTTTCAAAGTGTATCATTCATTAGGGAATTCCACTCCTAATATGCGAACTTTGCCTTTGAAAGAATAGGCTGCTGGTAAGACAAAAAGGCTGTTAGAATCCGCTGCTTGAGAATCCACTGTTGGTGGAAGGTTTGATGGAGGTCTTGTAGAGCCTTTGATATAACTGCAGGGGAGACTTCTGGAGGCGAGGCAGAAGCTTTCTAAAGGCCAGTCAAGTAATCAGTGCCAAGAGCGGGAATAACTACGATAGCAGTTAGCCTTATACCTTTAAGACCGGATACGCATTCAGTGACAGCTACTATAATTTCTCTTCACTTCTGGTGAGCTTTGCATAGGAGCTTACCTTTTCGCTAAGCAGGTCACGAGAATGTGCAAACGTTCAGGTTTGTTGGCTACTGCGCTTTACTTAAAGCTGTGTTCAACTTGCCTTCAAGTTGCCTATGGAGGTCTTGTCAGAGCCTTACTCAATTAGGGCCTTTATCATGTCTCATCATGCCTCCGAAGCATGTTCCGATAGGCTCAGATGCGAACGAAGCTTAAATATTCTATTTAGCTGCGATGAGGACGAAGGATGGTAATTCCCAAGAGAAGGGGTTTTCATCAAATGGGACAAGGAATTGAACTATTGAACTGCAAACATAGTATAAAGAAGGTAGAACACTGTCCATAATCCTAGAACCACCGATTCCGGTTCCAACAATAGCAGAGTAGACTTTCTAGTCTATCAATCCGTAAGATGAGATTTGGGGAAAGCAGACATCCATCCCCACGCCTGTTCGCGTAGTTTAAAAGGCCCCCCGGCACGGGAGATGTAGCGTAGGGATTGGGGGCGGAGGCAGTAGGTAATCGCTGATCCATGCTTCAGCCTCGAGCTATGGCCGCCTTCTTGTTGCCGGTGTTTACAGGACTTAGGATGTGAAAGGGGCCATACGAAGTATAAGATCAAAAGAATCGAATCTGGTCTAGTTTGAGGCTTTGTTCCTTTATGATGAAAGCATTTCTTTATCTATGCTTTGAATAGCCTACTTTATTACCCCAGCCAGGGAATCTACTATAGATATATATGGGATACCTGTAATCAAAGCAAAGGTCACTATTACCATTTAGCTTCGTAGCGCTAATAGGGAAGAAGGGAAGGGAGCACCAAGACAATGATAGTAGGATTTAGAAGACCGGGTTCATTGAAGACTGGATCCACGCTCCCAGCCTAGACTTTTTTCAGAACCAAGCATGAAGCCAGGATGGTGGATCACACCGTCCCACCAAGAAAATCTGCCATGCAAGGCATACATCCCACAGCAGTCAAAGACTGAAACAAAGATCCAATCATACCAGCCGACTCTATTTACATCAGATTTACATCAAAGCTTAACCTCTTTACTTTATACACAGGAGCAAGAAAGACATACTTCCCTGCCCCTATGATAAGAGGCAGAGGCAAAATAACCGGACCAGAGAACAGAATTGACAACGTGGAACGTACTCTCCCACTTGAGCTGGAATAGGACTCACGATCGATGTTTCTAGGCATTGGTCTATTACCCAACGCCAGAAGACAAGTCATGATCCGCAGGGCCGATTGATTGTGGTAAATGGGCACTCCAACTCTCTAGCTCGCATAAGGACATCTGCATTCAACTCGGAATTACTGTTTTTCAAGTATGAGTCGGATCTCCCCTTGGCGAAACCTTGGCTTTTGTTAAGTACTACTGGTCTGCCAACTTGCTAGAAGCAAATCCAATTGTCTGTAACCTTAGGGACGGACCAATTCACTCCGTGGGGATTAACTTGCATCAAAACGGGTAAAAGGCCAAGCAATCTAAGAAGTCGGCCTAATAGTAAGTCGAAGAAGGAGATGCCTTTTTTCTCGCTAATGGATTTCTGAGGGGTAATGAAAGAAACTGTGATAAGCTTAGTGAGATTATAAAGAAGTACTGCATTGCGCTCGAACAGTTGAGCTCCGGCCAGCAACTGTAACAGATATAGATTCATTTTGAAGGTCAGAAGCTTTAACGCGGGCGGAATTGGACAAAGAAAAGACAGTTGATACGACGTATTAATGGGATTCATCGCTCTTGGAACTATGGTTCTGCACCCTATTTGGATTCTCTCGAAAAAGACTTATCTTCGGAATATCAACGCATCTTAGCCCAGGAGGAGCTTCTCTGGCTACAAAAATCTCGGGCTGACTGGATTGTGGATGGGGAGCGGAATACTAAATTCTATCACCTCACTACCATGGTGCGGAGGAATAGAAACAGAACTTCTAGATTGCTTGTGAACGGTTCTTGGGTGTACGATCAGGCGGTTCTAAAGGACCATATCAGGGATTTCTATGGTTCTTTATTTCAGCATAGGAATGTCAATCCACTGCCTTGTAATTACGAGATTTTTAGACCTCGTCTGCGGGACTATGAACTTGCCAGTTTGTCACTGTTGAGGAGGTTCGCTCGGCTGTTTTTTCTATTCAAGGGTTGAAATCCCCGGGCCCTGACGGTATTCAACCAATCTTATACCAAAGACATTGGGAGGTCGTGAAAAGCACCTTGCTGAATTTTGCGCAGGAGGCTCAACATTCTGCTTGTTTTAACTTAGAAGTGTTAAAAGGCACATATGGTGCTCATTCCCAAGGGCATAAAGCGCCTTCGTACCATTCGCGGCTGTAGCTACATTATGTCACCTACTTCGTCTTCCCACGCATACAACCTGGATGATAGATGACCTACAAAACGTTCTTGCGCAGGAAGAACTTCTCTGGCTACAAAAGTCTAGACATGACTGGATTAAGGACGGGGAAAGACACGTTTTTATCACCTTACAACAATGGTCCGAAGAAATAGGAACAGAGTCTCTAGGCTTCGGATCGATGGGAACTGGAGTATCAGTCAGTGCTCAAGGATCATGTACGTGATTTTTATTACCACTCACTGTTTCATCACCAACAGTGTACTACCCATGGAAAATCAGTAGAGCCTCTTTCGGCCTTGCTTAATTGATAATGAATCAGCTCGTTTAACTGCCGAGGTAACTCTCGAGGAGGTGAAGCTTAATGGTCACCTTGTTCGCCAAAGAAAGATCACTTCTTCTCCGTTCATTCTTTAGATTCAGAAATTGAAATAGAATTAATTGAAATAAACCAGGCAAGGGAAAGAACTGCCAAGAGAAAGTCTTCCGCTAGATAAGGAGAGGTTTGGCACTCAACTTCCTTTGAACCGAAAGACATTAAAAAGGAGAAGGAGGAACCTTAACCCAATCGACCTTACGTTTACGTTCCTTAGAAAAAAAAGAGTCTTGCCGAACTGTAAGGCTTGCTAGCCGGGGCTTAGTTTCTGCTTGACATAGATGGACAAGTAAAGAACTCACTCGAAAAGAGCTGTGGCTTTTTTCAATCAGCGATAGGACCGCCAAAACGTACGATATCGCTTGCTAATATGGATGTCTCCCTTTCACTCGTATCCATGGCAAGTCCCTGATTCACTTGCTTGACTCATGTAGTCTTATTCTCTGGGCTGAGGAGACGAAGTGTCGTGCCACTGGTACCATTCGTCCCCTGCGCTCATCATAACGGATTTCGGACTGACACTACTAAGACTAATTCTATAGAAGATCGGGACCGGACTTCACTAACTAGACAGCGAGACTGGGCCGCTATCGCTATTATGACGGCACTCTTTCTTCTATGAGTATGATGGAAGAGGGATTAGCCCTTCCGACAACAGATTCAATTGCAGCACTAACAGCGATCTAACGCTGGAGCGATGGGAAGACTACATCCGGCCTCAACCCGCCTTTCCCTACCTTGCCATTAAGCCTTCCTTGCTTTCCATGAGGGCTGGAAGCGTGGCACCTCACACCTTTGTACATGTAACAACTACTCCTGTTATCCTTGAACGTCTCCCTATAATACTCAACATTGACACAACGTGGAATCTTGATGATGTTGAAACACGAACGGCAAGGGAACCTCCTTCTACCGATAAGGCGAACCGCTGGCCAATTCAATTAAGAAGCTAAAGAGAAGTTACAGAAGTGACAGATGAGTCTCTTAGCCGAGGGAGTCTATCCGGACTCGACTCGAAGATGGAATAACAACAGGCTATTCTAGATCTTTCCTCTTTCCGGTTCTTCGAGAGTTCTAGTTATGGGCGACTCTACCAATCCTTTTTGGGCCGGATAATCTGTTTTTCAACTTGTTACTTGTTACCTATTCTTCTATTCTCCGATCTGTCAATAGTCTGTTTGAACTCCTAATGGAATGCAAATCTTCGTCGACTGCCACTTCCTTTGATGAAGTTCAGAACGATAATAGAGCCTAAATAAAGGAAGAAGAAGCAGCCATCCCTCATCCAAGTCATGATCCGCTTCGTGCCTTATCTCTTTCTCACATTCCTGAACTTCACTCCCAGTCTAGGAAGCGCTAAGGTATTGATTTCCCAGCCCTTTTTTTAATCTGGTTTTTCTGGAATAGGACTGCCTCGGAAGGAACGCACATTCTCCATTTCCAATAACGGTTCCCTGAACTTGAAGGAAGCAAATCCAATTGGATGAAGCGAGGGAGGGGGCTTAAGCTATTAATCCCGAGCGAATAAAGCTATACGATTGCGGATTCACTTCTTAATCTCGATTCAAAAGAGAGATAGAAAAATCAATCATTAAGAATTCCTTTTTATTGATGCAAGACTAGAGAATTCAATTCACACGAATTACCTTTACTTGGGGCAAGAACTTATGAAACTCGCTCGCTTCTGAACCGGAGACTCGAGCACCGATTGATTGAAATTATTCTTAAGGCCCAGAACTTTACTGCTCAGTTTTTTAATTGGACTGACTATAGGCCAGGTCTATTTTAGCGTCTTTCTTCTGTTGTGGTAGTTTCTCATTTCATGTCGAATTCTATTTACTAGCTACAATTGACTAACTACCTATTTTCCTGGAAAAAACTAGACGTTTGTTTTCCAACGAGATAAACAGGTTGTGGGTTGAGATTCCTTTTCAGGAGTAAGCGGATTATCTTCTTTTACTTCTTTATGGATCAAAGGCTCGACGCTGCATGCCGAGCCACCTTTCCTATCGTTTGGGTGCCATGGCCAATGACCCCCTCTCCGTATAGATAGATAGATAGACTGACTCGATGCACTTCTCATCAAAAGGAATGATTCAGCTCGTTGCAATCCACAGGCAATCAATAGGGCTGAGCCAAATCAAATATGCCAGGTTTGATCGGAGATCGATTGAAGAAAGATCGTAAAAATGGACTAAAAGTCATTTCCGTTAGTAAATAGAATTCGAAATCATCGTGAAAATAAAGTAAGGTTTTCCATCTTTATGGGACTCCATTCCCAACTCTAAAGCTAGACTTCAACCATATGAATCCGCTTTCGAAGGAGCTGTTCTCTTTGTTTGATAGATGTGGCACTTGAGGGGATGAAATAGATGAGCCGTAAGGCGAATGGGCTAAAAGAAGGGACTTCCAAATCAACTACTTACGGAAGGTCACGCTTTCTAGCAGCTAGAGTCGTGCGTGAACAGGCAACAAAGAGAGGAGGTCGAAAGAGGGAATCGTCAGCCGACAAGCGAGTTGGTAGGTTCAGAGGACTTGGAATACCATAAAATAGGGCTTTCTTTCAGTGCACGAGCTATCACTTTCAGTTCCTTGAGTAACTAACTCTATCGATCCCGAGCTATTCAAGAAAGAGACTGAACTCTCATGCGTAAGGCTCTGCAAAACCTCTTCGCTCTACTTGAGAAGGTTGTTCTGAATCCACTGCAACTCCAAGTGAATAAACCTTCTGACCACTAGGGGCTACGAGCTAAAGGTCAGTAGGAAGGTCAAGCTTTATACCAACTCGCTAGCAAGCAAAGGTTTTGATTTCAACGCACTTGAGGTTTTAGGATTTCCTGCTGACTCTGGGCAAGACCCCGAAGATGAATCCCTTTACTCGCGTTCAAGGGGTGGTACAATCTCTTCTCTTCTATCAACTCACCTAGAAACTCACTTTTGAGGGAGCTCCTGACCATTCTATCTAGTCTTAATGTCTCACTCACTCCCTGCCCGTAACAGACCCAACCTTTACCGTCCTTGGGAATCATGAGTAGTTTGAGTCAATAGCTGCAGATTCAATTCATTTTATTGGTGGTAAGCTTCTTAGTTTCCTTCCCCTCTACCAGGTTGCTTAGATGTGGTCTTCTCTTCCCACAGCTGACAAGAGACCAGTCTTCTATAGCTCTGACTTCCTTCTTCGGCACTCTTTCTGCGAGCTGACGCTCCCTGACTCATCAGAAGAGTCTTTCTACTTCACCTATATAGTCTTCAATCTCTTCCACCTCACTTCATAAAGGGAGATAATTACGACTCGTTTGTTTTTAGACGACTAATGCCTTCTCCCAACCTCAGTTCTATCTAAAAGCTACGAAAGGCGGATAATAAAGCTATTGATTGCTGCTAGCCGAGGTATACCATCATTCTACTAGTACGAACTCCTTCCTAATTTGTTCCAACTGAGCAAAGCTATTGGACATTGCCTGAAAACATGATCCACTCGACTCTATGAGTTGCGAAATCAAAAAAGCCTTTATCATATATGATAATTATTGATTTGTGTATCGATCTTTTACTCAATGGATTGATTGGATGATGGGGCCCGAAGAGATAATGTTTATCAAGATGCTATGCTAGAATCATCAACTCATTCAATAGGAGCAATTGTGGTACCCTTTTCTACCTCAACTCGAGGGTCATCACGAACGAATTAAGAGCTTACGACTAGAGCTTTTCTTTTAGATAGGCTCACTGTCTAACTAGCTGACTTTCTATACATTCCTTAACTGGCTGTGAAAGGGTTACAAGCTCTACCAGAATCTTTTGCCTATCAACTCGGGGAGTTTGATAAATCTTCTGAACCTGGGATTTGCGTATAAGACCAAGCAAGCAATCCATCAAGCAATACCGCTACTAGCAAGACCGGAAAGGAAGCAACTCATTAACTAAGCCCTTCGGACAAGAAGGAATCGCTTTAGGGGCATTAGCTCTCCGCTCATTTGAAGGCTAACTGGCTTCAGCACCGGAACCATACCTATCTGTTCACTCACTTATCAAGTATTACCCTTTTTTCGGTGTTACATTCTCTGGTTTACTCGGATGAGGAATGGGGAATGCTCCTGCCTATGATCAGAGTCCATTGATGAAGAAGAGATAGAGCTGACTGACCTCCCAGCTAACTCGATCATAAGGTTTTTTCTAAATCAATCTTGATGGCCATTAAACCGTTACGACTTCTAGACTTCTTAATTGTATGAAGAATTTCCTGAGCAATAATAATGTTGTCAGCTGCTTGGCGACCCGGTATAAAGCTAGACTGCAATGGAGCAACTAAATCTGATAGCAGAGAGGTCTGAGTCTATTTACCAAAACCTTTGTAATCAGCTTGTAAGCCACATTGCATAAACTGATGGGACGGAAGAGTTTGGTCTGATCTGGATTCTGAACCTTTGGAATTAAAACAAGCAAAGTATCATTTTATTCAAGGGGAAAAGAAAGAGTATTCAAAGCCGAGCTCACCAGATTAAAAAAAGATAACTTTACTGACTCCCAGTATTGTTGGTAAAACCCCAGCTTGGTAGCCATCAACGCCATCCACCTTCCACGGCTTCATCTGAAACAAAGCCAGTTTAACCTCTTCCATAGTAATCCCATTAGACATCATATTCAAGTCCTGCTCCCTTAAGCGAGGGCAAGGCAGCAGATGCAAACCCTCCCTAGAAGCCATATCGCAGTTATATAAAGCTTTAAAGAAATCAATAACCATCTCTCTCAAGGCGTCCTAGTCCATCACCCAATTTCCGGACTCATTCCGCAGCATGGAGATCTTCTTCCTCCGTCTCCTACAAAGCGTAGAAAGATGGATAAATTGAGTATTCCGTTCTCCTTCTTGAAACCGCTGTATGATTCTCTAAAGGGACTGTAATCCTCGAGTGAGGTTAGGCTTGGCTCTCCGCTCCTTCCCTTCGATTAGGCTCGGGGATATGGTTACTATGAATCCGACTCTCAATCAAGCGGGTAAATCCCGGCAGCCTAACTAGCAGCTTGGAACGCAATAGACAGACGGAATGAATAGGGAATCAAGAACGGGCAACGTCACCAACTGAACCGGTATGAAACCTGAAAAGCTATCTCAGGGTTACAGACAAGTCAGTCGCTTCTAGCAAGTTTCAAGAGGAGATAACAAAACCCGGGGCTAGAAAGAGGGATAGTGCTTAAATTTCCGAGGTAAAGGGCTGTTCTTTTGTCTCTTTCCGAAGGTGCTTTCTTCCCAGTTCCCCTTCCACTTTTCGTAGAACACTTAACGGGAATCTATTTCCGTGAGTTTCCTTTGCTTAAGCATTTGCTACGGCTTAAGGGCCAAGTCAGTCTTTTTCTGGTTCTCCTATAGGTTCAGCAGTAGCTAGACCATCACTTTCAGAATCACCCGAATTTGTCCCTATTACGTGGGAAATTCTAAATCTTTGAAGAATAGAATTCGACTTTGAGGAAACCCTGTCCCTGTATTTTTGAACGCTTTTCCCGCTTTTTCGAGTACCTGATAAAGATGAAGAATCAGATAAAAGACCCACAACCAAAAGGGGCTTGCCAAGACCTGCTCTTTCCGAAGAAGAAAGAGTGCTAGCAGATGGTTATGCAAGAGGGGCCGTACTACCTATGTCTATGTCCGAGGCACTTCAAGGCACATTGTCAGTCCTAATCTTATAAGTCTCAGAAGGAAGTACCTATTCGGCTTAGCTGCAGTGACTGACCCTCTTTTATACGCTCTTACTGGATCCGGGTATGGGAAAGTAGGCAGGTGTCAGACATCTTGAGTAGTCGGAGAAGCTTCCTTTTTCTCTTACAGGTCTTCCCCAGTTAGTCCGACAAGAGCTCTAACTAATGGTTTGGTTTGAGCTGCAATTCCTACTCTTGAATGAGTTTCAGAACAGCTGAGAGAGAATCAGTTGAAAGAATGACCTGCTTTCAAATCCACTGCTGGTCGAAGCAAGAAAGCCTTTTAGGTTGTTTCGGGATCTATTCAGTACTTTCTCGCAAGCTATATCCTTTGCCTTTATTCCGAAGTAGTTGACTTGTACTCAATACTATTTCTCTTCACGTCTAACTATTGTTACTATGAGAATCCCTTTTTTGCAGCATGGGAAGCACCTTCGGTAACCCCATCATTAACTAGGGTTCGCGCAGGGGATGCCTAATGAATGGGGTTTCCCAGCTTGAGATGAGAGGAAGTTTGCTTTTCTTGTTTTCTTTTCGAAGTAAATTCCGTATTGGATTGGGATTCCTTGCCCGAGATAAAAACCAGATTGATTAAAGAGTTGGCTGGTAAGAAGGGCACTGGCTAACGAGTATAGATTGCTTATAAGAGTTGACTATGAGTCCAAAGTCCTTAACTTAAGTAGAAGTGTCAGAGCCGATGCTTGAATGTTTTCCACAAAAAAGAGAATATCCATCTCGTAGATGCGGGTGGATTGAAAAGCGCGTTCACTGGAAGATGAGATCATCCTCTCGACGGGGAGTTGCGGGATGGAGGCTAAATAGCCCTTACGTGCTATGTGTTTGGTACTTAAGTAACTACCGTTGATTATGATTGCTGTATGATCAGTTGATGTATTGCGTGTGATATGTAGTTTTCGAAATGGATATTTTATATGTCTATTTTTAGGATGTGTGGGCCACCCTAGAGCTCAAAACCTTGGGGCTAGGTCTGTGTCCCTTTCATCCTCTCACTGAAGCAAGTGGTCACCCCTTTCTTTTAACATTTTCCGGTTTCGCTCGGTAGGCGATCCGCGGGCAAGGCGTTGTGGCATAGGAAAGCTCAGGTTTGATTAGTAAAGTGATCCACCATTAGGAAATGCCAATTAGAGACAAGTTGTGTTAACTTGATTGAATATCAAAATGAAGTGAATGGTCATAGGTATGACAGGGTTTTGAACTTAAGTTGGATCCACTATAGGAAGTACGCAGTAAGGCAGAGCTAAAGGCCGCGGCTAGAGCACAACAAGTAGCAAGATACTTCGGATATAAATATTTCGTTACAGTGATAGATGGCCCAGCCCCTTCGTTTCGCATCCTGCCTTACGTCTTATTCGAGGAGGAACAACTACAAAAGACCGTCCTATTCTACGCTACCTAAGAATCAGTCTTTTAGGAGGATTGTTTTTGGTGATATAGCGTTGGTGATATAGCGGGTATTACGCCAACCCTTCTTTTTGTTGAACTCCTTCCTTAATGGACCCTTGCTTCCCAAGTCTGGATCGACTCTGAGGTAGGCGTACCATTCTCAAGGCGGGCCCCTCCAATGATTGGACAATGAATTGAATAAGGGAAAGAGCGCCTTCTTTCTGGAAGGAAACGCACTGTAGAACTGGCGTAGCGGGACATGACAGCGGGTAGAGAGGGATGCAGATGCAGATGAATAGTCAACAGGAAAGGTCTCTTCTTTTGTCTCTTTCCGAAGAGGACGGAGTAGATTCTTAGTAAGTTTCAGGGGTTCTTTCAGGATATCACTCAACAGCTACTCCAAATCCCATACTGAAATTTAAATAAACAATAGAAGAAATTCATAGAAACGAATAAGAAACTCGAAAGAGAAGAGTAAAGAAGACACTTCGTAATGAAACGGTAGGATTAACGCGGCATATACCTTGGTTGAGATGAGGTCTTTAGTAATCTGACTAAGAGTCTCAATTTCCCTTGCTGAGTGGTGGCTAGATGACGTTTAGGCTTCACACGCTGAGGCATAACAAGACCCGTACCCTCCCCTCCCTCTTGCCATTTCTCTTTGCTAACGGGCAGTTCGCCTACCAAAAAAGTAGCACTTACACTTATATAAGCTCCTTCGTTCTGTTCGCCTATCGAAATAGACTTTTCATTCGTCATGGGCTAGCGCTGTCACTCGGCAGGGCTCCTTGAAAGAAGTGTTCTATTAGCAGACTAGATAGAAGAGACGGTAGGGAAAGCAATCAACCCCGATTGGGCATGATGCGCAGTTAGCCTTGAGTCAATAGCTTAAGATTTCATTGGGGCATCTCACCCACTGGTGCGTGTAGCAGGTGCCATTATCATGATGAAACTGTTCTACATTTGCTGCGTGATTGCCCATTATCAGCTGAGGAATGGCAGCAGATTCTTCCACTTCACCACTTTCTAACGGGGCATTCTAAATGTACATTTTTACGTATTTTCACACATATAGGAGATGCAGAGTTTTCCACTCGATATATTCCACGGGTAGACACCTTTCGAGTGCAGTAAGTTCCAATCCTTCTGTCTTCCTTTGTTGATCTTAAGAGTTTATTATTCGTATTTCATATCTTCTATGAATATCGTATAAAGGTCTTGCAACCGAACTAGAAGACGAAGAAAGGCCGAGGCTAAGTACGCAGCCGTGATCTCCACTCTTATTGCAAGAAGACCAAGATTAAGAACCGTTCCGATCCACGAAGAGCGAGGCGCCCATAAATAGCAAATGCCCGCAAGAAATAGATGTTGCCAACTCTAAGTTTTGGAAGTCAAGCTAACCTCATCAAAAAGATTTGGTGCCTAACCAATCAAGGAAGTCAGCACTAGAAAAATAGATGGCAATGATGGGACAAGAGACCAAATGGCCATGAGAATTATCAGCCTCTCCACTCCACAAAAAATTTCGATTACACTGGTCCAAACGATTACACACCGACACCGGGAGCATGGCTGACTGCATAGTGATGATAGGAATTGAATTGAGCGTCGATTGAATCAAAGTCCTTCTACCAGCTCAAGACCTTTCCAGCTGGCCAATTTACTCAAAACTCTGTCAATCACATGCTTGTAAGTACCCTTCTTAACCCGACCAAGGTCAGCTAAGCTCGTAGAAGAGCAAGACCATTAGCATCTTGTTCAAGCAACGGAAGAATCCCCTTGGGCGTCCCCATAAGTATCATCGATCCCTGAAATCTTGGCCATAATTTGACAAAAAATCTGCACATCTGTTACCCTCACGATACACATGTGTAATCTCACTTACCCAATTTCCCTGCGCTAATGCCATAGCTTCCTGTATCAACACAGAGTATTGGTGTGTGGGAGGAATACCTTGCTTTACCAAATTCACTGCTACACTAGCATCCATCTGAACGATCACATTGGAAAGGCCTAAAGACTTAGCCAACATTAAGCCTTCCCTCCTTCCCCTTCGCCTTTCGGCTCACCTTCTTCGCCCCCAAAGCTCTGCTGTGAACTGTCAGTAATACCAATGCACATTGCAAAGCCTTTAATCCATCGGCCATCAGAGTCACGAATCAAAGCACCTGCGGATGACCTGCCTGAATCCTGCTTCACGGCACCATCAGTATTCAACACAAAACTACCTCGTGGCGGTCTTTTCCATCTCACCCACTTATTAACAGTAAGATTGGATCTATTTCGTGCTTCAAATGCTTTTACAATCTCACGGGCTAAACGAAATGCCCTATGCCAAACCTGTCCCGGTGAATCATCAAGACTTTGAAAGACTAAATTATTGCGTCTCTTCCATAGACACCATAACGTAGCCACAAACTGAAGAGCCCAAGCCACAATCTTGTCAATCTTATTAGAACTGGGCATAAACCTTCTACCCTAGAATCGTCACCAATCGGTATTTTCGCCCTCACTACAGTGACTCAGTAATGAAATAGATACGACCTTACCAGCCCTTGACATATGTTCAGACTGTTCTAAGCTGCGCGATGAACCGAGTCAGAAAGGCTTTGATGACTCAAGGTGAATATTAGGGAAAGGTGATGCAACGCCCATAAACGAAGAGGACGTTCTTTTCTACTAATTTTATAAAAGAAAGAAGAACTACTTCGAATCCTACTTAAAGAGTTAATTGCGTATAGATAGGATGGCTGGTAGGGTGATAGCTAGGATCGTAGGATCGTATGGTGATACAAAAGAAAGCTGATTAATCACATCAGACAACAACAACTAATATTATTTCACATTGAAAATAGTTCATTCCTTCTTGAGAGAAGAACTCATCATATGATGTCATTATGTCAAGCTTTAAAATCTATTGATGATGATCTTGACCCTTCTGATTCTTCCTCTTCTCCTCTGGGAGGTGCACTTTCATACAACTAGCTAGGACTTACTGTGAGAGCAAACAGATTAGAAACTTAGAAAATCACTTAACTTATAGATAGAGCCGAATTATGGGGTGTTAGGGAAGGTTTGCGGCTGGCTAATGGCTTGGGTATACAAGATCTCATTGTGCAGGTAGATGCTTCATTGGTAGTCACCTTCCTTTTGAGTGATGAAGAGTTTCCAGGTCACCCTTGTGTGACGTTACTCAGAGATTGCAGAGCTTTGATGAGTGGTTTTGCTCATGAGATGACAGAACGTGTTGATGAGATTGCTATTGAACATGAATTCGATTCACTACTTACGATATTTCTCAATGCGGATTCGTTAGTTTCGTTTGGGTTTCCTTCGATCGTCTACGACTCGTCTAGCGATCCTAAAAGAGCACAAGGCTCTACAACTGGAGCTTCAACTCCGGGGAAGTCATATCTTCCTCAATTCCTTTAAACCCCTTCTTCGGCATATCGATAAGGTCTTTGCAGAGCCTCCTAGTGCTACAATACCCGGTCCCTAAAACATGAAAACCGACTCAGAGGCTAAAGTTGCTGTAAGAGAATCCGCTCGATAGGTATCAAAGTGAGTTTTCCTTAAACCTGGGGCTGCAATTGGGCTTACTTAACTGTTTCCGAACTCTTGTCTCAAGTTGAGGCTCGTTGAGACTTTCTACCCCTTACGCATTAAGCAGAGGAACTGCGCCTAAGAAGTTAGTTTTGCCTTAGAAAGCCTTTCCCTTTTGAGTTTGTTTTCTCTGTTTGAGAGAGCCCAGAATTGATGATAACAATTGCATAAGTGATCAAAGAAAGAGTGCTCGAGTCGGAGGCGAATCAGATCCCTTAGATCGTTCAGAACTGAAGACATAATAATTGGATTTATAAGAAATGCCAAGTAAGAACCTAGAGCTCTAAGGAAGGGGTCATTCAAAGTTGCAGATTTAGAATGAGATTTTTTAGCTACATTTGACTCGCTATGAGAAATCCCGTGTTTCATCATAATTATAATATTCCAACTTGTTGCTTCATCTTTCCTTAAGGCGAATGACCTTGAGGGTAGGGGCAACGAGCGGGGATCAGCGTATGCACCATAGGGACTGAACTGAACCCCTATCCCGTATAAGGCCTTCAGTCAGCTAGTCCTATCCTGTTTAAGGCCCCTAACCCTATCTCGTAACCAGTCTCAGCTCCGACCCTATCCTCCCGTATAAGGGTCTCAGGCTCTATCCCTAAGGCCGGTGCTTGTGAACCAATAGTTGGTCCAGATGCTGATGCTATTGCTGGGTGGTACCAGGCCGCAGCAAAAGCTGGCTGAGGTACTTAGTACTCCCTAACCACTGGGCTGGCTTCCGCGTCCCCTATTCCGTCGTTGGCTGGTACTTGCCGCCCTATTAGTGGGGAGATCTTCTAATCCACAATCCTACTCCTACGCTTTAGCGCTCATCCCTATCGGTTATCGGTCGAGCCTCTTCTCCCCTTTCGCCTATCGGCTCACCCATAAATGCCCTTCGCCTTACGGCTCATCCTCTCATGCCCTCTCCTTTTAGTCGAGTCACTTCGTGCCCTTCGCCTAATTTTAAAGCTCAACGTCGAAAGCGGGTTACTCAATCGTCAACTTTAAACACGGGATTTCTCATAGCTTTTCAGTTGAACCATAAATGGAATCTCGATAGTTCCCAAGCGGATGCAAAGGGATGATAGACCAGAGGGAGATGAGCGGGTACTTTACGCGGGATCATATTGATTGCGAGTTACTTTTTGTATTCTTTGGGGAAATAGCAAAATAGCGTATAACAGAAGACTTACCCAATCAGTACTATTTAGAATAACTGGTACTTTTGCTCGAACCCGATAATCCTTTAACTCGTCTCTTTATTTGTTCTCCTTGGGGATTCCGAAGGGGTTGTTGAAGAAGGATCTCTCTCTGCTTTCCTACCCGGTATGAGCTCCTAACTCGTTGGTTGACAAAACAAAAGAACAGCCCTTTATTTAACCTATCGCTCGTGTGCTATTATAGCTCACTTCCTACTTCTTGCGAGGCTTAGCATCAGAGGAAATAACATAGAAAAGAAAAGGAAGCAAGGAAACTGCAAAGGAAGCGAGTGACTCTAGGTCTTCTGACTTGATTGAATTAGGGGTCGTCGAGGGAATACCATAAATCCCTAATGAGCCTCATGCCCTTCCGCCTGCGTAGAGGTGCAGTTTTAGGGGATTTCTTATAGGCTCGTCGGTTGCAACAATCGGTTTTACTCCTCGGCTCGGTAAAGACAAGCCAACAGCTTGAGACTCGTAGCTCATTAGTTCTCCGCTCTTAGGTTCTATTCCTGCTCAAGGTGATTTAGTAGCAGTAGCAGCTTCTCTAGACGGGATATTATAACCGGCTATGTATTCAACCAACGGGACTAAAGCCCTTACTTCATAAAAGCTAACGCCTCGATCGACAACAGCTTCATGCGCGAGAGAAAACCCAGATGAAAGGGATGAATCTATAGCTTATTTTGAGTTAGGTCTTAACGAGCCTAATCCATCCGCAGTGGTAGTGGATTCATCTGATGACTTGGTTGGGGAAGAATGAAGTATTGGATTTGGCTAGAAGGAAACTGAAACTCCAACTTATCAACCCCCGTTGAAGAAAGACCAGAACACCAAAGCCCAACCTCCCTTATTAGTAGTACGGGATGCCCCCCGAGAGAAGATGAAAGAAAGGGAAGGTTACGTTTCACCAGGACAAGTTCCCCGGCTTTCGAGTTTCAAGAATCGATAGCTGCTAAACCCTTTAGCCTTACTCAAGGCAAAAAAGATAGAGCTTCCGGTTATATTCCTGCTCAAGTTGAGCGAAGAGAGAATAACGCTAGAAAGGAGATTCAAGAGCGCAGTATTCGGGAGCTTTTCGAATACCAACTAATGAGTCTTCAACTCTTTAAGAATTTAAGAAAAGGTCTTACGTAGGGTGCCTCATCTCTTTACAGAACTGGGTCACTGAGCGAACTCCCTTTTGTTAATGATGGGCTTTTCGCCTAGGATGTCTTCTTGGGGTGATCTCGTAGTTCCTACGGGGGGGAAACGATGAGGTTGTGGCCGCAGAAGAGAGGAGACTTTCTTTAAACTATCAGGGGGGAGTTGGTTCCTGAAAGACGGACCACAGTCGGGAAAAGGCCAACGAGGTCCCAACCGTTGGCATGGAGCACCAACCCTTTCCTATGGCCGTAGGCGTGCAAAGGGCCCGAGAAAACTTTTTAACTCACATAGGCTAAAACCCTTATTTTTTTAACGATTTATTTCGAGCTGTATTAGCGGAATTTGACTTGAGACCTAAAATACCGGGTTTTCTCAAAGTTAACGATTGAGAATAGAGAATCAAGGAATCGAAACTGAATTGCGCAATCAAAAGAGATTGTTTAACCTTGTTCAACAGGGAATCATAACCCAACTCTGCGGATGAAGATATGCTTTAAGCTTTCTGCACACGGAGACCATCAACAAGATTGGAATAAAGGAAAGCAGCCAGCGCTCTTTACTCTGTATGTACCGAAAGCGCTAGTAAAGGTTCAGCCAAGGAGATAGAAAAGGAAGAACAGCTTCTTTCATGCCTCTTTATACGTCAATTTATTCTTCAATAGCTGGTCCTATTTTTTAATCTCGACTGGGCTTTCGCTTCTAGCACTGACATCTAATTGAGTAGCGAGTTGAGCCCCTACTATGACTAAGAGAAGCTCATCGTCCAGGAGACGAAAGCACTCTACTTCCCGCTTAGAGCATGAAAGGGTCCGGAACGAGCTTTCTCCAATCCACTTGGCGAAAGACATCCCAGGGAAAAGAAAGCAAGTCAGACTGAGTTCAATTAGTCCCGTTCTTCAAAGGCTAGTCACTGCTAGTAGGGGGGATAGAAAACTTCCTTTCATTCTAGCTTGACTTCGCCATGAACGGGACTTCGCTGCCCGCGCCTACCAAGATGGCTTTCCCGATGATGATTCACCAAAAAGTGCTATCGATGCGAGGACTAGCCCTAGCCCGACAGAAAAAAGGGTGATAAATTGATGGTCCATGTCATTTATGTCTATCAAATTAAGTATAGCTTCTGTGAGATTTTTAAAAGTCAGGTTGGTTTTTTTAACAAAGAAATGGGAGTTTTTGGCGTAAGATCCTTTGACGAAGCGCGCAAGCAATTTCTCTTCTCTTTCTATTAGGGGTAGGAGTTACTGAACACCCACCCTGGTCGGTATGTGGGAATGGCTTAAGGCTTAAAACAATTTTCTTTAGCTCCTAGCTCTACGGATGATTAACAAGGCAGGATCAAAGCGGGTGACTGCCGAGCAGCAGCACTGCTCGCCCTGGCATAGCCGTATGATTTCGTCACAGATTGTATTGTCTCGACTGTCTCATCCTGGCTTGTAATGGCGAAGGCTAGATTTCATGCAATCATATATATGTCCCTTAGCCATGCCTTTTGGGGATTTTTCGTGTTGAGTTGTGTTAATGTGCTGTGCTTGTTAAATTCCTTGGGGTTCTATGTTGGGCCCCTCTTGTGTCGGGTTTTTTCTCCACCTCATCTTGGGAAAAGGGCTTAGTTGAACCCAATTTCTTCACTTGTAGTCTAGGGCTTTGCTTGGCATTGGGCTTTAGTTAAGCCTGCATCTATTTTAGAAAAGGATCCTTTATGTAGCCCAACTCAAGTGGGCTGGTCTTCTCATTATTTGTGTTCGTACATTTTTTCATTATTGCAATACAAATAACACCCCCACCATACTAGTGATGGAGGGGATTCGCGCCGGATACTGGTGTTAGTGGACTGACAGAGCGAGCTGGCAAGGGGCTTTATCCGTCTTTCCGGGGAAAAAGCAAGCGATCAATCAAGTCAAGAGAGCTGCTAGCTTCGGTCTCACGTAGTAGGCTCTCCTAAGCAAGGACGGAGCTGTCGAGTGACGATTGGCCGGGGGGACTTCCATCATGTAGCTGGGTACAAATAGGCCGGTTAAAGATGAGTAGGAGGGGTACGACGAAGCCCGCGGGATGACACATGGTTGTACTGGTCAGCTTTGGGTTAGAGATTGACGATTGACTGAGCGTGCTTTGGCAGCTCGTGGTGGAGTACTATTCTGACAGATTCTCATCGGTCTCAAGCCACGTTTCGATACCCGCGAAAAACAAGGGTCGGGGCCGGTCCGTCGTCATAAGCAAGACAGGACACCACTTATTATAAAATAATACTTATTATAAAATAATAAAGAATTACTAATAATAAGAAAGGGTTAAGGGCCTCCAACGCCTATAAATAGAAGCTTCTTTCAATCTCTATTTCGCAAAGCAAAGGAAGATGGATCCACCAGTTACCGTTGAAAGACTTTACCAAATAAATCAACAAATTCTACATATAGATAACGAGAAGCTCCAGCGGGAGCAAACCCTGGCTGCGTTCTGGGAGCACTTGCCTCCTATCGATCCGGAGGTCGTGGCCAAAGCCATGCAAGAGCTCCGGGACCGCATTCGAGTTCTTGAAGACCGGAAACGGGCCCTACTTCAAGAACAGCAATCTCTCCTTGTGGAGGGGGCCATAAGAAACCGCGCCCTCGGTCCTCAGGGAGACTAGAATAGAAGAACTCTTTTTATTAAATAAGTGTCTGTAGACGCAAAGTAGTGTGTTTTAATGTATGGTTTTTTCTTTGTTTGGTTTTCTTTGTTGTGTTTAGTTGTTTGGCTGGTTTGTCTATGTGTGTGTAAGCTTCCTTTTGGATGTACTTCCCATGTAACGGCTATTAATATTAATGAATAAAAAGTGCTGCTGGTCTGCTTTGTGCAGAAAGCTTCCATGCCTCGCTATCCTATCTTATTACTCGTACAACAACTATGGCAGCCAAGAGCGGCGCTGCTTATTCCCCTTCATCTTTAGATGCTTTCTGTACTGCTCGATGCGAAGAATAGCCCTAGTTCTAGTTACTTCATACTACCCGCTCTCGCTTACTTGCCTGCTGGCTAATGGCTTTCTTTATTGGGATTTCTTTCCTATTGCTTGTCTTCCTGGTTAATCAAGCTTTCAAACAAAAATGAGAAATGCAGGTTATATATATAAGAATCTCTCTTAAAACGTTGACAATAATGTTCTTGATTGATATTTCTGGTACTTGTTGGCAATTAAATGATGTGTCTTACATCTAAGGTATCCTAAATGCGAGCTAGATATGCTGACTGATTTCTGGTCTGTCTTATGATCACTATTCAGAGGAAGGAGAGAGAAATTGGAATTTTTCCCATAATGTCACGAACAAGGAAAAGGTTATTGCAAAATTATAGCTCAGGAAAGAGCACGTAACTAAACAACTCTCCTTATCCAGAAAGCATAAGGGCTTTCACTTAATTAAGTCCAAAAAAAGTGTGGAAGGTGAGTGTCGAGCTGGCCGGATCTGTAAGACGTCATCCCGGAGAGGTGCAAGGAGGGTTTGAGGAAGAGAGGGAAGTGAGGATAGAGATGAGAGAAAGAGGAGCAGCCCCCATGTCTTTCAGAGAGATAGATAGGGAAGGTAGTACCGCCAAGGAAAAGGTCTTGCATAGCCTGTGATGTAGAGGGTGTACTGGTTTGGGGTAGGAAAGCAAGGACTAGGCTAGGCTGTCGAGTGAGGATTGCTCTATCTCTTAAGAAAGGGGCTTTGGAAAACCCTGCTTTAGTATTTAAAGGGGAGTAGTCTCTGATGTGCGCTCTATTATTGGCTCCTATATCTGCTCTATTATTGCGTCCTATTCTTGAGGGAGTGATCAGGGTTAAGCCGTGTGGCGATACTCGCGAAAAACAAAGGACTATTCGCTCTTTGGGGTGGGCTCAAATCCGAACGGGGAAAGGACAATTATTCAGCGCACTAAAAGGTAGTGGATCTGGTTCACTATTAATTCAAAGCCAGGGTTGAAATAATCTTTGTTAGGAAACTAATACAAGAATTCTTACTAATAATAAGAAAAGCTTAAGATGCTTAACACTAGGTGGATTACCCCAATCCTTAAAATAATGATTCAATCCCACACCACACCTATTGGAATCTTCGTGTTGGACACGACGAACCACGCGGAATAAGGGAAAGCGGGAACTGAACTGAGAACGTTTCGCTGTGAGTCTCCGAACAGCCCGACCCACATCGCTTCCCTAGATTAGTGTACTTCCGCTATCACTAATACAAAATAAGTAGTCTTCAATGTATGGAAGACTGATGAAGGCTCAGCGGGCTTCCTATAAATGAGGCCCTTCTTGCATGGGTTTGGGCTTGCTTTGATGATGGGGTAGGCTTTCAACGCATGGGCTCAAGGTCTTCTTCGCCAACTACATCGGATATATCAGCTCTTTCAGACGCCTATGCCTATTTATTGGCTCACCCCTTTTCTAGCTAGCTTCTAGCTAGCCAGTCGCTCATTCCGATTATTACTTCGGGTTAGAGCTCGAGGTATAGTTCCCATCAGAGGTGAAAGAAACTGCACACCCATCTACAACCAACCGGGCACGCTCTGACATCCCCTAAACCCGCTCTCGAGCTACAAGCGGCGGAATCCTAATCTGCTATTTCATTCATTCCCTAACCGGTTTCGCAAGTAGGACATACGCAAGCAAAGCAACATGGGCTTCTGCAACTTCTACTAGTCCTAGGGACGGAGTTTCCCAATCAACTAAGGAAAAAAAGCTTAGCAGTGCAGTCGGGGCGAAAGCGCTGATTCACCGATCGATAGGCGTTCAGAAGCGATAGGAGGACTGCCATAGTGAAGGAGTAAGGCGAATAGCTGTTTTTTTTATTTCCATACCCGGTCTAAATCTAATTCCGAGGTGAGACTTATCAGCACTCCCCAAAGAGGGAACTAATCGAGGTCTACCACCGCGTTCATTCTTTTCCAAGGCGTGTATTTATTGTTTGTAAGGTTCCGCACCAATCATCATCCGACTTAGGTAAGACCGGGCAAGACTTGGTTTACTCAGAAAAGCTCTTCGCTGCTGCGCAGCATAAATCATCTATAAAGACTCTTCTAAACAATGTCAGCCTCTTATGCGCGACTCAGCTCTTTCTGACCCTTCGGAATCTTGGCTGTAATGTCTGTCTTTGCGTGTAATCTTTCGATCTTTCGTAAGGAGAAAGAAGTACCTTCCTTGCCTTATTGTTGAAATTCCCCACTTCTTTAGGGACTTCCGGTGAAAGCGGTAGATGTAGCCTTAGGACGGACGATGGGGATAGCGTAGGGACAGTGAAATGGTGAGTTAACCGGCTATGCCCCTTTCTTAGCGCTATGAACTTACTTACTCTACTTGATTAGACGGCTCCGCGAGGCTTTCCGGTCTTTTTGCTGCGAAAAATGGAAAGTCTTTCAAGCCAGAGGTACGATTTCCACCTGCCTATTTTGAGGTGTCTGACCTAAGATTTGAAGGCACAAATGTTCCACTGTTTCCTCTTCCTCTTCACAAGTGATCCATGCACAGGTGAAACAACAAAATAAACAGGAGTGGCTACTGTCGGCAGTGTATGCAAGCCCAGTTAGGGAAGTTAGGAGGAATTTATGGGAGAGTTTTGAACAGTTAGCGTAGGGAATGCAATTACCGTCGCTCATGTTTGGCGACTTGACAGGGCCTTGTCTAATGAAGAATGGCGTTTAATGTTTCCAGACGCTCTCGTCAAGCATTTGCCGAGATTCTATAAGGGGAGAGAAATACGAGATTTTTTCATATATTCACAGTAACCAGGAGAAGGCGAAATAAGATCACTATGCTACAAGATGATAGTGGGTAATGGGTGGTTAGCGGCCTTAGAGAGCATGGTCCTTCAATTCTATACCGATCTCTATTCGTCTCCTGATCAGGTTGGTTCTAGTGATTTTCATGCAGCTTGCCCTCTATTAAACTTGGAGCAATGTGTCAGCTTGGGCGGCGATCATCTTGAAACTATGGAGGCTGATATGAGTGAAAGTCTTTCTGGTGCTAACCCGATTGTGAACTCTCATAAAGTGGCTATCAAAACCCAACCTCTTCACCTTTCTTCTTGCTTTGTTCCCAGAGATTCTAGGTTCCGCAATAATCAAAAGAAACGGCTTACGAACACAACAAATTTCTCTAATACTTCTTAAAAATTCTTTCTTACCTGCATCTCTACAATTCCAGAACAAGCAATTCATCAAAAAGAATTAGAGTGTATTCCTCGAATCATCTGCCCACTAGGAAGGGCGTTTGTTTCCCAAAACATCTTCATCAATAACCATCTCATGGTCATTATCATGACTAACATCTAACTGTCTTTCCAGAACCATGGAATCCAAAATTGGATTGGCTTCCAAAAGCACCTATGGTCCGAATACAAAGATGAGAGACTAACAACGCCATCTCCTCCTCTATTATGAGAGCCGTTCTCATCCATGGCCTGAGAATCAGAAATCTCCTGAGAATTCTTTGAAGTAACGCCTTTATCCTCTCCCTTCGCAGACTCTGAAGTTGTCTTAGGCTGTGAAGGAGCCTTAATCACAACGGCTTTTTGGGCCTTAACCACTGGCTGCTGCTTTTGTTTGGGCTGTTGGTTTTCCACATGGCCCAGGTTATTCTCTGAAATGGGTTTCAAAGGCACACACACGGCCCACTCTCTTAGTACCTGCCTCTTTTGATTGTTGACCCACACTGATGTCTTGCCATTATTCGCGGGAATTTATAAATTTGCTTCCTTATTTGCATCAACCTCAATCTCCTCCGAAAGGGCAGCAAATCGTGATCCACCCGAAGAATCAGAAATCCCCTGAGATCTCGGATTTCCCTTAACCGTCTTCCGAAAACGTCGCGGCTGAGCTATCATTCTTGGAGACTCCGAAGCTTCATTCTGCAAAATCCAACTATGCCTGCTTCTTACTCAACAGCTAGAGGAACAGTCTCAATCCTCTTGTTGTACATGAGAGCATGCAACATTTCAATGTAACGCTTGCGCCCACGTTGCTCCAGGCTAGAAACATGTTTCGAAAAGCCATAGACTCCGGTCAGAGTCAGGAGCTTCTAAGAGTAAATCTGCCATGTATACTTCTCCTGGATTCGCTTCAAGCCTCCTTGGGAGATGTCATCCCAATGAGATGGATCAGCCTTGCACTTCTCAAAGAGATTGACAAGTGTCTCAGCAGTCAAATCGTCATTATAAATAAGGGTCAATGTGGAAACCAGATTTTCCATTTTCAATAATCTCAGCAGGGCCTCCATAACCAAAATAAATAGATAAGGCTCATTTAGACCTTGTCGAAGGCCCCTACCCTTTGCAAATCCGGCAAACCCGTCTCTAGTAATGGCACAGATGCTGCAATCGCCACCTCCTTCATGTTCTCATCGGTGTTAACATCATGAACAGCCTCCGAGGCCTTAATCTTCTTAATACTTCTCACGAGAAGAAGGTCTTACATCAACAACTTGCCTAGAAAGTCACTTGTCTTCAACCTTGAGCAACTCGCTAGTCTCTTCTATTATTTGAATTGAATTTAATCCCACTGGAGTTGTTGTAAGCTCAGCATCTACATTTGCAGTTTCTTTTCTTGTCTTTGTTGTCTGACTCTCGGTTAGTGATTGGACGGGATATTCCTTAACTTACTAAACCAATTCCTTTAGGCCAACTGTCTAACGAGCTGACCCCAAGTGAACAACCGAAAGCGAGTTAAAGAAAGGTATTTCTCTTCTGAAACAACCTAAACAAATAGTAAAGTCTGCTCGCCTTCCTACAGTTGATGCTGCTTTATCGGTTGAACTCCCTGCTTCCGACCTGGCAACGTCCTCCTTCGACTTCCGACCTTGATTACGCCAAGCTGTTTAACGTTTTACCGGGCGAGATCCACCCCTCATGGTGAGGGGAAGGTTCTCATGAAGAGCGAGAGAGTACGAAGACTTTCAGTGCCTCGGGTTTGTTGAAGAAGGATCTCTCTCCGCCCTTTTCTGTTGACTTACTTGCTCTATCTGCTCGAGAAAAGTTAGCTACTATTGCAGCTTCCTCGATTCTATCTTCGCCAAAGAGATAACTCAAAAGCTACTCCGCCATCACCGCACCACTGATGGACATGCTCAAGAAGGGTGTGGAATTGGACCACCGAGTGCCAGCAGTCCTTTGATCGCTTAAAGCACGCAGTCACGCAAGAGCCCGTACTAGCTCTGCCAGATCACACCAGGGCCTACGAAGTCCACACGGATGCCCCGGATATAGGTCTATGATCTATGAATATCGTATAGAAGGATTGAATGAATGTGGCATAGGATGTTCTCTTACGAAATTGATGCTACTGTACTCTGAATCCTCCGGTGAATAAGAAAAGACAACAAGACTCGGCATAGGAAGTGATAGAACCTGGTTAAAGCCAAAGGAACCCGCTCCCAAATGCTTTCACAATAAGACCTGGGACGATTATCTCCCACTGCGTGTACGCAGCGAACAGTAAGTACGTGATGCCATTCCAGCAAAGGACTGAGGTCAGTTGTTTTTTAGAATCTTTATTTTACAGAGAATGCTCAACCATCGCCTATAGGCCTTTTTGTCTATCGGAAAAACCCTGTTTCAGGTGGCGTGTTGGTACTAAAATAGACAGAAGATTTGCTTAGATTAGCTGGGTACGGCTAAGGGTGAAAGCGTAGCGAATAAAAGCGAATAGGACGTAGAGCATTGAATAACGTCGAATAGAAGTAAGTCCATCTGTATGACCTTTATGAGATGTTCCCCATTATTAAATGAATGGCATGACAGGGCCCCATTTCTATGCTTCTATAGGCGAGCTACTACTTAGAAAGAAGTACTATTGCTATACGAACTATCTGACTGGAAAGGTAAAATCCTTAGCACTGCTGGACGAAGTCCGTTGGTAATGACAAGACTCCAACAGTAATAACGTACCCAGGTAGTGGATTTGACAACTGGACTGAGCTAACGGACCAGGCTATACTGAGTATAGCAGGCTTTGAGGGTCATAAACATCGTAAGGCGCATCTGACAACTGGCGAAAAGGGGGTTGCAAATTGAACAAGATATAATATCGTATAGCTCAAGACGAGAATTCGATCCGTAGTATTAGGTACAAAGATAGAGGCAACCAACTCCCACGTTCAAGCCCTCTCCCTTAGTTTCCACGGCATCATTTTTATTTTGGTACATCAGAGAGGCGCCTACGGCCTCAAAAATAAGATACCAAGCTTGTCAGCTTGTAGTAAGGGCAGAATCTCTGCCGGAGGGGAGGTGAGGTCCAAGACACCATGAGCACACTTCTGAGCCAAGGTCGCTAACTTATCAGCACAATGATTCCCTTTTCGCCAAACATGGCGAATAACAATATATTCAAAGGAGGACATGATACTCTGAATATCTGCAATGAGATGAGCAAATGAGTGTCCAGAAATGCCCACAATCTTTCGAAGAAGAAAGACCGCCATACTTGAGTCCACGTCCACCGAGAGGCGCTCGATCCCAAGAGAACGAGCAAGCTTCAAACCTTCTTTAATGCCCACTAACTCAGCCTGAAGGACTTCGGTGCAACCAATGTTACACAGGAAACCACCTATCCAAGTCCCCACTCAGACAGAACGAATTCTTCTTTTGAAACTGATCAATAAATAGTACGCAGAGACTACTGATAGTACGCTGCGAAGGAATAATAGAGCCGTATGGGCTATCCCCTATCGTATCCCCTAAACGTATGATAATCTCCATGCAAAAAGGATAAGGAAAAGAGTAGATGAGCTGAATACAATCTCATCTGGTCACCCATCACCTGTCATCACAATCCTCTCTTAAGAGATAACTCCAAAAGCAGTAAGAGTTTCACGAAGAAAATCCCAACTGATTCTATCATAGGCCTATTCCAAAATCAATCTTCACAGCCATCAAAGCGGACTTACTCTTTGACCAGCGAATAGCTAGCCCCATCTTCTCTAGGGGACATTGATTAGATAGAGGTAAGAGGTTTCTACGTACGATGATGCGGCGTTTGGCACCATACTCTGCTCCTATAGTGGCAGCAAGAGAGATAGTGTTTTAAAGCGATCCAAGTGGTTGGACATCCTTCGAATAATTAATATAGATTGGCTTTTCCGAGCTGATCGATTACGAGATTTCCCATTGAAATTGACATCATATAATAGTCAATCCCCTGCTGACGAATCCAGCCCGACAAAAGGAACAGAAGGTGAGCTGATTAGGAGAATCGCATTTCTAAGAAGAATGGTGATTCAAAAGAACTATAGGGCCGGCCATCGATAGTTAATGAGGCAGCATCTGATTGCATAAAGGACTAGTAGTCTTGCCACCATGTAATTACACCAGGAGTAACATAAGAAAGTGTTAAACGAGTGCTTTCACCTTGTGACGATTCCTATTGAAGGAACTGAAGGGCAGCTGAGAAGGAAGGGTAGATGGAGAGCAGGAAGGATTGAGTGAGGGTAGACCTATCCAAGCTGGGTTAACGAACGGTAAATGGCCCAGTGACATCTGATCCAGTGACATCTGATAACGTATCTCCACCACCTTAATAAAAGTAAACCTGAGTCCTATTCTAAGGTCTTGTCAGAGGTGGCGAGCTAGGCCTTTCGTTGACTGTAAATCTGGTTCCGGTACCGTACTTAAATCTCTTCCCAATAATCTACTACTTAAAGGGTCTGCACTTTCAGGGCAACTCTTTCTCGTATCTGATCTAAGCCTGGAATGAATGCTCATAACTACCAAAAAGGCAACTAGCCCCTTCTTCGGCATTAAGCCAATCCTTGCCTCTGCTTTCTTGTTTCGGGTTAGAGCTCAAGGTCGGACTAAAGATTTAGCGCTTCTGGTAGTGTAGCATCCTTCTGAACGAGGGGCTTAACTTACTTACTTGTACTCCAAATCCCCTACTTCCCCAAGCACTAGTAAGGTAAAGCTTTATGGAACTCCTCACCCGGGCGTATAAAGAGCGGTACTGCAGCTAGCTAGCAAGCAAGAGAGTCAAAGGTCGTAAATAGAGAGTGAGTAAAGGAATACAACTTCGCGATGTAGCCCAAACAAAGAATAAAGGCTCTCAGAGGCCTAACTATGGAAAACTATTCATCTCGAAAGTAAGAAAAGACAACAGCTAGAAAAACTGTTTCGCTCAAGGTTCCAACAGACGGGTTAGAGTAAGAGTCAGCTATCAATTACTAGTCCGTCCTTGGATTTGTTTCAGGATCTCACGTTAATAGCTCAACAGCGCAGTAAGAAACTTCAACGAATAAGAGATCCCCAAGAGCTTTTAGATAGGCTCACTGTCTGAAAGAGCTGAACCTCTAGGCTGAAGCAGACTCACAATGAACTCTATGTATAGGTTCTCGCTAGCCTTACGTAATCTTTCTTCTCCGCGGGATCTCAAATCTTCAAAGTTGAATATTGAGAATGACTCGTTAATTTGACTGTTTCGGTTGGGGCTTACCGAAGAGCCCCCTTTCTAGTCTGACTGAAGGGGTAAGAAGATGAGTGAGTCAGAGAAGGGGTTGCAATCTCAACCACCAACATCATCCAAGTCATGATCCGATCCGCTTCGTGAAAGCGATTCAAAGGTAATACTTGAAGCTTGGAGTTGAATGCTAGTCTTTAGCTATAGTTTATAGGTGCTTCCGGGACCAACCGAAGAACCCATAGGCGAAATAGATTGGGTACACAGCGAATCCTAAACTTCCTCAAAGACTGGCTAACGAGTTGGAATGGAAGGAAAGGCCTAGCTCGACGCTGCAAGAACCTCCTCATTAGATCGGGTGCCATATAAATAGTCCACTCTCTCAGGCAACATAGTCTATTCTTCTTCAGCTTTCCCTTAATGATTGAAGGTATAGCGATTGTGGTATAGCGATTGCAGTTACAGTGATGGTATTGTTTTCAAAGTACTCTGAAGTTTAATCTTCCGAAGGTAAAGCTAGTTGTTCACTTGATGCCTTTGATGGCAGTTCCTCACGCGCATGTGTTCTAAATCGCATGTGCGAGGAAAGGAAACCTATCAACAGATCCAGCCAGATAGATAATCAATTTACCAGAAACCAACAAGATGCTTAAACTGCTTTACCAGACCTTTCCATTAAGAAGACCAGGCCTTAGCAGCTCTCAAGACAGCACGCACAGGAAAGGGAGACTCTTCAGAATAACCACTAGCGGAACTTCTTAGCGGATAAGACTAAACCGAAGACTCCATTGAAATTCCATCTACAGGGGAAAGCTTGCCATTTCACAGGCAAAAGGGAAAGCTGAATCCACTCCAACTCCAAAGGCGAATGGGCTAGGACTTGTTCTACTAATCGAAGAATCTGCTATCTCCTCTGAGTAATCCGATGGGGGTTAAGGGCAGGGAGTGAGTATGGCTTCACGTCACGAACGATAGGTAAGAGGTAATAAGGGCATTCAGCTAAGCCAGCTAATGAACTACCAGCAAGAGCGCTATTGGTTGGTTCGGGTACGGGCAGGGAATAATCATAAAGCACCTTCGCTTCTTACTATCGGGAGAAAAGATATAGCATGATTTCAAGGAATTCAAATTGCGTAAAGATCACTTAGAAAGCAGCAGCATCCATTACTTCTGTTAGGTGAGAAGCAGATGATGAGAATCCGGAGTTTATGGTTGCGGTTGGAGTTTCCTTTCTTCCCTCACCTTTTTTGGTTGCTTACTCTGTAATAACATATTTTAAGATAAGAAGATAAGATTCGCCCTCATGTCACGGCTTTCGCACCCTTATATTATAAGCATGTCTACCTCAGCCTAAGCAGGCACGAGTGCTGGAAGAAGACTGTCCGAGTGCTTGTTCAATGGTTTAGCTGGTGAGCTTCTCTGCTGACGTACCTTCTTCTGACTAGTTCGCCCTTGCCTTCCTTCCCGCGTACTCAATTCCCTGAAGCTTCATGAATTGCGGTATGGCTGACTGCTTCTGAGTCAACCTATAATAGGATTTTGGGCAGGCACCGGTAAAAAAGCCTCGTAAAGAGATCAGATGCCCTCGCTCGGCTAGTAGCTGCCATCCCCTTCCTATCATATTTTGTGGAATTCTTCATACTGGATGTTGACTCCCGTCTTTGATATCTAAGGTGAAGAAAGTCAAGCGCCTGCGAATCCTACTCAATTTCTTTTCTTCTTATCTGCTGTGCTCAACCGAGTTGGCCATGAGTCCAATTCTTTGCCCTAGTTCCATTCTACCATCATACGGATTTTTTAGTAGAAGGGCATCTCCCTAGGAAGAAGTAGTTAACGGTGAACCGAGAAGGAGATTCAGAGAATCAGGAAGTAGCAAGGGTATAAAGAGAGAGGAAATCGGCCTCAAATCAAGGGCTTTCGACTTTTAGAAATCTCATATCTATAAGGGCTCCTACCGATCGGACTTTACTGAACTTCGCAGCTTAACAACTCTGATTAAACTACTGGAAAGCTTCTCATCATCAGCAAGCCGTAAGTCGAAGAGCCCAGAGGGGGTTGATTCCTTTCCGGTAAGGCTAAGGCTGTAAGGCTTGCTTTGAGTATGATTAGGTGATTTATGCCGCCAGTCTATACTATAGATGGAGGACAAAGTTGCTCGCTATGAAGGGCTGCTCAATGATGAAGTTGAAAAGCGGTTAGGAAGCAGCTCCTTATAAATAACCAAACCAGGTTACTTTCATTCCCGAAGGCTAGGCAGCAAGTGCTGAAAGGACTTCAGGGGGGGACTCATTTATGTGAGAAACTCTCTTATGAAAGAAATTGTACGGATTCTGGTTATTCTAAGAGGCTTGTTTAGACCTCTTTCTTTCGGTCTTTCCTTACGATCCGCTTAATTCTAGTAGAAGCTGTTCCGGTCATCGTAAGATCAGTCGGCGATTCCATTCCTGCTCCTTTGAATGAGAAGAGGCCGTTCTTTAGACCTTTGAAAAGTGGTTTAGTTGCCTATATCCCTGATGGGAAGGAGAGGTGACTTGAGAGTCTGGTTCCAAAGAAATGCCCAAAAATAGAAGGTCCTCTTCCCGCACAAGATAACTCCCCCGAATAGAGATCTTGCTCATTTTCCAGTGCTTTCTGAAGCTGATAGTAAGCTAAGCATTGGAATAGGATAGAAACCTTAACTAGAACCCGGAACCTAAGGAGATGCTTCTTGTCTTCTTTCGATCATCAATAATATATTTATTACTGCCGTTAAGCGTGTAAAAGGTATCGAATCACTTGCTGGTGCTTTAGTTGATCCTAGTGAGGAAGGGGTCTTACTCTGCCAACAGTTACCGGCTTTCGTGAAAGCTCAGGAAGTAGGGGAAGCAGTTGCAGTTCCGTCTTCCTATTGGGAAGCGTATGTCACTAGTCCTGGTAGTCTGTCCCCTCTAGTGGTCCTAGCCAGTCCAGTTTCAGCAATGAAGGCCCGCAGCAATCAAAGGAAAGGAGATTCTTCCCCACCAACAGCTGTTCGATAGTCCAATCGTCAGGATTTCGTCCAATCCTGAGCTCTTAACAGGCCTAGCTAGCTGCCTTAGAAGAAGAAGAAATGAAACCGAGGCTCGCACAGCACTAAGAGTAAGTAAGAGAGGGTCCGCAACTCTCGTTGAAAGAGGGATTAGCTATCCGCAACTATCCGATCATCAACTGTGCAACAAGCAGTTCCAGCTGATCCATCCCTCACTTTAGTTCATCCTAGTTCTAAAGAAAAGAAAGGTTCTCTTGCTCGCTACTGGCTTGGTACTGGTCCTATGTGAGCCAACCAGTCAGTCTTCCGGTTCTTCCGATCCTCTTACAGTCCTATCAGCGAGTAGGAAAAGCGATAGGAAAAGAAGCGAGTAGGTCCCATGTCAGCGAGTGGTCCTGGGCCATAGGGCAATGTCCGGGCATGAAAATTCCTTTATTCAGGTTTTGCATAGCTTACCAAGCTACGGTCTAACGACCCCCTTAGATCCACCACGGTTACCATGAGGACTGGCCAACCCCAAAGATCAAACAGCTGCTCTTTATAGTCATTATACTCATTCCTTTTCATTTATCATTATAGATCTTACTATATTAATATATATGAAGGGCATTACTTCAGAAAGAAGCTCGTTGATGGAGAGAAAAAAACCGCTGTTGACCTCTCTCCTGTCCAGCCACAGAGCAGTTCGCAGCAGGATCTTTTTCAGCCGTCCTGCCTCAGTCTCCTCTCGTCTCCTAATACCAAGCTAAACCTCACTGTCCCTCGATCCGTCCACGTAGTCTTTGTAGAGGCCTACAGCCTTCACCGATCTTTCTCATGAAGATGAAGTTTGACTGATTTCTCCATACATGCACGTTACTCGTATACAGGCCGCGCTATCTACGTGGCATGGCTCATTATGCTTCTCTGGCCACAGAAATCGTTCACTCTCCCAGCCCAGCCTTCTCTGATGCGGATTGGGCTGGTTGTCAAGATAGTCGGCGATCCATCACTAGGTATTGTTTTGATCTTGGAGCACATTCTGTATCTTGGTCTGCCAAGAAGCAGCCTACTGTCTCCCGCTCGAGTGCAGAGGCTAAATACAGGGCTCTTGAGTTTAGTAATCTTGGCCGCTTCTCTCTCCATCCATGGCTATATATTCTACCAATACTGGACTCTTACCGCTTGTTGTATACTTATCATACTCTCCATCCCCTTACTCGATGTTGGCTGTACGAGTCAATTCTTTGGTTGTACTGCTTACATACATATACCTAGGCAACTTATTCAAAGATGTTCCCCACCTCACACTGTCACTGTCACCCAGAAAAGAATGTTGACTACCACTGGTGCACAAACATGCAAGCACGTTAGCGAAAGAACGAATACTCTTACTCTAATGACTGCTGAGCTATTCCGTTATCTTGCTGGGGCTGCTACGGAAATCACTTCCTCTAAATATTTGATTCCAGTGTCTCTACTGATTTTAGTGCTCTGCCAAAGGTTTGATCCAAAGTCGGCATGAAATCTAAGGCTTTGAGCAGCAACGGATTAAGGATAAGCTGCAAGAGCTAGGATTGACAAACATTCAACCTCCTCATTACGATTCGAGTCGGGCAATGGAATGAAACCTTCGATGCTAATCCTAGGTTCACGAATCCGAACAAATCAAACTGACTTACTGTCCTCTGAAATGTCTCCCCCACACTTACTTACGTAATCTAATACTTCTTTTCTTTGTGCGCAGCAAGAAGTCTACAAGTGGAATTCCATGAATACAATGAACTTCATGTTCCGAGTTAGGATGGGGATTGGGATGGGTATGATTATGGCTCCGCATATGTTACAGGTTATAGGGTTCAAGGTGAAATATTCTACGTCAACGAAGAGTAAGGAAAGCCAAAGAAAAAGGATTTCGCTTCTTGGGAATCATGAGGAGTCAGCCGACTCATACTTGAAAAAGAGGAATAACGAATTAATAGCGTATAACAAGACGATTCCCGGAAGCTGATTCCCGATCGTCTGCTAGAAAAGGTAGGAAGGAAAGGATAGTGACTGAGAGGTTTCCTTCAATCCGGAGAAAGTTGCAGAGGAAGCCTTTCGTGTTCAAGTACGAACTCGACCTGGGAGATGCCAGGGGATGAATGGCAAGAGCATTTCTTGTTCGGGCTGGAAAGTAGAAGTATATCAGTGACTTCTTGGGTTAAGGATAGAACTGAGATGCGCCACGAATGAAGAAAATGGTAAAGCAAGGAAGCGCTGTCGACCCTCCTCTACTGAAATTACCTCTATAGAAAAAAGCCCATATAGAATAAGGCAAGGCATAATTCTTACTGATTCACTCAGTTAAGATAGTCCACTACTGATTAATGATTTAGTACTGACACCTGTCTAACTAACTAGAAGCCTTTCTTAGGACTGAGTATGATTTTGCGGAGATGTTTAGTAGGTGATGAGACTTCGCTTTCAATAAGCTTATATCAAGGCTATTGGATGATCACCTTTTCTGTTTTTGAATCAATTCTATATTATGAAATCTCATTAATAAGAAGTGAAGTGAAGGCGGGGAAGCATCAACGTAAGTCGAATAGTACGAATGAAGGTCTATTTCTTTCTGTACGAAAGGGGTATTAATAGGTGAGCTGCTAACAAGCTGAGGCGGATTGGATCATCGACTTCCTTATCCAACCGAGTTGAGTTAGTGTTCGGTGAATCGTTGTACCGAAGAATCCTAAGGAATCCGCTATACTAGGTATAGCCAGTAAGGATACCTAGTAAAGTCACTACTAAATACCCTGGGCCGGAATTAACAGAAACCTACACTGGAGAAGATGGATTTGCACCTCCTTCTCATTGTCTAAGGGCAACTAAATCGTGGTTGGCGGACCCACAGTCGAGATCTATCATAGATTTCAACTGCCAAGCACTCGTGATCTTTCACACTTCTATGTTCAGCTATTGGACTAATTCCTTTTTAATAGTAGATGAGTTGAGTTCTTCTTTCTATGAATAGAATATAGAAGTATTGAATAAATGTGAATAGAAGTTAGGAATGAATGTGAGTAGGATTATCTTTTGAGTTGATTATTCGTTTCAATAAATATCGTATAGAAAGAAATGAATTTCAATTACCTGCCAAGAGAAGAGAATCAATTGGATAACGCACTTGCTACCTTAGCAGCCTTTTCCAAAATAAATGGGGATGGTGAATCCCAGCTCCTCAGAATCGACATACGAGAAGCACCTGCCCACTGCATGAGCGTGGAGGAGGAGGTAGATGGAAAGCCATGGTTTCATGATGTTGTGCAATACATCAAGTTTAGTAGATACCCAGATCATGCATCCGAGAATGATCAGCGTATCATTAGACTAAAGTCCCTGAACTTCTTCTTGGATGGAAATGTGTTGTACAAGAGAAAGCGGGATCAGACTCTGCTGAGATGCGTGGACACGAAAGAAGGCAGGAGGATAGTCGAAGAAGTCCACAGTGGGGTTTGTGGAAGACACGCCAGTGGTCATGTAATGGCACGACAGATCATGAGGGCCGGGTACTACTGGCTGACCCTGGAAAGAGACTGCATTGACTTTGTCAGAAAATGCCATACCATAAATGTCAGATATATGCAGACAAGATCCATGCTCCTCCCACAGCTTTGCACGTCATAGCACCTCCATGGCCCTTTTCCATGTGGTGGGGCATCGACGTGATTGGATCAATCACTCCTAAGGCTTCCAATGGTCATCAATTCATATTAGTGGCCATCGATTATTTCACCAAGTGGGTTGAAGCAGCATCTTACGCCAGTTTGACAAGATCTGCAGTGTGTAAATTCCTGAAAAGGGAAATCATCTGCCGGTATGGCCTCCCTGAAAGGATCATCACGGACAATGCCAGCAACCTGAATAAGAAAATGATGTCGGAAGTCTGTGCTGAATTCAAGATCAAGCACCACAACTCGGTTCCGTACAGGCCAAAAATGAATGGCGCAGTGGAAGCCGCAAACAAGAATCTCAAAAAGATCATTGAGAAAACTACTGATGTGTACAAAGATTGGCACGATAAATTGCCTTTCCCATTACATGCCTATAGGACCACAGTTCGCACGTCTACCGGGGCAACTCCCTTCTCCCTGGTATATGGAATGGAGGCGGTGGTGCCAATTGAAGTTTCAATCCCCACTTTGCGAGTGCTGAGGGAAGTGGAACTTGATGAAGCTGAATGGGTGATCCTCCGCCTTTAACAAAGTAGCAATATTGCATTTCTAGTTTTGATTCGGTCTTCGGGAAAGGATAAGTGCTAGTTGAGAGATTCAGAGGAGTTTAGCCTGTCCAGTGCATTCTAACATCTTTCGATCATCCCCCTCACTCTGTCCACCGTGAGATATAGCTTGACAGTAGTCAAACCTGGTTCACCTCTTTTAAACGTTCGTAAAAAAATAGAAATTCCATATTATATTAAGGTGTAATTGCAGTCTTTCCGTTCCTATCCGCATTGTTATCAGATTCATCAAAGAAAGGCCAAGAGAAGAGGAGAGGTCTTGCAGAGCCAACGGCTGACAAGATCGAAAAAGCTCTCATTGACGATTGAGAGCTCTTATGGTGCCTTGTTTTAGAAATATCATAAGAGAAGGAAACAACAAAATCTAGGAAGAAAACAAGAAAATCCTAGCAAAAAGAAACAATGGGTTTGTGTTCCAAAAAAACAAGTTACAACCTACCTATCTGTACTGGGATATTCGAGAGGATTCAGTCCAAAGCCATTTTATACTCCCGGCTTGCTACCTCTCGGATTCCAATTAGCGGAAGGGGAGAAGCAGGGGTCCCTAGAACAAACAGGATTCCCTTATTTTCAACTCAACTGGCAGAAAGTCAGTAAAATAAAAGAGCTCTGAAAAGGAGCCTATATTTCCACCAATGTGATTATTCGAGCAGACAATTTCCGAAACGAAACAGCAAGTGCCAATAACCGATCCATTTATATATACTAGGCTCAGAGGCGTACGAAGGGGCTGAGTACGAATAGGACGAATTCCTTCATTGATAGGTTATTTCTTTCTGTTCGTATCTCTTTTTCCTATTCCCGATTCGTTTACAAGATTGAATGGTGCTATCGAGAGTCTCCTTCTTCTTTCTATGACTGTGATGACTCCCTTCCATCATACAACATATCAGAGCTGATTCACTCTGCTACGTAATTTCAGGATGATAGATGTTCGCGCAATTGAAACTAAATAAAGCACCCTACCATAACATTAGCTAGCTGAAAGAGGATTCTAGAGCTTTCCAATCCAAACACCCACCAAGGCACCAACAACTTCCCATTCTTTATTTTTTATTTTTGACCATAGCAGCTCTCCAATCTTCAATGCCATAAACTAATAATCAAACTCTTTCCGGTTTTTAAGGAATGGAAGCACAGCCGTGTGATGGTAGTGGTTCCCTTTCAGTGGAGGAGACAGATCAGATTGAACGGAGTAATAAGAAGGTGAAGGAGGCGGCTAATCCGGCGGTTCAAGAGGGTTTGCAAAATCTCCCGGTGAGATCTTTCCTACAGACAGTGGTTTGGGGCAAGAAAACGGAAGCTGAGGCTGTTGAACAGGGGAATATGGATATGATTGTAATGGAGGATGATGAGTCTTTCTCCGACGATGAAGAGTCAGATCCGGTTAGAGTGGAAGGTGTCCCGTTTGTGCAGGTTGATAGAGAGAGGAGAGATTTGTTAAGGCGACCATGGCCTTTCTCGATCATTGTTAAGCTGCTTGGTAGATCGTTGGCCTTTCCAGTTTTCCATCAAAAACTGGTAACGTTATGGAAGTTGAAAGAAGAGGATGAGATGATTGATCTCGGCCATGGCTACTATGTCATAAAGTTCAGATCTAAGGAAGCAGTTGCAAAAATTTTATCGGAAGGGACCTAATTCCAAGGGGAAACCGCAGCACAACAAACGGGATAATGATTCTTCTAACCGATTTGTGGCCTTGGATTCACTTGAGAATATGGAAGATGAGATCCCGGTAAATGAAGAGGTTGTTGAGGCATGGAATAAGGGATTACGCGGTGATTCAGCTAGATTGTCGTTTAAAGAAGTCAAGGCGAAAGCAAGAAAAGAGAAAGAGTTGATTGCTCAAGATTCGCCACATTTTGTGGCCGAAACACAATTTGATTCTAATTTGAATGCTCAGACTCCTATAGTCTCGCAAACCTCGGGTTTCTCCTCAAATCAAGCGGATTCGGGTTTCTCCACCCGTCAAGCACGACCCAGTTCATCTAAAACTCGGGTTAAAACAAAGTCATTGACTAGACCGAAGCCTTATTCCTTTCCAAATCAGGCCAAGATAACTCTTACACTCAAGGAATATGAGTCACTCTCTTGGCAGCCCTAAAATACTATACCGTTTGGGCCTAATACCGACCCAAAGGCATTGTCGACTATTTTTGAGCAGCCTAGTGAAGAAGTTGCGTTGGAGAATCGCTTGGCCCCCCCGGAGCAAGTCCTTCTTGATTTGGGATCCCAACCTGCTCCAAAACCTCCTGATATTACCATGGGTGATGTGGAATCCTCTTCTCATATGACCCCTATTCAGAATGTTGTAAAGAGTACTGAGCTTGCTGAGCAAGCACTGCTGACTAATGCTGTTATTTCTTAATGATTGTGATTTCTTGGAATTGTCGAGGTATTTGCAATAAAAAGTGCCTCCGAAATTGTAGAGAATTGGTTCGTCAATATAAACCAATGATTTTTATCCTTATGGAGATTAAATGTAGTGATGCTCAGGTTGTTGAAGATTTTGGAAGGAAATTAGGTTTTGCTTCCCATATTGTGGTACCTTCGACGGGGATGGCTGGGGGTATCGTGATGTTTTGGCAGGGTCAGTTTGTTGTGCAGGTTTTGGGAACTACACGGCAGGCTATTCATGTTCAGATTACAGAACGTAATAGATCTTGATGTCTTTCGGGCGTTTATGTTCAACCCCATTGTAATTTGAAAGCGGAGTTTTGGGAAGAGTTGCAGGTCCGGTCACAAGCTACGCTACTTCCATGGTTAGTCATGGGCGACTTTAATGATATAGCTTCGGTGCAAGAAAAGAGTGGGGGCGCAGATTTCCGTATTAATGCCGCTCACAAGTTTATTGATAGATGGGATGACTGTGGCCTATCGGATTTTGGAGCTTCGGGATGTAAGTTTACTTGTAGGAAAACCGCTCATGGAAGGGTAATTTTACGAGAACGGTTAGATAGAGCTCTTGCAAATGCTTCGGCATTGGAACTCTTTGCGGAAGGCAAAGTAGTGAATCTCCTTTGTACTTATTCGGATCATCACCCTATATCTGTTTGATACGGAGAAAATTCCCCCACCTCCTAGTATAGGGAGGCCTTTCCGCTTTCAAGCTGCATGGATCACCCATTCTGATTTTGATATGGTTTTTCGTAATGCTTGGAATAAAGGTGTGGATGTTTTGGAATCTATTTCGATGGCTAAAGAGGATTTACAGGCCTGGAATGTGGAGGTGTTTGGGAATATCTTCCATCGTAAACGTGTGTTGGTAGCAAGATTTTCGGGTATTCAGAGATCGGCAGCCTATAGTACTTCTTCCTATTTAAAAAATCTCGAAAAAGAGCTTTTGAATGAATATCAAGCCACTCTCTATCAGGAAGAGTTGCTTTGGTATCAAAAGGCTCGGGTCCAATGGATTAGAGATGGAGATCGGAACACTCGCTTCTATCATCTTTCTACTTTGGTGCGCCGCAATCGGGACAAAGTGATGAGGCTTAAAATTGATGGGGAATGGGAGGAAACAATTGATGCTTTGAAGCAACATGCTGTAGCTTTCTATCAGGAGCTTTTTGCCGACAAACCAGTGCTGCCCTTGCCTGATAACCTGCATCGTTGGCAACCCCTGATAAACCTTTCTGAGCAAGAAACCCGTTTAGCTTTGAAGAAGCAAAAGCCGCCCTTTTTTCCATGAAAGGGTTAAAAGCACCAGGACCTGATGGTGTGCAACCCTTGTTTTTGCAGCGAGCTTGGGATGACATCAAGGAGAAAGTACTTGCTTTTTTGAATCAAGCTTTAGCCGATGGTTCCTTCCCTATTGATATTGCAAAAGCCCATATTACTTTGATACCTAAAACGGAAGTGCCTACCACTATGGCTGATTTTCGGCCTATTACTTTGCTTAATTCGGTGTACAAAATCCTCTCCAAAGCCTTGGTGCAACGAATTAGGCCTTTGCTCAATAATTTGGTGGGTCCTCTGCAGAGTAGTTTTCTTCCAGGCCGTGGTACGAGTGATAATATCATTATTACTCAGGAAGTGGTGCATACTTTGATGAAAAGGAGAGGTAGATCGGGGGGTATGATTCTCAAAATTGACCTGCACAAAGCTTATGATAGTGTTAATTGGATTTTCTTGCGGGAAGTTCTGGTTGATTTTAATTTTCCTACACAACTGATTAATTTAATCATGTTTTGTGTCTCCTCAAATCAACTTTCTGTTATATGGAATGGGGAAGCTCAACCTTACTTTACAGCGAAGCGTGGGCTTCGTCAAGGGGATCCGTTGTCTCCATATTTATTCATTCTTTGTATGGAAAAATTGTCACATATGATCCAAGCAAGAGTCCACCGGAAGCAATGGAAACCTATCAAGGTATCTCGTAATGGTCCTGCTATATCTCATTTGTTTTTTGCTGACGATCTCATGTTGTTTGCTCAGTCATCACAAGCTCAACTTGATATGATCATGGAGGTTCTGTCAAATTTTGCTCAGGCCTCGGGACTGACTTTGAATTTAAATAAGTCGAAATTGTTTATCTCTCCCAATGTGCCACGGAAAACTATGAATGTATTGAGCTCGGCCTGTGGGATTCAATTGACGGATGATTTGGGAATTTATTTGGGAGTCCCAATTGTTCACAAGAGAGCATCGAAGGAGTTGTATGCAAGGCTTGTTGACAAAGTCCGAAACAGATTATGCAGTTGGAAGAAGAATGTTTTGTCCAGAGCTGGCAGACGAACATTGGTCCAATGGGTGCTTTGTGCAGTTCGAGTTTATACTATGCAAACAGCCCTCTTACCAGCCTCTACTTGCAACCAATTAGATAGATTGGCAAGGAATTTTCTTTGGGGTGGATCTGATACTTATGCTTTTAATCATCTTGTTCATTGGAAAAGGATATGTTTGCCTAGACGGTTTGGTGGCTTGGGTATCCGTCAAGCGAGAGAAGCAAATCTAGCTTTACTTGCTAAAATAGGTTGGGCTCTTGACACAAATAAAAACTCCATGGCGTGTAATGTGTTGCGCCAAAAGTATTTATCAAATACCTCGCTGCATGAGGTAAATAGACGTACTAGATCATTTTCTACTTGGAGAGGAATTCTACAATGCCGTCCCTTGTTGATGAAAGGGAGACGTTGGCTTATAGGCAATGGATCCAAAGTCAGCATTTGGAAGGATTGGTGGGTGGGTGATGGTCCACTGGAAGAGTCGGCTACTGGGGATATTGCTGCAACATTGAATTGGACGGTGGATAGGCTCATCTCTGTTGACCGGCAATGGGACGTGTCCCATATTCAGCATGTGCTTCCACAAGTTTGCATTCAGAAAATTTTAGCCATTCCGATACCCTTTTCTGAGGTAAGGGATGATCGTTTAGTTTGGAGTGGGGAGAGCTCGGGGATGTTCTCCGCAAAGTCTGCTTTTAGTATCCTTCAAGATGTACATGTTCGAGCCCAACAACTTCCGGATGTACAGTGGATCTGGCGAAGCAGAGGTACGGAACGCATGAGATTATTCTTATGGCTGCTTTATCAGGATAAGTTGAACACAAATGTTAATAGGGCTCGGCGACAACCTGGAGTTAATATGTTGTGTCCTAATTGTCAAGCAGATATGGAGTCTTCTTTGCATTTGTTTCGTGACTGTAACTTTGCTAAAGAAGTTTGGAGTTGCTGGTTTGCTCTTGGAGGGTCACCGAATGGTTTCTATTCTTTAAATCTTGTTGATTGGTTAAGAGAGAATTGTGCCAATAATGAGAGACATGTAAATGGTGTTGCTTGGGCTCTTAAATTCGTAACTACTCTTTGGTGTATTTGGAAGAAGCGCAACGCCTTGGTCTTTCGAAATATAGTTGAACCTGCGGGGAAAGTTTGGCAACGTGCTTCCAAACTCAGCACTGAGATCGAGAAGGCTTATGTGAAACATGCCAGCATTATTCCTAAAGTAGTGCAATGGGTTAAATGGAAGAAGCCTCCTATGGGTTGTTATGTACTCAATACTGATGGTGCTGTTAAGCAGGATACGGGTTTTGCTTCTGCCGGAGGTTTTTGATTAGAGATGCCAATGGTACTTGGATGAGAGTATGGTGGTAAATTTCCTTAATCAAGGTATTTCGCCTACTCATTTACATTCGGTATTGGTCCAGGAGGCTTTGGAGCTGGTACAAGGTGATTGGATCAAAGAGATTATTCATGTTTACAGAGAGGGTAACCGTTGTGCAGATTTTTTGGCAAACTTTGGCCAAGACAGTCCTCATGGACTAGTGACGTTGGTTGATCCACCTCCGGGGCTACTTCCTTTGCTTGAGCATGATGCTGATGGCGTTGCTATCCGCAGACCTTAGCTGACTTAGTCGGCATCTTTTGTACCCCCAAAAAAAGCTAGCTGAAAGAGTTTGACTCGGGTGTAGCATCATCCAGTCTCTGAGGGTCTGTCGGAGTGGGAGGCACATTTACTTTATCTCGTAGCTTCGAAGACTGGAACCTATTTATTCGTTTCGGGAATGAAATGCAGATTCAAGAGATGAGCAGTACAAGTCTTTAAGTTAAAGCCCCCTACTCATCACAAAGCCTTAGCGCTTTCGCCCCTAAAGTAAAGGCAGATACGGGATTGCTAGCTGCACCATAAGACCATTTCCTTTAGCAACAGGAGTTCCTATAACTCTAGCTTCAAAAAAGGCTTAGCAAGAGGAAGCACATTCCCAAACCGACTCATAGACTCGCACCTCTTCCAAGACCTTAGAATAGGTTTCAGAAAAGTTAGTTAGTTGGTTGAGCCTTAGTATATCGCGTGCGGGATTAAGTACATACGCTCTGCTCTGACTCAAAGACCTTCATCCAAGATAAAGGTAATGGCAACGGCTGGGGATGGGATCTTATTTTTATTGTGGAATGCCTCACTCGCTTCTAGAGAAGAATCGATGTTATTGAACAACCGGGTTACTAGAATCGGCTGTTAGAGATGCGGCATAACCGTATTCATAAATAACTCAAACTCAAAATAAAGAATAGAAAAACCCATCCTCGAGAATAGATACGGGAAGCTTCTCAGAATCAGAATTTACTACTCGAACCAGAATTTAGAACCCCGGGTCTAGAAAGGGGATAGAGCTCTTCTGCCCAGCCCACTTCATCAGGCTATAGCAAAGGCGATGGAAAAGAACTGGATCTCTTATCCTTAGACCTAGAACCCGCTTTCTTGCCTAAGATGTCGCCTAAAAGACTTTGATTTCTGGCCGGCTAGTCAATCAATATGAATCGCAGGAATGATAAAAGAAAACAAAGGGAAAGGGGGTACTTCGGTATAGGTGGCTCACACCATCGCTGTTCGCAATCGGGACATTGTTGCTAACTTGCCAATGGAAAAAGGCCTATCGGGGATGCCTAGTTTGGGTATCGGAATGCCATTACTGCTTGAATGAATACCTTCACTTCGGTTATAAAGAAGAATTGTTTGGATGTTAAGGGAGCAACTCAAGCCTAAAGAACTTGTGTTACCTCCTGAAGAATATTTCATGAGGGAATGCAGGTTTTCCTAGAGTATACCATGCTTCGTGCATGGATGCCTCAATGGGGACGCTATCTATCATGGTAGTGCAGGTCTTGTTAGAGCCAGGTGTCACTCTCGATGAGCTCTTTGATTGATGCTCCTATTATCACAAGTAGCTGGAATGCTAATAACGAGGTATAGAAGGCAAAATGAGTAAGAAGTCTTTAAGAGGTCACCCGTAACATGCAAGGCAGTGCAGTAAGGCACGGATACACAAAATAGGTATTCATACCAAAGACCCATCTACACTAGGTTTTCCACAGGAAGCAGTGCCGACAGCAAAAGAGGATTTGTCTTTATGTCTGCCTATCCCACCACTCGAAGAAGATAATCAAGACAGGACTCAATAAGCCACCATAGGCGGTCATCAGGCTGGCTTGTTAACTTTCCACCGAAAACTGACTCACTCAAAGTAGGGGCATTACAATACGGGGGCTGTTTCGACGTTCTCTAAATACTTTAATTCCATTTCAGTTTATACAAAGCAAACAACCCTACTCCCAACCTCTGTGTGCGATCAATTGGATCAGTTGGCTCGTAATTTCTTATGGGGAGAGTCTGAGGCTTATTCTCATAATCACCTAGTAAATTGGGAGAGAATTTACCTAGACCCTTTGGTGGATTGGGTATTCGCAAGGCTAGGGAAGCAAATAGAGCATTCCTATCTAAGGTGGCTTGGGCACTACAAACCAACCATCAATCTATGGCTTGCTCGGGACTTAGAAGCAAATACTTAAAGGATCGTTCTTTTCATACGCTTGCTTTGAGACCTGAAGGTTCCTACACATGGAGAAGCATCTTGCGCTTCAAATGAATCCATAATCAAATTATAATTCCAGCAGCCCCCATTATCACTTATTAATTCAGAAACTAGCAAATCCTCTGGCAAAACACTAAGTCCAGACCGTGGAGAGAAATCAACTAGTTTAGGAAGCCATTTGTCATAGAAAAGAGGAACTTGTCGGCCATCACCAATTCGCCATCTAAGTCCATGTTGAAGAAGCTCCCTACCTTTGATAATACTACGCCAAGTAAATGAAGGCTTCCAACCAACTTTAGCTTCCAGGAAATTAGATCGTGGATAGTACCTTGCTTTGAGGATTCTAGCAATTTAAACTATCCGGATTGTGTAATAATCTCCACCCCTGCTTGGAAAGCAAAGGTATTGATTGCAGGGGACTTGAGTTTTATCCATTCACAAACATCAATCACGAACTCGCCTCTGCTCTGAGAAAGCTTTAGAAACCGGAAGAGAAACATGAAGTGAAGAAGAATAGGCTGCCCGATCGATTAACTAAGCAGTGGAGTGGAAGTTGTTCATAGGCTAACTCAGAATCATACTTTGACTCATGATCCAGCCATTAAGAATAAATCCGCTTAAGAACCGGAAGGATGGGCAAACTACTTCGATCCAGGAAGAAGACCTGGTAAAGATAAGATAAACCGCCTTTGAGCCTATATCTAGATTCATTCCTTACTCAGGTCGAGAGAAAGGCCTCCTTTTTAGGGAGTAGGAAGCTTCGAGATAATTCTAGCCACTAGTTCAATCCTATTTCTTCTTGAGTAACTTTTCCATCTATATTGGACTCGAAGTGAACAGCCAGAAAGCGAGTTGATTCATCTTCAGTCAAACTACTTGCTCAAATGGAGACAGATTCATTAGCGGGAGGCTGACTTGATTCACCAGAACCGCTATTAGCCTTGATCTTTTTGGTGCTCTGCGAAAAGAGATCCCCCTCTTCCCCCCATTCCTGAACCGGTTTTTTCAAGTATCCGCAACATGGGCTTCTCATGGCGTAGGGGTTTACAGGAATCTCTGAACTGAACTACTTGCCTATCCAACCCAACTTGCTGAAGCAGTAGAAGCTCAATCCCTAAGCCTTACGTGCACAGAGGGAGAGTTAACGGCTGTGATTCCATTAGATTATCTATCAACTTGCCTGTCTGCTGCAACCTTGAGAGGAAATAGGAAGGCTCTGCAAGCAAGACCTTAGTGATATGCCGAAGAAGGGGTTTCTGACGAGGGGATTACCTCATGCGTTTAGTTACGCTTTCTTGATGGCTGGCCTCTTGCCGGGTTTTAAAAGCAAATTTGTATCATGAAGCTCTTCCTTTCTCCCAAGCCTGAAGCAAGTAAACCTACTTTGCCATACCCGTATCCAGGAAGACGGGGAAGATAAGATACGCTCGTTGAAGGCATTCCCTATCTAGGAGAAAGACTGATTTTAGCGGACATTGCTTAGCAGCGATACCCTTTCGATTAAGTTCCAATCCTTCTGTTTTCCACTAACTTTTCAGTTGGAGTTTCAGTTTCCTTCTAGACAAAGCGCCCAAGGTAAGCCACAGAAAAAGCACTGCCATTATAGATTCATTCCCTGCTCTGAGTGCTTTATACCAGGGCATTACCTATTGAAGAGAAAGCCCTTCGTTCACTAGTTGCTGATTCTTTCACGATCGATAGGGAAGTGGCAGTGGCTTTACCAGGATTAATCGCACACGACTGGTGTATGTAAGCTATTCCCTCTCTAAGTCAGCATATGATAAAAGGTTCTTCTCTTGCTTATCCCTATTCACTTGAGCTGGGTATTTCTTATGTATTTCTTTCTAGTCCGAATAGCTATAGCTAAAGGAAAAGCTGTTCTTTCTCTCTTTCCTCAACTTGTTCATTAGGAACTAGCTATTTTTCTAGCGGTTGAGTAGGAATCTCTTCTTGAAACTCGAAAGATAGGTCTTAACGGGCCTCTTCCATTACCAAGATAAAGAGATATGGCTCTGCGAGACCTTTAGAAACAAGTTAAGGGGTTCTTTTCTTTGAAGGAGATGCCCCTACCCTAGTATGAAAGAGAATACACGTCCGAAACCATAAGCAAAGGAGGAAAATCAAAGACAGGAAGAGTTTCATGAAGAAAGGACCAACGAACCCTGTCATATGCTTTATGGATATCGAGTTTCAAAATCATGGAGCCTCTCTTTCCCTGCTGCCCAAGGCGCAACTCTAATGCTTTTTAAGGTTTATAGACCAGTAAAGTCACTCTGTAGGAGTACGGATAAGAGATAGTTTGTTCACGAGCCGTAAAGGTAAAGTAAGTAGCTCGGACCAGCGGAACAATGTGAAGGAAGGCAGTTTTCTGCTCTTCTTGCTCCAGCATAGAGCTGACTGAGTAAAAGAAAAAGAGGGGGTCCTCGCTCTGATTAGTTTATCCCGCCTGCACTTCCGAATAAATCGGGATAGCGAGCCTGCCAAGATCGTTTCTAAAGCAAAGAGATAAGTGATTTCATCAGAATGAACGGGCGAGTTACTTTAGGTTAGGGTTCCCCCGCGGGGTTCAAAGGTTATTAAAAGCCCGAGTAGTGGATCCAATAGTTCTAAAATAGCGAAATAACAATCATTCACAAATAGACGAGGTTTAATCGTCGTTGAACAACCATCACGATTGGAACATCTTTCTTCCTGAATCTCATCGGATCAATCGGCCAGGCGGGAACCCAGAAGATGAATTGGAGTTAATTAGCCAGCTAAATAGTTAGCAGGTAAAGTAGGAGTCCCATAGATAAGAACCTTTCACCCCCTTTCCATCGAGTACGTAGTAGGGAATCGTCAACCGCCCCTCTCCCAAGGGGAAGAGAAGGAGTTCTCGGTGTGGTCTCTGTCCCTCTTTGTTAGAAGCAACTTCAGGATCAACAGCGTTGAACGGACCAACAAATATGTGGATCTTTCTAGAAAGCATAGGACATGCGAGCACAAAAAGCATAAACTGAAATCATTCCACGTGCGGCCTTCGCCGAAGACGAAGGAAATAAAGTAAAGGAAAGGCAATTCATTTTAATTGCTCAAAGACCGGCTCCCGGGCTAGCGAAGCTGCTTATCCTTTGTGTATCCGTTTGCGTCAGCATTGGCTTCAGACATAGGAAGGAGTTGACTGATTCTCGATAGTTGCACCGCTTAATCGTGCTTTCTATTCCTATTCATAAAAGAAATAAGGAAGGGTGATATTGTTAATTTCGTTTTGAGTTTTTTTAATGGTGGTAGCCTTTCTTTACATGACATTAATCACACTCATATTGCTTTGATTCCAAAAGTGAAGGATCCCAAGAATATGACCCAGTTCCGTCCTATTAGTCTGTGTAATGTGATTTACAAGATTATTTCTAAGGTTATGGTGAACAGGCTCAAGGTCAGAAGATATATCCCATATTCCGGCTTAGCTGCTCTTAGCTCCAACCTATTTACCCTTACCGCCCCACCTTTCTTTATCTCGAGAGTGTAGAAGCGACAACTCAATCTAGTAATCAAGCATCAAATATGAAGAAGATTTATAAAGTCTTTTCCCACCCACGGGGAATACCTGGAGGCTTCTGGGGAATCAAACCCCTAGCACAGCATGCACTCCAAGAGGCTCGGCAGAGAGAGGGCCAGAAAATGAGGTGAGGAATTCTTCTAATGGCTTTCTTGCGTAAGGCACTTTCAAAAGCTAGCTGGAACTCGATGGAATAGAACTGTCTGCAAGGGGTACTGGGACTAGAGCATATATGGGTACTGACACGAAGACTAGAGGACCCTGCATGTCAACTATAGAAAGTCTTACCGGTCGGAATAGAAAGAAACTAGCCTAGCCCTTTATCCTTGCCTGAGGAAAGAAAGAGTCCGTCCTATCTTAAGTCAACGAGGAGGGTAGCAGGAGTAGGATGCTTCGCCTTTATACTGTCCTAATCATGCAAGTTGTGACGGGTAACAATTTCTAATAGCATAGAATAGAAAAGAGTTCCAGCAGAAGACGAAGAAGTGGAATATGATCGACTAACAATCAACTATTTACAGAAAATTCCTCATAATGGTAAGCCTAGCGAAGAGTCAACCTAGAGGGGAAATGTAAATCCTAGCCTACAGTGTGATAGTCGGCCTAGAAACCTGCTAGAACCAAGAAAATCAGAAGACTGATTCGCAGCTCTCTAAATCATTCCGAAGTAAGTTACGTTACGGGTCTAGCTCAGCTCTAAGCCTAGGATAGGACCTTGTCCAGGAACCAATCTTTTTCTATTTTATTAGTATAATTAGAACAGAACAGAGTCTCAGTAAACCGTGCTAAAGCTCACCCTCTAGCCCTAAAGGCTTTTCCCAGACTCATCTCGCCGGCAAAATTCTATTCTCTGTCCTACCTCCTATGAGCCCTAGAATTGCCTACCTATGTAGGTACCCTAAAGCTAAAACTACCCTATAGGGATTATTAAACTATCCAACAATTGCTTTCTGCCTAGGATCTCTTGAAACTGGTTGACTTTGTTGTCAAACCTTCCCTACTAACTGAAATATGATAAATCCCTTTCTTTTGCTCACCGGTTTATAAGTGGTGATTCCACTTCTTTCTTCTTATTGATAGCAAATTGCCTATCGAGAAGAGAAATAGAATTGCTAGTTTCGGGTATCTTTCTTGTTCAAATAAAGCAAGTGGACTCTACATTACTTTGCTAACAAGAGCGCTTTCTCAACTGCCTTTTTTCCAGGCTTTCCTATCTGATGATTAGAATGATGCCTGAACTGGTAGAATCCCTACTAATCACCGATGTTGGTGCCTTTTCTGCTCTTGTCGGAGTAGCTACTCTTGGTGCTTTTGTAAAGGCATAGCGTAAGGAAGCTCCTGCTTCTTCTTATTCATCTGGGGCGGATCACTCTCCTATGTGAGTAGCTTGGTCATCATCTGGCGCAAGGCCTGTCTGAGCTCCCTTTATCAAAAAGTAAAGGGCATCCCAGCTGTTTCGGGATTGTCATTTCTTTGATTTCCTGGACGGAGTGAGATGATTTCGTTGCCCCGGTGTGGAAAGCCAGATCTACTCATTTATTCGGAGCTGGATGCTCATAGTCAGGTGGGAAGGGGTCGTATGAAGCCCAGATAACACTAAAAGGCCTCGTACTGTTTTTTTTCGCCTGGCAGGTTGAATTCCTTATTCTTATTCAGAAGGCGCGCAAATCGATGGCGGAGTTCTTTTTGCTCCCTCGGTAAAGGAAGCTTTAAAGGGTCTAACCTGGAGCATCTCCGTTTTCTATAGCGGCAATCTTACAAGGGAAAATAATCGGAGTAAGTTCTCTTCCCTAGCTCAATCCTATTGATTCACCCGTTGGGCTAATAGCACCTGGCCTAGCTTTCCCTTTTCTTGTCGTTCGGTTGGGCTCATTCGTTCTCTTAATGTGAGAGCGCTTTAACAGTCGTAGTCCTGAAGTAGCTCATAATATTCTCTGTGGAGGGCGTTCCCCTTTATCTGCTGTAGTCAAAGCATGCTAAGTCTCCCTATTCCTTAGTATAAAACGGACGTCAAGCAAGCCAGATGGGTCTCAGGTCATCTGAGGGAAAGAAGGGGCCATCCAAGGGCTTTTTTCTGCTGATAGAACGCAAAGTTCCGTCCATGGAGTTCGCCTTTGCTTTGGTTGCCCAACAGAAAGAGGTCGTATCTTTGCTTGGGGTTGTCTGGCTGTAGTGAGTAAAGCGTTGTTAAGCCCTAAGGCTGGAAGGATTCCCTACCATTATGAAATCTTTGTGGTCCACGTAACTGTATAGAAAGAAAGGGTGGGTCTCTCTTCTTCCTTCTCTATTTCATCTCCATCTGTAAGGCTTCATTGCTTAATGAGAGCGCTCTTACTATGGCCTCGTTCCCTTTCTAATCGTCATGGTAGCAAGGTAGTGGAAGGCAAAGCCAGTTTCTAACCTACTAACGTAAAGCAAGAGGGTAGGTCCAAGTCTAAGTATAAAAGAGGGTAGACAGTCCCTGGGAGAAGAAGGACCACTGCTTTGTTACAGGGGTTGGACTCGCCTTCGTGACTAGTGCCTCGATATGCAGCCTTCACTTGGTCAACTGAACCCAGGATTGGTTGGATCTGCTGCTTCAATTCGGTCAAATGCAACTGCTGGTCTTGGTGCTATATGTTGCTGGGACTGAAAGTTAACTATGCCAATCACATTGATTAAGACCCATCGCATCATTAACCGGTACCAATCAATCATACAAGGCAGGGCCCCTCCCTATCTCATCTTTTCAAAGCCTTTCCTTTAGTTGAGTTGCAGTCTGTCCCCGCCACTAGAAGGGGCTGACGAGATGAGTTTCGAATAGGCTATACTGGGCTGGCATAAAGAGCTGTCAACTGCCATTCTTTCCTATATAAATAAGGCTTGTTAGCCAACCGGTGAAATAGACCTGAAAGAGCTGTTAGGCCAAAGAAGCGTCGAGCCAAAGAGCCTTTTCCCTATCCAACTACTAAAGATTCAACCCCTTCAACTGGGAAAGATTGAATCTATCCTAGCCTTTGAAACCTATGACCCAGGAAAAGTCCTCTCTCTCCTTACTTACGGCTCCCCTTCTTTTATAGATGAAACTAGGCCCGTAACCTCAGATGGTCGTTCCTCTACTTTAGTCGAGTGGGTTTCAACTCTAACCCTTGTCTTAGCTGCACTCCAACAATGTCAATGTTAACAAAACCCCGTATTTTTGATGTAAACTCCTCAGGAGTTGGAGCTTTTGAGTTCCATCTAGTGAAGTAGATTCTAATTCCGGGGAAGAGAAGAGTGAAACTACGATAGCGGAAGAGCCTTAGAAATGCCATTCAGCTTAGCCGAACTACTTGGTTTTGGCTCGGCGAAAGAATCTCGTATAGAGAATAGGGTGGTCTCTGTCGTCTCGGCATTTCCCTGGGCGAGATGTTAGGTCTGACAATGCCTATTCATTTCGTCGATGAGAAATCACCTTCAGGATTGACAAGTGAAAAGGACTTGACCAAATTGAGGAAGTTGTGTAATTCTCGTGGAAGCATTTCACTGAGGAATGGTAGCCGAGTGGCTGACCAGCTTCAAATTGGCGAAGGAGAGTTGGAGCAAAGGGTATATTTATGTGCATCGACTAAAAAGAAGGCTTTTGCATTTCCATCATCCAATCCACCCTACCTTATCAATAAGGCAATTCATCTTCTCTTGACTTCACTCCCTTTGAGCTAAGAGCAGCGGATGACATAGCAAATAGCAGCTCCCCCTTTCTATTCTATATACGCGTCTATCTCTTTGTGATCAAATCGACTCTCAAAGCGGCAGAACGCATACTATCTCCCATCCACGACCATGCTGAGCTACAATACAACTCCGCAAGCCATGGACAAGTCAAACCTGATGTACTGTGTTAACGGTAGCATCGATATCTCGGGCAAGCCCTAATGACCCAATTCTATAGCTCTTTCTTTATGCGAAAGATCTCAACGTATCAGGGATGGAGAAAAACCTGTTGACCAAAGTACAACGGACTCCTCAAATGTTTAAAAGCTCAGAGGACGAACGAGTCAAGGTGATGCTACGCTGCTAGGTAAAAAAACCTGTCTGTGTAGCTACGCCCCCGAACATATGCAGGAGCAGATGTCAAATCTAAAGACTCTTTACCTTTACCTGATCCGCCAAGATATAGCCCTCTCCTCCCACTCTCATAAATGTCGAAAGACGATGAAAGTCTTAGACCGTAATCCAATCATCCCATAAGGTTCAATAAAGAACGAGCGGACACTTGGGGAACTTTTACGTGTAAGGACCGGCTTAGCCCCTAGAAAGGACTACTGAGACGTAAGGCTTCGTTGGCTGGCTTACCAGCTAGACCTTACTCGTTCAGGATCTGAGCCTTATTTATTAAGTAAGTCACCTTCATTCGTCCTAGCAGCTTTCTATTCCCAAGTCCTCCTCGTCATCTTCGTCCGGGCATTCCATTCACTTCCTCTCATCTATACGAATAATCAACTCAACAGAGAAAGATTCCTATTCACATGTATTTGATACATACTTATATAAGATATAGTATGTGAGTATAAACTGCCTTGTAAGCTAGTAAAAATCTCCTCCCCCATCTTTAGATTTCGCTTTCTTCGCGAGTCATTTTCTTATCCTTTTTGGATATAAATTTCCCTTATCGATGTCAGCCGAGTTAGTTTCAGTGCCCGTAAAAGGAGCAGTTGCAAGCTAAGAAGTGAGATAGAAAGCTTTCATTTTAGGTATATACAATGGAAATCAAAGACAAAAGAAAGAAAAAGATTATTTGATCCTAAGCTAAGGGAGTTACTACTTGCTTACTTGAACAAGTAAGGGCTTTTGTCAGCCTTTGCCGTCTTCAGATACATCTATTGGCGATTCCTCATCAGATTCTCTAAACGTGATATTACATTGCCTTAATAGAATTGAAATCTGGGTTGAGTCGCTTTGCAAAGAAGGAATACAACTATTAGATTAGTCTAGTATGACGATTATATATTCTTCTATTTCGAAGCAGCGAGAAAGCATCTTAGCGGCGAAATCTCTAAATCTTCTTTGCATCGTTCGCCTAAAGGATTCCTTAGACTCGGTATACCAACTAAGAGTTGAGCAATCGCCTATATTATCTGCAGCCTCAAAGCCTTCGGACACGCTGGTTCGCCTATGGGCTGGGAAAGAAGAGGGAACACTTATAAGTCGGTGAGAAAATGTAGCTACTCGGACTAGACGAACTACAGCTACATCCAGGCGGCGGTACTTGTTCGATTATCACGACACGGACTCGGGAACTGTATTCAGTACCTGGGATGGTCTAACTTACTCTTCCTCGACAGGATATTAGCGCCCTTGCCTTCTTAAGTCACCGAACCTCCTATTCGCAACCTTAGCTCGTACTCTTCGGTTAATTATGACCCTCATCTTGGTAAAAGGCTCGCTCGATCCGATTCAAATCCGCCCCCTGATATCGTCCAAGCCCGACCGACCTATTTATTTAATTGAAATATTCTGGAGTAGACATTTATTTTCGTATAACAAAGTAAAGAGCAGACTACTAGCATCAATCCCACCAGAGGCCACGGATTCATCTGCTGCTCCATTAGTCTATCGAGCTACGGCTTCAACACACATCAATTCGAAACTCTTCGCCCATAGGAAAACCTCTACCTATCCGCTCTACCTTCGGCCTAGTTCCCTCTCTCTGTACTCAAAGTCTATCTCTTAACAGACCCTTCGTACAACTTCCCCGCTACGCGCACATCCCGGGAGGCGCTTCTAGATTTTCCGTTAACAAATCTCATTTTTCATATTCTTCAAACACGGGAAAACATAAAGTTATCAACTCTTTATATTCCATTGTTGTATAAAACCCACCTGCTTCATCGCGTAGCAGCGAACTAGGCCGTAACGGTAAGGCTAAGGCATCAACCGAGACCCCCTCTCTCGATAGACAGAAGAGATAGGAAGGGAAAGAAGTTCATCCGCAGAGCATAGGTTTCACGCTCGTCATTAATTCTACACTCCCTGTTTAGCTAGAAAAATAGGTCTTGAAGAGCCTAATGAACAAGTTGAGTCAATAGCTGAAGATTCAGATACCTCTCGAGCATTTCCTGAGGTTTTTGTCTGAGTAAACCTAGTAGCCTCTGATTCACCTCCGCGATCGCTAGTGACTGATGTTGGTGTTGAGGTTTCCGAACTCGAATAAAATAAATAGGTATGGCTCCACGAACGGTCATAGAGAAATGTGCTTCCTTTTCTGTTGCTAAGCCAGCATACGAGCAATAAGGTTTTAAATGTGTCTCCCACTCATACATAAGCTAAGCCTTCCTTTCATCCCCGGGATTTCGAATTCAATTTCTTAACGGAAATAGAAAAGTAAGGTTTTTCCGCTATAGCAGATGCAGAGTTCGCGATTGAGAATAAAATTGATTAGTGATTTCCATCAAGTGTCATTTCGCACCTTCGCTGCTAACGCTTACATCTTCTTCTACTATTGGCTCACCTACTTCCTACCTCTGAGCTGTTCGGCAAAGAAAGTCTCCTGCCTAAGGTTGAATACTAATTAGTTGGTTGAGCCAAGTCCTAGAATCAAGTATAGCTGACTCTTACCCTAACACGGAGACAGAAAAACCTATAACTCATAGGCTCGAAGGAGTCCGAATATCTATTACTTGAGCAACTCGCTCGAAAGCAGAAGGGAAAGGCGTAGTGAATTGAATTTCAATTGAATCTGCATCTATTGACTCAGAAGCTATTGACGCAACAAGCCGAATCGATCAATCCGCATTTGCTTTCCTTATCACATCAGACAAGGAATCTACTCGCTAGCTAGAAAAGGCTAACTCCTACTCCGAACTCTAAAGCTAGCAGGCCGGTAAATCACTTGCCACTCTTTCTTGAGAGCATCTGACGAACCACTATGGGATCATCGCTTAGTTGAGGCTTTGCGCAATCAAAGTGGATCTTGAGAAAGGCTTATGACAGAATCCTTTGGGACTTCCTAAGACAGGTTCTGGAGGTCTTGTAGAGCCATCTCGTTTACCTGTTCCTCTTTCCTTGACTAGGTCAGGCTACCCGAGGATTATACCGTCTTTTCATCGACGGATGAGGCAGGGACGAAAGTACTTCACATTCGTTTTCGGAAGCAATTGATCGACTACCTACAGGTAGGTTACCGGTCATTATCCATTGACAACTTATCCTATGCTATTCTTCCAGAAAATAGATCCTACCCAGATTGGGGCCTTGAAAGAAACCCTCCGTCCTGGATCAGCGGATTAAGATGCAACTTCTGTTTTGAATGCTTCGGAACTAAATACTTTGGGAAAGTCCCTTCCGTCCGTCCCTAATCAGTCTTCGTGCTCGCATTTCCACTTGGACAGCGAAAGATAGTGTGACCGCAGACAGGCTACTTTCAGAAGAGACAAGCTTACCAACTTCTTGGTATGGGCTGTTATAGTTTCGGGACAAGAAGAAAGGAAAGCTGGGACGAATGAATGGCACTAAGAACTACTGCTACACCAGGAGGTAACCCCCAAAGGAGGCTGAAAACTGTCTGCCATCGAATCGAAAGAAGCTCGTATAGACGGGAATGATAAAAAACAAGATCTCTGGCTTTCCTTCCCCTACCTCCGTTAAGGAATAGCACTAATGGTTAGCTCTATCGATATATAGCATATGAAGTTGAAGCCGCCAAGCCATGACCGACTCGCAACGTCCTCGCTCTGGTGAAGAAGAAGATCTTCTTGCTCGAAGTACTCAAAATATTTTAGCTACAGCAACTAATCTGGACAATGACCATGACAAAGGTGCTGCGTTTGAAACCCCTCCATCGCATCCTCCAGTAACTCCGCCTATCTTTCCCTCCATTAAAGAACGGCGCATATGCGACATCCTAGATAACAAGAGATAACAGCTAATGTGCGATAACCTATATGCGACTAGTCGTTATCTGACCAATACTCATTACTGCTATTTAGATAGGCTCGGGTGCCGATGGTTTCATACATCAACTCGTGCGTCTTTATCCAATCTAGCCTCCTTTCCAGACTTCTTCCATTAAGATGTGTTAAGCATTAAGATGTGTTAAGCATATTGTACGAGGCTTGATCACAGGAAAAAAAGACTCGCTTCGCACCTTCAGTGTCTTTAGTCAGTCAGTCAAAGAGTACTAAAACCAGTACCAGCAGCATGGCATTCAGTAAACTACTCTCCTTGTGGAGAGAGAGGAAGCTATGTTCTAAGCCGTCTTGTCTGAAAGAGTTAGAAGAAGCTGCTGCTTTCCTGTCCTCCTTTCTTTTTTAAAAAGAGAGATGAATCTTGTATAGCGCAAAAGGGGAGTAAAGACAAAATGCAAATATGTGGAGAATCACATTTTTTAATAATGCCCTAAGCCCTATAGCCCTTCGGACTAAGCCATGACCATAGGATCTCACAGTATCGGAATGAGTTAAGCACACGATAGGGTGTCCAGTCGTATTGATTGGGATACCTATGCCACCTTTCTTTTTTATTTATCCCAGGCATACTGCTTAGCAAACGGTAGGTCATAGACTGGAGCAGACAGACCCTGCTACATCGCGATCCTCTTCAACTGGATCAAGAAAGGCGGGATCAGCTCAATCGGTTTAGCCGTCTAGTGTAGGGTTCGCTTTTCTGAAACTCGCTGGCCGAAGGGGTTAATGGGCATGTAATTGATTTTGACTCTAATCTCTTTAGTGCGGCGGAAGAGAACTTGGCACAGTCGCTTAGCAATTTGACTATTCCAGTATTGACGGGGTCTGAATGTCAAGCTCTTCTTGCTCCTGTACGGCTTGAGGAAGTGAAAAATGCTGTCTTTTCGATGAAGGGTAAGTCGGCGAACAAGCTGAATACCGTAGCATAGGAAAGGATGGATAGGTAGAGGTTCTTATTTCCCATAAGCTTTGAGTACGAATTCTTCTGAACCGATGGGCCTTTCAAAGTCCATGAAACCTAGACCACCATCTGCTTTCGAAATGCAAGCAAAGATCTCCCCAAGTAAAAGACTCAACCAACCAATAGCGCTTTTGCTGGCTAGCTGCACAGCGGACTTATCCCGAAGGAAGTGATCAAAGAGAGCTCCTTGCAAAAGCGGGATTTCCAATTTCGTATTGTAATCGCAGAACCAATAAGATAGCATGAAGACCAAAAACATGTTGTTGAAAGAGCTTTTCTAACCAATCCCCCAGGGGAACAAATAAACAGTCGATTCCTCTAAGCTTTGGCAAATGGACTCAAGCGACGAGTGGGTAACGGTAGGGAGATAAAGTTTTGGCAGGACTGCTGGCTTGACAAACCCATTATGTAGTTGTTTGAGAGTATTCCTTCCTCTTTTGATATGAATGCCAGAGTGTGTGAATTCATTGTGGATAGAGCATGGAATTCCGAGGCTTTATTTGCGCAATTACCTTGGGAGATTGATGTACGGATCATTGCTTACCCTCTTCCTCTCGAGGGTGACGCTCCAGATAAATGGATTTGGCGACATACCTCGTCTGGGATTTTCACTTCTAAAACAGCTTACTTGGCTTTGCTACATGGGGATGGTGCAGCTTCAGGAACGGACGAACTGGGATTGGCTATGGAGATTGCCTGCTCCATCTCGATGGCAATAAAGATAGGAGCAGCTGGCAAAAGGTTACGGCCCAGTTTGATGGAAGAGGGTTATAGCTATCTCATTGGTTGAAGAATCTGTCCGCTACTTTCATTGCAGTGGAAAAAAGCATGCAGTGGGAATTTAGGCCGTAGATGATTTTACACCATTTTCCTCCTGCACCTATTCCTAAGCAGATCCTCGAAATAGCATATTAAATATGAGAATCGCATCGGGTGCATATAATTCCCAGAAGGTTTCAGAGTTCAAGGTAGCGACCAAACCTGTCATAACCATGTAAAGTCTCAATTGTATTCGTCGAGTAGGTTGGGAAAGGTCCTGTCCTTCTCCTGTATAAGAATCCCCTTCGCCCTCTTCGATTTACTAAGAATCTCCTGCGGACCCTTCTTACTGTTCTAAGCAGCTCGACTCACCTATTTCGTCCTATTCTACGCTGGTGTTACGAACAGGGGCGGGTCTATCAGAGTGCTTTACTCCAGGTCGAGAATAAAATTGAATCAAAAAGACAGCCCGGCTAAAAAAGAAGTTGGAATCGCTAGTAATCGCGGATCAGCATGCCGCGGTGAATATGTACCCGTAAGGGAAGGATTTGAAGGCAGATGACAACGGGCTCTCGTAGAGGACTCTCTGTTGGTGATGGTAACTTCGTAAGCTAGCTGAAAGAGTTATCTTTCGCTCCTCGACTTTAGAAACCTGGGGCAAGATAGAGTTAGACCCACGCCAATGCCAGCCCTAGATTTATGATCTCACCCTAATTCCAAAGTCTGAAGAATAGGAAGCTGCTCTGGTTGTTTAATGATGGGTTTTCGGGAGGTATATTGAATTGGGCGAGAAACCCTCTTCTACTCATTCATGGGCTAGGCTACTCAAAGGTTGCTGACTCTGATATTGATTCTCAAAGTGGGCATCACACGCGGTTTCTAAGGTTTTGGCCTTAACTCATGTGTGTGTATCCTGCGTGGGATCTCGTTGCAGAGATCGCCATCCTGATAATTCAGCGCCATCCATCGACAGGACTTGTTCCTTGTCGTCAAGGTGAGAAGTGTCACTGCGCAAAAGCTCAGAATGCTGTAGGTTTTATCATGAAATCACGATTATTTCCTACTCGCGCTTTGAGCCAAGCCAGAGTCACTTGGCGGGAGGCTTTAGAAAGCCTTCCTATGATGAGGTCAGTATTTAAAACAGTGTAGAGTGTGTCTTCAACGTTTTGCGGGTGATGATAAGTCACCTTTAGATCTGTCCGTATTTGTCTCCCTTACTAGGTCAGGTATTCCTCGTATCATCCCTTCTTTTCATAGAGAGATGATACGGAAGGGCAATAGTGATATTGTGCGACTGTATATGTCGTTATTCTCGGTTACCAAGCTTATAGAGCTGGCTTCCAAGGTAACGGCAGACACGTTTAGCAGTGTCACCACCCCTGCCGATCTGGATAGCGTCGTGTTAGTAGTGTCAGAAATGAAATCACTGATACGGCACCTGATAGATCGGTATATACTTGATATCAGGCGCATTCCCTTGCAACAGGGTCTGCGTTTTCTTCCTACATGGAAGACGGTACCGACCGTGGTACACAAGACTACTCAGGAATAGTAGTGACGACTCAGGGAAGCCTTTGAGGGCTCTCGCCAAGAAGTCTATATTTCTGAGTTTGCCTTATGAGTTAGCCGCTTTCCAATTCTTGATGACATTTGTTCATTCAAGAGAGGAGGGCTACTCCCAAGGATGCTTGTGGCCACCTTATGTTCGGTATCCTTTCGACCCAACCAACGAGACTATTACTCATTGGTCTATTGATTGGTTCGAGAGACGTATTGGCCCCTATCTTCCCAGTCCTGATCAGCTGGGAGTAGAGGCTCGTACGGGCCGACTATGTTGCGCTTGTACTGGGGACGGGAAGAGGAGGCTATTCGCCGTAGGTAACTACGTGAATCAGCGACTGTTATTCCCATTGCATCAATGGTGTGCCTCTGTATTGAAGACAATTCCCATGGATGGAACCTTCAATCAGACGGCCCCACTGGACCGGCTGGCTGGAGTCCCAGGCACAGTTCATTCTATTGACCTTAAGTCCACCACAGATCGGTGGCCTCTTTTAGTCATGTTTGAACTTGTGCAGGCTCTATTCGGTAGATCGTTTGCATCCAGCGCTGTTAACTCAGCGTTGGGTACGAATATCTTCAAAATCGCCTTTTTAAAGCGCAGACAAACTGTTAGCTTTGTAGCCGGACAGCCTTTGGGGCAATGATATGGGCAACCGTAAATTGAATGGTGTACCATGGGAGAAGGTGACTCTTCCAAAAGAAGAAGGAGGTCTTAATTTGCGAGATTTGAGAAAGGCCAAGATTTTCTCTCTCTTGCTCGCAAGCCTACTGACTCCTATACTTACTTGGTGTAGTATTTTACAAGGGCGTGAGGTACTCTGTATGGGGTTAGGAGTGAGGATTAGTAATGGCAAATCAACCAGATTCTGGGTGGATGCTTGGATGCCTACGAGCCCACTTATTAACCATGCTTTGCGTCCTCTATCTACCTTGCAAGCTGATTTGAGTCTTGCTGATTATTGTGACGAGTTTGGTTCTTGGAACTAGAGCTCAAGGATGTTCTGCCTATGCCTATAGTATCGAGAATCGCCGCAATTTGGATCAATACTGATGAATGAAGACTCTTGGTGTTGGAAGTTAGAAGGAAATGGTCTTTTCTCGACTAAATCTGCTTATAACGTCCAAGTTCAAGCCCCCCTTTGCTGTTGATGCTCCATGGATTAAGGTTTGGAATTTTCCAGGACCTAATAAAATTAAGATTTTATTGTGGCGGATACTACATGAATCGATCCCCACGGCATCATTTCTGTTCCATCGGCATATAGCCCAATTTTCTAGCTGCTTTATTTGTTCGACCGCGGTTGAATCTACGCTACATGCGTTAAGGGACTGCCATAAAGCTCGTTCCATGCTAAAGCCGGAACCAGGGAGAATTCATTAATCTAGACTTGCAATCTTGGATTTTATCTAATTGTTCTTGCAATGATCTTTTTATGGGACTTCCATGGAATCTTACTTTCATGTTCTCAGTTTGGTTCATCTCGTATTGGAGGAATTCTTTGCTGTATGACTCAAACTTTGTGTGGCCTAGCAATCAATTGATTTTTGCTAGAGTCAAGGAAGAGGTTGATGTGGCTGATATTATTCACCGTCCTTTGAAACACCAAGTCTTGGTAGGATGGCAATTGCCGAAAGCACCAACTGTGAAGGTGTTAGTGGATGGCAGTGCGAGGGCTAATCCGGGGGAATCGGCAGCAGGGGGAGTCATACGTGATAGTAATGCTTGCTGGTTGGGTGGCTTCACTTTTCGTCTTCTTTCTGTTCACCGGGAATGGAGAAGTGCTTTTACCTCAGGTTTACAAAGCAGCTTTATCATATGCTCGTTGCTCATTTGATTTCTAGCCGATAAACTGTATTTTATGCTATCTGGCCGTCTTTATTGATTAAAGAATGCTAGCCCTTAGGGATTTTAACTTAAGTCCCGCAACCTATACCCCCAGCTATGAGAGGTAATGCGTTTATCGTAATTACATACTACTAGGGAATGCGGTGGGCCTGAAGGATAGGGGCGATATACTGATCTATTGGGGAATGAATAGGCCACTTCTGATCTTTACTTTTAGGCCGGTTTCAGTCCCGTCTGAGTAGCTCACGTCAGGAATTGTTCTAGTTAGCAAGCTAGTAATATCAGAAGCAAGGCTCCTTTCAAATAAAGAAAAAAAGTAAAAATTCGTCTTCTCGTAACCTCGATAGGTTTAGTAAAGCCGAGAAAGAGTCTCAAGTACGGGGCGAGTACCAGAAAGAAAATCCCCATTTCTACAGGAGAATAAGCCCTGATCTTCCATTTCATAAGAAAGGATCAATGAAAGTCGTAGTTCCGTAACTCAATGAAAGTCGTAGTTCGGCATCTTCGTCGTGCCTGAATCCTTTGAAAAGCTTCTATCCGACAGGAGAAAGATTGTGCTCTAGCTGGCTTCTATACGACCCGCCTGTGGTCTACTCAAAGGCGAGCGAGGATAGTTAGATTGATTCAAAGCGGACTAAAGATCTATTTCAGAAGGGGCCTGAAATAAAGAATGAAAATATCCGGTTGTGGGGGTTGAACAGATGGGTCAGATGGCATTGCTAGAGGATGGGCTTTCGACTTGATCGCAGGCTCGGGAGAAATTGAATATTCATGTGAAAAAGAAGCATTTTTCCCGGGTCTCAGTCAAGCGTATTCACAATCCTTGAGAGTTAGTTGACTACTCGACCAAAGAAAGATCTGAAAATGGGGCTTCTATACGCCTTCTCATCTCTCAGTCCTTTTCTGACCTACGGCACTGAACACCCCTATGATAGAAAGTCAATGATCGCGACAAAGCTTCTAGTTTAGGTATCTCTCCCGCCCTTCAATAGTGAGTCTCTCTCTCGTGAAGTAAGAATTGTTAATATGAGCTGAATACAGGAAAGGCTGTAGGGCGAAGACGAAGTAGGGTTGAGTCTCAGGAAGCGTTTAGGCCGGGTGAAGAGAAGGGGTGGTAGGCTTAGTAGGGCTCGAACCTACAATATCACCGTTATGAGCGGTACGTTTCAACCAATTAAACTATAAGCCCCTACGGATCTCTACATGCAATTTGCTCACTTCGGGAAGAGCGGACGGAAAGGAGGCCTTTGCTCTATCTGCTTCTTCCTCTTCCCAGGAATGAACAATTAGAAAAAAAAGAATTCTCTTATTTTTGATAGATATAGAATATTCTATGATCTATTATTTATAATAATAATATAATAATAAAGCAAGCGGCCCTTTCGCGACTCAAACTGCCGGTATGCTTTCCGGCTCGAAACGACTCAAACGGGCGGGGGCTCTATATTTGCTTGCAATGCCGGCTGTCGCGTTTAGTTAAAAGTAGAAGTAGAGGGCGCCCTTTGCCCCACACTTCAAAAAGAGTAAAAAAGTCTAAATTAAGTAAGAAAAAGTACATAAAAAGAAAGAAAAACTGAGTTACGGGAACCGAAGGTTAGACCGACTACTTACTTTAGTATAGCTAAATCTAAAAAAGTTTATTCCTACCTTCTTTTCTTCCCCTTTCTGTCAATGTTGCCAATTCCCAGAATACTAATGTACCCTCATGCATACAGTTTTCCAACTACTTTCTTCCTCCGACTTTTTTAGCCACTTCCGCATCTGTCATATTCGGGAGAGCTTGCTTCGTGTCGGAGCATTTAGCAATGCCAGCAGCCTGGTGAGGGCTGGCTGCCCGGGGACAGGTTAAGGCAGGCCCCGCTGGGCTTGCTTCTCATGAGATTGGGCACGCGGAAGGAAAAGGGAAAGCGGATGGAGGGTGCTTCTCAGCTAGAGTTGTGGGCGGGGGATGGGGCGTTAGTATAGTAGCTAGGGTGAGTCTTCTTACACGGCTGGACGCCCGGCTCTAGACGAAGCCGCGGGGGTTACCACCACATCCTCTCCCGATAGACTCGAAGCTCTTCATAGTCCGGCGGGGTAGAAGATTTTCTCTCAAAAAGGGACAGGCCGCAGATGGGAGATGACAGAGGAAGGTATTCGGTTCAAAAAATATACAGCAGTCAAAACAGCTTCAGCCAAAGATTGACTAGGGGCAGAAGCTGAGAGCAAGAGAGAGCGAGCTGTCTCCAATATATGGCGATGCTTCCGCTCGGCAACTCCATTCTGCTGAGGAGTGTGGAGGCAGGATCGCTGGGAAAGCGCTTTTTAAATGAAGTGAGTTGAAGCAAGCAGAGTTCGGAAGGCAGCGGAGATATATTCACCTCAAGAAGAAGAACGGAAAACCGTGATTTTAGCCAATTTTATCCTTCTTTTGAAGAAAACATATACGACCCCATTTCGATAACAGAGAGGCAGAATGGATTTCGGACACAAGATCAAAAAAAGAAGTAAAAAAAAGGCGTCTTTAATAAAGGAAGGGCCGAGTCTTTTCTCAGCTTGCAACCCATACAAGTAGAAATCTCAATGTTAGGTACAGATCATTCCAGTAGGAAAAAAATAGAAAAGTCTTGGGCTGGAGACATGTCCTAATCTACGATGCCACAAAAAGGGGAGTAGAGAAAACAACACCTGAAAAGGTAAACGAAGTCTCTCCAAAAGAGAGCTTGCCAACTCTACGGTCCTTCCCAATCCCTTACTCCAATAAGGCCTCTCGCATGATCCTCTACAAGACAGGAGATAGGAGAGAAGTGAATAGTTGCATCTTTTTTTTTTTCAAGCCGGAAAGAAGATTCACTGAGAACAGAAAGATGAAAAAGAGCAGAGCATATTCGATGATAACGAGAGAGAGTACCAAGACTAGTTAGAGGGAATTTCTCGGAGTTTGCAGTTTAAACAATAAGGAACTTAGATATAGAACGAAGAGAAGAAAGAAGTGAAGAATCATCCTGAGAATTAAGATTACTTTTTTAATCTTTAGCAGTCGAAAAAGAGGTGACGGTGTATATGAGGCTCAAAGGAAGTAAACAAGTCATCCCATTTTAAGCTAAGCACTTTTCATCTTTTGTAGGAAAATCCCCTTCTCTAGTCTTGGGAAATTGAGCGACCCATCCACATAAGCACAAGAATCTTTCTCGCGCAAATCATTCTTCATCGCATAAGCCCATGACAAGTTATTTCCAGATGCTTTTTTCGGAAGAGCACGAAAAGCCTATGGAATCCATTGTACTAAGACCCGAAAAGATCATCCAAAGACTGAAGAACTCAAAACTAGTCAATCAAGAAGGCCCAAGCAATCACTTAAGAAAAGAAAGGATTTTCGCTTGCCGAATTCATAAAAGTAAAAAAGAAAGAAGAAGTTCTAGCCAATTTCTATTTATTTTATTTTTTAATAAGGAAGCGCTTGATCCGGGTCTTAGAAGGGCATCGAAATCAAGGAGATCGTGGGATCAAAGTGGACGTTCCCGATTTCCATGGCCGATTGCATTCCGAGGACTTTCTTGATTGGCTAAGTAGCGTGGAGAAGTTCTTTGATTGGAAAGAACTATCCGAGGTATGCGAAGGTTAAATTCCTGAGCACGGGTCATACCTCAATTTGGTGGGATCAAGTCCAAGCAAGGCGTGAGCGGAAAGGCAAAGGGAAGTACATGGGACAAGATGCGATCGAGGTTTCAGGATTCATTTCTACCCGAACATTAGACCCAAAGCTTGTTCCAAAGGTTTCACTTCGCTTAAAAGGATAGGAGGGAGAGAAGCGTACATTCAAGCCCCTTCGCCTATCGGCTCAGCTCTACGCCCTTACTCCTTAAAAAGTTGCGGAGTTCTACCAATTGTTTATTCGCAATGGCTTGAACCAATCCGACGCGGAATCCCTTGCTTGATAGGGCTTGAGGTTATAAATCCAAGATGAAATCTCGATGCATCAGATGTGGAAAGTGGCCTATCAACTAGCTCTAAAGGCCGAGGAAAAGCTAAAGAGAAGGACCACAAGGGGGCACCGAAGGTGATAGGGGATCGACCTCTACCATCGGGCGAGGTCTTGTAGAGCCAGCGCTTATCGGCTAGAACTAGGCTTGGCTTGGTTAGTAGTGCCCGCCCATTTTGTCTCGCCCGCCTTTAGGCCCACGAATTCCTCAGAGCGGCGCGTCGAGGCACTTCTTTGACTCCTTTTATGCAATTATGAACTCCACGGAACTTTCTCGATTCCAACGCAACTTATCCTTTTGGAGCTGACGTAACAAACTACGCGAGCCTCCCAACGAAGCCAACATAAATCCTATCCGAATAAAAAAAATAAAAGGCAGTTTCATTATGGTGGTATACCAGCCTCCAGTTCTGGAACTTCCAGTTCCAATCGAAGCATATAGATCCGTAAATAGATTTGTATGTATAGCCACTTCAGTCGTGCTCGTCGTTTCTCGAAAGTATCTTTTTTCTGGGAACATGGTTAACCAGAAATTATTATGTTTACGATTCTTCATCCACCGATGCAGAAAATGCTCCAGTTTTCCATTCTCATATGAGGCCGGAAAGTTTATTAGCAACGGGAAAGCACAAAGTGATTCATCATGCTCAAACATGAGCCGATCATTCGTTAGGGACGGTTTATAGATCATAAAATTTCCACAAATGGAATGAAAGGTGGGTCCATGTAAAT